GGGCTCCTTTCCATCTATCTTGACCGGGAAGGAAGAGGGGGGAGGCTGAAGCGGAAGCCCTTATAGCCCTTTTTGATTTTGAGAGATCCCAACTATTGAGGATTCCAGGCTTTCCGGACTCGTAACAGACGGCTATAGGAAGAAGAAGAGGCGGCTGAAGCCGTTGCAGGTCCTTCTCCTTCCGCGGAAACGGCCCTCTTTTTTGTTTTCTTTGTTTTCTTTGTTCACGAAATCATGAAGAAGCTGGAATAACTCAGAAAGAGAGTGGCGCCTAGCCGTTGAGAGCGTCTGTTGTCTTTGTAGAGGAACAGTACGATCTTGGACTGGCCCCCTTCGCACGATCGTCAAAGAAAAAGAAGTCCGTGCTACTATAAGGCCTCTAAACTCCTCCCTCAGGACACTGTTGCGTTGTCCATGGGGACGGGGTAGCCCCGACTTCCATAGGTCCTTGGTTCGATCTCCTAATGAGAATGGAGGTCCTTGCGCGGGCGTCTCATCCCTAACTTTGACTTGCTTGCTCTGTATGGAGTGCCCCGTGGTTTCTCAAGTGCCAGCCGCAGAGAGGAATGCCGTCAACTAGGGCGCTATTGGCCACTAACCACTCGCTCGCCGGCCGCTCGGGCTCCGCGTTTCAAGTTCGTTATCCTAACCGTCTTCTCTGCTTCACCGGGAGCCTGGCCCCTTTTTCGCACTTATCTACTGCCTTGCTCCTCGGCTCCCTACTGCTCCAGCCGCTCGCTGTAAAAGCTTGCTTTTCGGGTGGCTCGCACCCCGGGTGGTGCGGCTGAGCCAGAGTGGGCTCAGCAGTCGGCCTATGTTTTCGGGCGCACGCATAAAAGCATGATTAGTTCCACAAATTTCACTGCACTGACCATAGTAAACTCCTTCTCGTTGTACCAAAATAGAGGTCTGATTTAAACGACCAGGTACAGCATCACATTTGACACCTGAGGAAGGTACAGCCCAACTATGAAGTACATCAGCAGATGTTACAATAATACGTAAATGAGTTTTTGCTGGTACAACCACTCTATTGTCCACTTCTAATAAACGTGATTGACCCAATTCTGGATCATCTTCTGGAATCGTATAACTGTCAAAAGTGAGTGACTGTTCATCGGAACTGTTATAGTCCGAATACTCATAAGGTTGGGTCGACGCCCGCCTCCCCCCAAACTGTACTTGCAAGTTTCCCCGCAAAAAGCTCTCCACGCCTAAAGAAAGAGCACTATTTTTCTTTAGTTTTAGGTAGTTCTCCCGACTGTAAGACCAAGGACTTTATGAGTAAGAGGAATCGAAGGCCGGGAAAAGTTTATTGGCAACAGGGGACCCTTTCTTACCCAGCCCTACCCACCCTATGTATTCGAGGGGGAGGCTGTAACCGAAAAAGACCTGGTTCCACACACATAGGACAGGCAGAAGGTATGGGACGACCAGTTCACCACGAAAAGCGAATTCGCACTTATAGTCGTCTTCTTTGTTCGAGAAATGCGCAGTGGAGCTAGTCGGCTCGGCGAAGTTGTGGGCTCTAAGAAAGAAGATCCAGAGTGATTCCTCACCTATCCTGTAAGGGGCCCAGTTGAACGCTCGAGTAACGATTTTCTATGCTCATGTGAACGGCCGGGGCATAAAGCTCGTAGATCTAAAAGGATCCATCCATAGACCTGACCGGATATCGTGAACAAAACTAAAACTTTTTTGGTTTTGAGTAGTCGTTCATGAGACCGATCATTCCCGCGTTCCAGCGTGCATTATGCCAACAGGTCCCATCCCCAACTGACGCTGAGAAGTTGAGTCACCCTTCTTTTTTTTTATAGAAAAAAAAGAGAGATAGTATATATCCTGTATCGATCATAGGATCACTCGTAGAAGAGGTCAATTCTCTGTGACCTCCCACCGTTCACGACATCCCTTGCTTCTCGCTGCGAGCGGCTCTTCGGTTCCAGAGTAGAAGCGCTGGTCCTCTTCGGTCTTTTTGCTTGTTAAAGCTCTTACCTACCGTAGGACCTCCGTCCCCGAAGCGAAAAAAGAGGAGCAGGCAATTTCTTTATTGTCCTCTCCCGGCCCAGTAGTTCCGAAACTACTACCGTGGTTGTTGCCAGCGGGGATCCCCCATTCCGAAAGGTTACTGGGCCGGCCGTTAGGTCCAAAGTTGTATGCCATTGCTATGGTGCCGCTAGATTCACTACTTCAGCGCCGTTATCGGACATTGCAGGCTGAGCATCTATTTCTCGTATATCGCTCTACACCGAGAAGAGGGATGTGTACCTCCAGCAACAACAAGAATGGAACCATAGGCTCCTATGCTGAAAGCATTTCAGGGTCTAGGTCTAACCACCTCAATCAACTCCCCGTTTCTGGCATGCTATAGTTAGAAAAGTCTCTCGACGACGGGAATGGGAGATTACCAGTAAGCCAGATGCTTTGCGAACTATATTATTTGATAAGGCATTTCGTTGCACTTAAATCACCTTCGTGAAGAGGCGCACTCCGATACCATTGATGTCCAATAGCTTTGATAGTAATGGCTGGATCTACTACTACCTCGTCCATTGAGTATAACAGAGCAAATGATGGTATAGCAATGAACATCAGGATGATAGACGGAAATATGGTCCGAATAATCTCGATAGTAGTTCCATGAACAATCCGAAGCGGGATTGGATTTTTTTTATAGTGGAAATGCCATAAAGCGCGAACCAAGATCCATGATACGAAAACCAAAATAAGAATGAGGAAGAAAAAGATATCATGATGTAAGTCTATTATTCCTTGCATCATAGGTGTTGCTGCGTCTTGAAATCCTAATTGCCATGGTTCCGCTGCATCACAAGGAGCAATTGGGAAGAATAGCCATTCTCGAACAATCATTTGGTTCATTCTTTGACTGCTCTGCTCTCTCGTTTTAAGAAGAAAGACTCTCCCAATTCAGGAAGACGGAAATTGCCGGTTGGTTGTTAACCAATGATCCGGAAAGCATGGGAGTTTTGGGCATAAGAATTGCTTTCTTCTCTTATTCAATTTCGTCTTGGATGAACAGATCGCTTCTAAATGAAGTCGTAATTTTATATACGATGCCATGAGTGAAATTCCCTTTTTCTCCCTCGCAGTCAAAACTATCCTCTCCATCTCTTTGGATTCAATCCAGCCACGGGTTTCCCTATGTTGTGCCGCATCTCTTATTGAAAACCCACCTTTCTTCTTCTTCACTTTCGGTAGCTCGTAGCAATTGTATGCGTGGGGGTGAATTGAAATTGCATTGTAGTTAGGAGCGAGGACTTAGATCAGAGGAAGGGTAGCGAAGTGAATGAAGGTCTTTCTGAAAGCCAGTTCCAGAGTGGAAAGCTCAGTAGAATATGCCAGAAAGCTAGCGAGGCCGCATCACGTCAGCACTAGCGAGAGACCTTTATTAGAATAGAAAATTGGCACGCACAAGCAAAAAAATTTATAACACGCTTAAGCCTTCTTCTTTGGTCTTTTCACACACGAGAAAAGCCATTCCATTCCCATATAGAAAATAGAAAGCTGCTGTAGAAAGGAAATATCAAAATTCAAAGTGGAGGACGTAGCTGGCGCACAAGACGAAGGAGAACAGAGGGGGTTCGGGGGAGGAGCTCTCGGCACATGGTCGGCGGTCGGTGGTTGACGAGTCAAGGCGCTTCCTCTTCTTTATAGACATAGATGCGAATGGATAAGGAATTATGATCTGCTTGGCTCTTTATTTATTATTAAGAAATGAAGAAATGTATTCCCGCTTGTGGGAGTTGCAGAAGCTAATACTTTTTATTAAGAAATACCAGATTCAATCAATATGCATCCAAATCCGTATGGGAATGCGGAATAAGGCAAAGGGGCGGTGGGCCAGCCAAAGAGGATCAGTAGGGCACCGGTGCTGTTCAAGAAATCAAAGCATGACGCAAGCCTCCGTCTATGTTGTTGTATCGACTCAAAAGCTTTAGCAATTGCGCGAAAGAAGACAAGACCCAAGAGGGGAGATTCTTTCACATCTTGTAAGGCCGAGCCGTGAAGATTTGATTAGGAAAACCATTGAGGATTTCGACCCTGATCTGTCTACGCCATGAATTAATGGAATTGATTCGGGTATAACAGCAGATGGCCACAGCAACCCTAACCTGATCTCCTTGGGAAGCACTCGGAGTTCGAGACGGAACCCTTCGACAGAAGATTCTTTCTCCCCCGGGAAGGAGCGCGCACTGAAGCCAGCGTAGGAAAAAGCAATTACCACTAGAGCGAAACTAAGTAGACGAGATTTTCAGATGCCAGTCAGTCCGTTCGGGCTCATGCCCCGGTCAGGGAAGACAGAAGAAAGGGGGGCTACAATAAACTTTCCCTTACCTACCGATCGGCTCAGGATCGATAGGCCAATTTACTAGTGCAGGAACGAGTGAACCCGCTCTTCCAAGAGCAGAAGTAGGCGCGTAAGCCACTTCATCTTCATTTACAGATTACTATTCATAGAAACTCTCTAATCGTGACGGGGGATGAGAAAGGGGAAGTCGGGGTCTAAGACAGCCAGTGCGTATATATTGGATCGGGCAATCAGTGACGCTGCTAAAACGGAAATCCGACAGCAACTATCGATTATCAAACAACTGGGCCAAAGGCATAAGATGAGTGAAACTCAAGCACTTTCCTCTAATTCGATTAGCGTCACGCCAAGGCAACTCTCAAACCATCGGCGAGAGGAGAGGGAAGACCAACTCTCATCTTTCCCAACCCAGAACAAAGAAATTGAGCAAACAAATAAAAAAATGGCCGCCTATAGAACCAGGAAAACCGAAATTCTGCTTAGTTGCCTACAAAAAAAAGCTTACGCTATGATATGATCGGGACATCGCCGCTATGGATCCACCTTTGCCTACGAAATCATGGAGTGGATGATTCCGTCATTGCCACGTCCAATAGGGCCTATCGCTCCTATTCTACACAGCAGTCCATACGTTCGGATTTTAGCGACATTGATTGCCACGAAAAAGGTAATCATTTCTGTGATCCCTATTCAAAGTAGAAAGGCAGCCCTTCTCGGTTTCAAAGAATCAGACCTTCGGAAAAAAGCCGTTAGAGCGGACGAGCTCGAATCCGCTTTTCTATAAATTCAAGGCATTAACGTCCAGACACCACTTCACTTCCTTTAGGGAGTCCCCTATTTTTTATATGGAATCAATCTCTCTTTAATCTTCTTACTTACTTACTTTATTCGAACCCCGTAGTAATACCTAAAATTAGAGGTCAGTTGGTGCTTACTGAGATTTTGAATCTGATCGCTCTGTCCTAGCCAGAATAGTAGGTTTTGTGTTACTTCTCAGTTGCCTTATTCTAATAACTCAGTCTCGCTTTACTCGTTGAGGGAGGCTTCATAACAACTGGTCTATAATGACAGTACGACGTGAGTAGAGTTTTGCATTTTCAGACATGGTTCTCGATCGAGCCGTCAGGTCTTGGTCTGGTTTATGGCACGCGTCTTTGTTGGGATATGGTCTGACGTGCTCTATTTCTCATAGCAGATGATTATCCCTAGTGGAGGATATCAGTGAGGTTGTTATTGATTTGCCTTTCTTCTCTACTGTCTTCTGTCTATTACGCGGACCAACGACTCTAACCAAAACTGTAGAGATCCAAGTCGTTAGCAGTGTGGATGATCATCGACCGCCTACTTAAGTGAGACGTGCGTGACGGGATAGACAAAATCATATGCCGTAATATTATCGGGCGTGCTCTTTCTTTTTATGACAAGTGGCCGCTAGTGGACGACAATAGGTGTCCGGTACGTGCTTAACATGATTATCCCAGGCTCCAGTTCGATCATTGGCCAGGTTAGTGATGAAAGGACTTCCTGCGCTTTTTTTTTTTCATTTTTAATAACCACTGGACCCTTTCATATACCAAGTCCCACACCCCCGCCGCGTCTATGTTCTCATTCAATATGTATTCGTCGCTTGAGTTCTGATCAGGCTCTTTTACAAAAGGCTGCTGCTCTTCAATAGGACCCATGGATTCACTGGAAGTATGCTCTTTTGCACAAGCCAGTTCCTCTTCACTTTTCTTGTCTGTGTTTCGTATTTTTTTGGTTCTTTTTTTCTTTGCAGCACTTTTGTTTTTAGGGCCTTCTTCCCCGAAAGAATCTTCAGCAGAGCCGACACTCCTTTTAGATTAGCGTAATCCCCATTTGTGTTCTAGCTTCTCTTTCGACCCTATCGAATTCAAATTGCCCCACGACCAGTTCGTGGTATATGGTCCCAGATTTGAAGTAAGATAACAAACCAAAGTAACGTTTCCATAAATCTTGTTAAGAAATTTGTTTAACATAGTTCAGTTTGAGTATTTACGTCACTAGTTTTATAAGATTGACTTTGTATATATGATATAATAATATAATCTGATCATATAGTCAAGTCAACCCCTTTCATCTCTGCAATCAATCGCAAGTTTCGATTAATAAAGCTAATTTCACTTAAAAGAAAAAGAAGAAATTGAAAGCTCTTTTATATTCTAAAAAAGCTTTTTCACTCATTTCGTTTCCTTGAAAATATACAAACTTTCAAAACTAACTTGAAGAAGTTTCCATTTATATACCGTTCAAACATAGTATAGTGATAACAGATCAAAAAATCAACTCTTCAAGTAGAGTAGCTCCTTTTTTTAGAAAACCAAAGCGATTTTTTTCGGGCTATACGGACTCGAACCGTAGACTTTGAGTAAGACAACGAGGATTTTCAGTCCTCTGCTCTACCAACTGAGCGTCAGCCCTTCCCTTGTGTGTGCTACATATTTTATGTATGCCTACCTTTGATTTTTTCGCAAGATGAATATTCCACCCACGATTCAACATCATAGCTCGTTGATCTGTTTGTTTGATTAATATTGCTTATAAACACTAATTATTACGTTTCTAATCCATCTATACTATAGTGATGGTTCTCCTTGTAATGATAAACGACCTACTTAACTCAGTGGTTAGAGTATTGCTTTCATACGGCAGTAGTCATTGGTTCAAATCCAATAGTAGGTAAGGTCGGTCAAACTTATTATACACCGTCGACTCCGGTATATAATAAGTTTCTCTACTCACCCTCCGATTATTAAGACTATATATAATCGACTATTTTTTCTTTTTATTTGATTCAATCAACAAAATAAAATACAAAGAAAAATTTGATATCTTCTCTATATAGATTCTATAGATAAAAAGTGTATAAACAAAACTTCTTTTGATTATTTGGACGCACCAACTAGTTACCAAATCGTATTGGTAGCCTCTACTCGTGTCTTAGCTCGTCTGAGAGCTAGATTTGCTTCAATTATTTGTCTCTTTCCTTCAGCTTTCCTCAAAATAGCTTCTGCTTTTTCAAGAGTTTGCTGGGCTTCTTGTGGATAAATGTCACTACCGCTCTCAGCCTCATTTGCTAAAACAGTGATCTCATCATTGCCTATTCTAGCAAAACCGCCCATCAGAACTATTGTTAACCATTGGTCGTTAAGGCGTATTCTCAAAATCCCTATATCTACAGCTGTGGCAATAGGAGCGTGGTTTGGTAATACGCCGATTTGGCCACTATTAGTAGGTAAAATTATTTCTTTTACTTCGGAATTATAAACAATTCGATTAGGAGTAAGTACACAAAGATTTAAGGTCATTTCTAAAATTTGCTCTCCATTTCTAAGTTCATAGCTTTCGCGGTAGCTTCATCGATGTTACCTACCAAATAAAAGGCCTGTTCAGGGAGACTATCCAATTCTCCGGAAAGGATCAATTCAAACCCTCTAATTGTTTCTGCTAGGCCAACATATTTTCCTGGGGAGCCCGTAAATACTTCAGCTACGAAAAAGGGTTGTGATAAAAAACGCTCAATTTTTCGTGCTCTTGCTACGGTTAAACGATCTTCTTCGGACAATTCGTCCAACCCAAGGATAGTTATAATGTCCTGAAGTTCTTTGTAACGTTGTAAGATTTGCGTAACTCTTTGAGCAGTTTCATAATGTTCCTTGCCAACGATCCGAGGTTGGAGCATAGTTGACGTTGAATCTAAAGGATCCACTGCTGGATAGATGCCTTTGGCGGCTAATCCTCTTGACAGTACGGTAGTAGCGTCTAAATGTGCAAATGTCGTGGCAGGAGCGGGATCGGTCAAATCGTCTGCAGGTACATAAACTGCTTGAATCGAAGTTATGGCCCCTTCTTTTGTAGAAGTAATTCTTTCCTGTAACGAGCCCATTTCGGTACTAAGAGTAGGTTGATAGCCCACAGCGGAAGGCATTCTACCCAATAAGGCGGATACTTCAGATCCTGCTTGTACGAAACGGAAGATATTGTCGATAAATAAAAGTACGTCTTTTTTATTAATATCTCGGAAATATTCCGCCATAGTTAGGGCAGTCAACCCAACTCTCATACGCGCTCCCGGCGGTTCATTCATTTGACCGTAGACTAGAGCCACCTTTGATTCCGCAATATTTTTTTCATTGATAACTCCGGATTCTTTCATTTCCTTGTAAAGATCATTACCTTCACGAGTACGTTCACCTACTCCGCCAAATACGGATACGCCCCCATGAGCTTTTGCAATGTTGTTGATCAATTCCATTCTTTGTACTGTTTTACCCACAACTGCAAACCCAAATAGTCCGATTTTTCCTCCACGGCGATAAGGGGCTAAAAGATCTACCACTCTAATTCAAGTTTCAAAAATAGAGTTTTTAGTATCTAACTGGGTAAAGGCGGGCGCAGATCTATGAATGGGAGATGTTGTGCGAGTATCCACGGGACCTAAATTATCAACAGGCTCTCCAAGTACGTTCAAAATTCGTCCGAGAGTTGCTCCACCGACTGGAACGCTTAAAGGAGCTCCTGTGTCAATAACTTCCATTCCTCGCTTACGAAAGGCTTTATTATTTTTATTTAGGATCTGTAGCACTCATCGCTACAGCCCTAAAAAGATTATTTCCTAATAATTGTTGTACCTCACAAGTCACATTAATTGGTTGACCCGCAGTATCTCGACCCTTAACTACCAGAGCACTGTAAATATTCGGCATCTTACCTGGAGGAAAAGCTACGTCCAGTACCGGACCAATAATTTGAGCGATACGCCCCGGCTTTTTTTTTTCAAGTGTGGAAACCCCAGGACCAGAAGTAGTAGGATTGGCTTTCATAATAATAGTAAAGTAAAATATGTCGAAATTTCAAGCGAAAATGAAAATTATCGAATACTTTCTAAAATAAATGCACTAAAAAATAGCAGATTAATCGATTAATTAAATAAGACATTAATTAAATAAGACATAGGAGTTAGCACTCAATTTTTTTGGTACCATCCAATTGGGTAGTTCCAATTCAATTGTTCACTTATTCCATTTTGACTTATTCGATTCAATTTCAATGAGTGAATTCTCTTTTTCACTCAACTTATTTTCAAAAAAAAATCTCATGAAATAAAAGAATAAAAATCTTGAGAAAGTCTTTGATTTCTCTATCATTATAGACAATCCTTTCGATATTATCTACGAAAATAGAAACCGTCACTATATGAAAATATTTCAATTGAATTTATGATTCATTATTTCTATCGCACTGGAACGTCGTTCTTATTTAGTATATTAATTTATGTGACGCCTCTTTCCTGATGGAATTCCGCATATTTTCACATCGTTGATATACATATACAACATATCTCGCCGTCAAGAGTGAATTTCGAATTATTTAGGTCTTTCGATTCAAAAGGGGGTAAGAAATTGGAAACTTGAAAAACAAACAAGGGTTGGGTTGCACCATATATATGGACGAGTATACAATAAGGACGTCTTTGGCGAATCAAATACATGGTCTAATAACGAACCATTTTGATTAGTTGATAATATATTTTGAGAATTTTATGAAAGATTCCTGTAAAAGGTTTCATTAAGGCCTGATTTTTGTCGAGTAGACCTTGTTGTTTTGTTGTAAAAATTTTCAATCAAATTTAGTTGTAGGGAGGGACTTATGTCACCACAAACGGAAACTAAAGCAAGTGTTGGATTTCAAGCAGGTGTTAAAGATTACTTTTTGACTTATTATACTCCTGAATATCAACCCCAGGATACCGATATCTTGGCAGCATTCCGAGTAACTCCTCAACCTGGAGTTCCGTCAGAAGAAGCAGGAGCCGCAGTAGCTGCCGAATCTTCTACTGGTACGTGGACAACTGTATGGACCGACGGACTTACCAGTCTTGATCGTTACAAAGGACGGTGCTACCACATCGATGCCGTTCCTGGAGAAGACAATCAATATATTTGTTATGTAGCTTACCCCTTAGACCTTTTTGAAGAAGGTTCTGTCACAAATATGTTTACTTCCATTGTCGGTAATGTATTTGGGTTCAAAGCCCTGCGTGCTCTACGTTTGGAGGATTTGCGAATCCCTGTTGCTTATATCAAAACTTTCCAAGGCCCGCCTCACGGTATCCAAGTTGAGAGAGATAAATTGAACAAGTATGGCCGTCCTCTACTGGGATGCACTATTAAGCCGAAATTAGGGTTATCTGCTCAAAACTATGGTCGAGCAGTTTATGAATGTCTTCGCGGTGGACTTGATTTTACCAAAGATGACGAAAACGTGAACTCCCAACCATTTATGCGTTGGAGAGACCCTTTCTTATTTTGTGCCGAAGCAATGACGAAAGCACAGGCCGAAACAGGTGAAATCAAAGGGCAGACGAAGAATGCTACCGCAGGTACATGCGAAGAAATGAGAAAAAGGGCTGTATTTGCCAGAGAATTGGGTGTTCCTATCATAATGCACGATTACTTAACAGGTGGATTCACTGCAAATAGACGCTTGGCTCATCAGAGATTGTTAGGAGACACTTCTTGCTACAGGGGAAAGATTTCAAGCCACGGCTTCGGAATCTGCATCGCCAGTTAACATCATCGGTTTCAGCTTCAACTTAGGCAGTCGGCATTCCCCTCGAAGACTTAGACTACGTCAGAACTCTGCTATTTATATAAAAAAGCTTCCTTGGCAGAAAAAAATTCGAAGCGTCCCAAGCATAGCGGCAGGAGGAGTTGGGTTGGTTGACATGGGGCGTCATGATATAGCCAGTGCTCCGTGAGGGACAAAAAGGTATCAGAGATGTAACATCCAAAGGCTATGATTTAGTAACTGTTCTGTGCGGGAGATCGTTCATTTCATAAGAGAAGGGCTGCTTTCATTCTGTTATGCAGCCGTGATCTTTCCGAGTCAGAGAGATGGGATCTCCTGTCGGGGTTAATCTATCCGAATGTCCTAACTAGGAAAAAGAGGCTGTCTCAGATCATGGGAGAGTCATCCTCCGTCTAAGGAGAAGAGGCGCCGAGAGATTCAATGACCAAAGGTCTTGTCACGAGCTGGGGCAACGCTTTGATCCGCATTCAATCCTGATGACGAAGGCTGGCTCGGCAGATCTGTGGGCATTAAAACTTCAGTGTAAGCGAGTGGCCGATAAGACTAGCTACTTTCTCTAAGGTGCAACCCTTTCTGTCCATGTCCATCGTTGAGCCAATCCCATCGCGGGGAAGAAGGACGTCTTTCATTCTCACCCTATTCGGGGTATTCATGCCCACCCTCTTCTTCTAGTCGTGCAATTCCTCCTTCAAATCAAAGAGCAGTGGATTCTTGAACCGGGAATTCTGGGTATCATAACTATGCTATGAAAGAGCTCCTTCTTTCAAAGACCCTACCCTATTGGACTGGACATTATTGACTTGCAAAGACTGGTTCTGCTCGGGGATATATATTTGCATAGAATTTCTCAGTCTTGGCTAAGCCTTAGGCGTCTGAATCCAAAGAAGCAGACTCAGAGCTCAGAGCAAGGCAAAAAGAATTGGCATACTTCACTAAGAAAAAAACTGTCTAAACGGTGCTTGTTGCGGGTGATACCAGGAATCTTCCTCTCAAGACTTGGATCGGTAGACCTATTTGGACGCTTGAAGCAAGCGGGGATTTCAGCTTGAGATCCGCTTGGAGAGCGTTCTCATAGACAAGTTTCGAAGGGGGAAGGCTTTGAAGCCCTTGCTTTCTTTCCTAGTCCTGAAAAGTTATTCTTGACTCTTTCTTGGGATTGGGTTTGACACTAAAAAATACAAAATATCTACTCGTGGGCGGAGGAGAGGCAATAGATTCATCTTGTCCTTGGCTTGTGAAAGGACGAAAGAAAGGCTACATGGTATCTGACCCCGATGACATAGGGACGGTTAGGCTTGTTGGCTGGCTTATGATGGTTTCCTGTCCCAATTCAACATATTCTTTCCTTTTTTTGCTTCTGCTTGGTAGCAGGCTTGTGTGCGAGCTTGGTCCGGTTTCGATTCCGTCAGCCCACGGAGAAGGGTGTGGAGCCTCGCTTTCCATGCTGCTCCCCCTGCCAGTGCGTTGGCTCCCTCTCTCACCGCTGATTCGAATGCTGCCGTCTCAATTGCGAGGACCGGCACTCAAAGCAGCTCAGATGCTTAATACTCTTTCAAGAACACGTGCAAATGACACTCACTCGTTAGTAGGAATGTCATAGAATGACGAAATACTATGTGGGAACACAGGCTGAGATTGAGATCTGAACGACACAGATCCAGAGCGGGACAAAACCTTCGCCTCTCCCCCATTGTTCCTTCCTCCTTCGTGCCCGATCCGGAAACTAATCCAAAGGCGTCAGTGAAGTTAATGCCGTATGCTAAGAGGGGAAATGCCGACATGACGCACATAGAAGAGCGGATTCGCTTCCTATGGAGATGAGATGTAAGTTCATCAAGTGCAAACTGCTGAAGCATATGCCTCCTATTCAAAGTACTTTAACCTATTTCATTGCCTTAATGGCACCCCCGGCTCGATAAGGCAGATCTGTGGGAAGACGTCGAAGCGGGTTTAGAATCAATCCCATCCGCCCCAGGGGCAATAATAGGTCACAAAGGTTAATCCCTCTCGCCGACGCGTGAAGTCTGTCAAGGAGTTTCAACCTAAAGGAAAGGGCAATTCCTGATCTGATCTTTCCTGTGAAGAAACTTTAGTGGTGGGGTCCCGGGTTTAAGGATAATTGCATTACCTATTCTTTTTTCTGCCCATTCCCGTCCCTGTAGAGGTCTTTGATTTGATACCTCTCATTCTTTTCGATGAAGTATCCTATGTAGGCTCTTTAATACTAAACTTGCTTTTCTATGATATACGGTTTTTTACTCAAAGTCAAGATATTGAATTAGAATCAATTATCAGTAGTTGTTTTATGTTCATAGAATAAATTCAGTTTGATACTCATTGATTTTTTAGATAGGTTTGGGTATAGCAGGACTTGAACCTGCGACCATTAGGTTAAAAGCCCAATGCTCTACCAACTGAGCTATACACCCCCCCAAAAAAAGATTTTTTAGTAAATCAAGATTGGTTCGGAAAAGAAGGCGGCCCCTTGTCTGCTCATCATAAAGGGCGCGGCTCTATATGAGGTTCGTACTGCGGAGCAAGCGAAGAAAACGTAAGGGCGCGCGTTAGCACTTCTGCAAGAAAACGAAAAAAAAGTTTCGCCTTTTTCGATATGAGAAAGATGCGCTCAAGCACCCAACCCAGACTTTGTTCTGCTTGCTGAAGCCTTACTCAACAAGGACAAAGATTTCTTTAGTAAAAGGTTGCTTGTTTCCACTCCTTATCTATCTAATAGTTGATTCTATCTACTTTAGAAGGTCAACGGAAGATACTAAAATGGCTCTCACTGACACCTGAGACGAGAAGGTGAGGTCGTCTTTCTTTCCTTAGTACGTTTGCCTTCAAGCCTTTTTTTCGGAGAAGGAGAAGAGCAGTTATCTTATCTATGTAATTACGGTCTTTGTCGGCCGGTCGAGCACTCTCTTTTCTTTGTCTAATTCCGTCTTACCAGACTTCACGGACTTCTTACCAACCGTCAAGGGTTGTGAGACTGAACCAGGTACGAAGAATGAATCTATATCTGTGCACTCCAGTTGCTGGCCGGCGGCCGCTCAACTGTTCGAGCGCAATGCAGTGGTAGTTGGTTTCGATTCGACAAGGGTAGAATGCCTGGTCGAAGGTCCAAAGTAGGTGGCAGGCGTGTTCGTTTTGGCTCCCGAGCGAGAACAATAAGTAGGCGATGCACCATCCTTGCTGCTATGTACGTTGACCTTGACTTGTTGAAAAATTCATCAAATTGAACCCACACTCAAAGGAGGTTCTTTCTTAAAAAAAAGTTCGGTTTAGGTTCTTTGCTCGGGGCTCGACGAAAGAGAAAATCTCAGCATTAAGAAAATGAGGTTAGCAGTGAAAGAAAGAGCCCGGCATTCATTTCTTCATGAATCTAAATAGCTGAGTCTACTAAAAGAGAAAGAAAGCAGCCTCATCGTGGTGATTAGAGGAGACCTCTGATCGTTCACCTCTAATATGACACGTTCCCTCCCTCAACGGGATCAGTCGGCGGGGCTATTGTAGGCAAAGTCGTCCCCTCTACTGACCGAACCCTCAGTTCGAAAGTCTTCGGCGGGTCACCATTAGAAAACGACGAAAGGCGAACATCTGGGAAAGGGAAAGCGCAGTGCGCCTGGTGCGGCTTGATTTTCTCATGATATACCAAGCAGAATGGAGGGTCCTACCCACGTACATGATTGATAGAATCACTACGTAGGAGGCGGGGGGAGCGGTCAACTTGATGCTCCAAAGGCATGAGTGCAGTTCCGATGAAGTAGTCTATTCCGAAGTAGTGAGTAGGGCCTCTTTCTCCTTGATCAGTTCGCCTTTGTTCTATTGAAAGGTCTCCATTCCTACTATAGTTTTGTCAACGAACGCGTCTCGAGCCGGATTGACTAACCTAACCCTTAAGGGGGCCTTGCCATAGTTGGGTGCTCTGCTTTAGTGTGATTGACGAAGGCTAGGTTTGGAAATAGGAAAAACAAATGAAAAGAGATCGGGGTCGATAGTTGGCAAGGAACTTGATCTTCCCGGGGAGCAGCTGTGGTCGAACTCTAATTCTGGAAAAAGTTTTGGCCCTTTTACCTTCTCTACCAGATAGAAGATGATATGAGGGCCAACTATCGTTGCCTTGCACTTCACGGTGCCCTCTCGATCATCGTTCGTAGTAAAAGAAGATAATACGCTTCGGCGATGTTACCTACTAAATCTAACGCCTGCTAGGTGATCGAAATCGCTCAGGTCAGTGAGGACTCACTCACCTACTCCTTATCTATCTAATAGTTTATTCTATCTACTGAATTCAAAGACCCGCCGCGCCTAAAATCATCCCAAGCGCTGCGTGGCTACTTGACTGGTAAGAAAGAGCTTCCGTAAGAATTGGAAGACTGAAGTATGTACGATATAACCCTCTCTTCCGCTACTGGTGGACTGTTGCACAGAAAGGCCGACAGAAGTTTTTAGCGCGGCGCTTTGGAAAGCGCTTAGCTTCTGCTAGCGGCGGGGCGGGGGCGGCAAGGCCATGTTGTTCAGTTGGAAACCTAAGCCTTCAAGGTACGAACGAAGTGCCGTTCCTATCTGACAAGGGCTGTCTATTTTCTCACTCACCCCCAGTCTTTCCCTGGCCCTGACGGACCAGTCATTTCATCCCTGTTATGCCTATCCCCTACAAACCTAAGCGGCCCACCTGAGCCTTGAAAGCAGGAACTGTACGAGCCGAACGGACGAAACAAGCGAGTCCTACTTGGACTGCCTTGTCTACCCACCCACTACACAGGCCCGAGTTAGGTACCTTTGTACTCACTTTGAAGCATATCGAGGCGGCTGTATATTAGTATGCCAAAGGGATAAGTCGATCCAAGCGAACCGAGCAAGTTTTCTCGTCTTTTCGGGATGAACTTCTCGTGCGCTACGCCAGGCGTCAGACTTCAAAGAAGAAAGAGCGCACCCCTCTGAAGGTTGGGAGCTTCACTCTGCTAGTTTCCGCTGTGGTCTTCCCTTATTTATCTCCTTGGCTTGAGTGCGCAATAGAAAGCTGAACTGCTCTTTCGTGCAAGACAACAAGGCGTCAGGTGGAGACACATTTACAAGACTTCACTTCAGATCCGTTCTGATCTTGAAATTCATGCAAGTTTGAAGTGAACTTGGAGCAATTGAGGCAAAGAGAGGAACTTCACGAAAGCAAGGAACGGGTCGGGTACAGAGAAAGCAAGAAGAAAGAAGTTTCGCTCGAAGAGCAGCAAATCCTTTCTATTAGTTTTGTTTTCAAAGAAAAAAGATTGAGTTGGTAGTCTAACAGCTACCTGCCTTCAGCTGGCTGAAACGCGCTTCACCTTAAGAGAGAGACTTTTTCTTGGTGATCGGTTCATTGGCAACGACAGATAGGCGCGATCAAAACATTGCGTCTATGAGACCACCAAAGGAGGGATCAGTTTGACCGGGGCTCAAATCTGACTTCGCCGAGCAATGAAAAACGACGGACCTCCGTACTGCTACTTGCTAATCGAAATCAAATCATTACCCTTCTTTCTCCCAACATCATTCTCAAACAAAGAAATACGGGATCAGACCGTGACTCGACTTTCAGTCGAGGGGCTTTCCGCTCCTCTCGTTGTCACTCGAGCTGCTACGCTCCTCTCCACTCCTGGTAGTCGAGTGGCTATCGCTCCTTTAACTGCTAATTTTATTCCACCCGAAGCCTAGTTAGAAAAAGTCATTGACGCATATGCCGCAAAGAGTAGTATCTGAATCTGTATCTGATGATGATACTGCTGCAGCGGCTGAGGCTGTGGTAGTATGAAAGAATTCCCTCCTCGATGTAGAGAATTGTCCGCCTAAGAGAATCGCGAGTTTACTCGGAGCAGGCTTCCCCAAAGCCTGACAGTAAAGGTAGGTAATCCTCTTCTTATAATTAGCCTCAAGGGTAGATCAGACGCCCCGTTCCCATTCATCTTTCCCTTGGGATGATAAAATTATGCTTTCTCTAATAGGAAAGTCTGAAAGAGGTTTACTTTCTTTCAAAGAGTTAGCAGGATAAGGGCTTAGAATCGAAGACAATTCGCAAGAAAGAAGAAGTAAGTGAGTCTAATGGCCTTCTAATATGCCAACATAAGCAAACAAGCGGGGATGCATCGAGGAATGCCCTCTTAGAAAGAACAAGAAAAGGCTGCGACGAACTGCTTGCCCTAAGTGAACTAACTTTTTGATTTTGACAACGAAAAATCCCGATAAAATGCAAAAAATACTTAAGAAATCTACGTTATGGAAAGGATTTACTCAGGAAAAAGTTAACGAAAAATCCCGATAAAATGCTTTTTTGACTTAAGAAATCTACGTTATGGAAAGGATTTACTCAGGAAAAAGTTAACGAAAAATCCCGCAATAAAGATTTTGTTTTAGCAATTTCAAATTAATAAATCGAAGTTATAGTTATTAAAAATACAAGTATCTAAGGATTTACTCAGGAAAAAGTTAACGAAAAATCCCGCAATAAAGACTTTGTTTTAGCAATAAAAAATTAAGAAATCGAAGTTATTTAATAACAAGAATCTATAAAGCATCTAAAGTGATTGCAACGAAAAATCCCGATTTTAAGTCGAAGAGTTTCAAGAATTCAAGTGTTTTATCAAGTTCAATATACGAACTTCTTTTCTAGGAAAGCAAGTCTTGATGGAAATAAAAAACTACTAAATGACTTCTATTAGAAGATACTAAACTAGGGGTAACCTATAGAGCTATATCTCATAGGCACTAGAGAAGAGTTTCAAGCCTTTCGAAACTCGTTTTCTTAAGTTCTTCCGCTCTGGATAAATATCTACGTAAGAAGAACCCTTTGTCTTAAAGCTTCTCATTTCTTGTCCTACTCTTCTCTTTCCAAGGAAGGTTTTAGAATAAGTAGGAGAAGCCGGAGCAACAAGGTTATAGAGTAGTTCTTAAGTAATTCCCAGGTAAGCAAGTAAGGTTTTAAACCAGCAAAGACTCGTCTACTTTAGCCTACTTCAAGGACTGCTTTGTAGCTTTAGCAGTTACAAGCCCAGCAACTTCAGTACTCTCTTTTTCTTCCTACGCCCAGTCTACTCTTGGAGGATTGTAGCCGACTCCTTCTCTTTGGCTTAATCTAGCTACCCTTTCCCTTTGACTTAATCTAGCTACCCTTTCCTGTCCAACTCTTCAAGAAGAAGGAGGTATGTAAGGGATAGATTGGTCCAGCATGGTACCTGATAATACTCACTTTGATCATCCTGGCTTTGGAAGACTTTTTCTCTTCCTGTATACAAGCTTTCGTCTGCTCTTAGTCCCGCACTCGGTAAAAAAGAAGAGCTACTGAGACTTCCGGATCTCTGCTATCCTTTAGATTAGGCCATTAAGGTCTCTTTTAGATAGCGACTTTTTCTTCCCTGGTGGAGATCCATTTACCGATCGGATCTTTCTTACCTTCCTTCTTCGTGGCCCTTCAGCCTCTTTCCTGCTACTTGAAATAAGGATTTGCTGCTTTTTTTCGAATTAGGAGATTCTAAGCCCCTCTTTCCAAATCTCACTCACTGAGAAGATTATGGACCTACTTTGATTAGCTTATTTAGTCGTTTAGACCCTGTCCTATCGTATCGAATAAGTCCGACCTATCCTACTTCCTTGACTCCCGCTTTCATGGTCTTTATGGTCCGTGGCAAGGGCTAAGGCATGGGTTCCTAGTCTTGGGAGTGGGATCCAAGGTTCATTATCCGAAAGCCCTATCCGCTTAGTCTTCCCGATCTTCAAGGATTTCGATACCTGCTACCTCTTTTCAAGAACTTATGTGTTTTTCCCAGAGAGAACTTGACTTGCCTGGAGACATGGGACAAGATCGGCCACATCTTGGTCTTAGGCGAATAAAGAGCTTCTTTGGAGCATCCTTTCTTTTTCATCTCCTCTCTTTCCTAAGTCCCGATCCTGAACTAATTCAATGCCCTTGAAAGGTCTGACTTGACTTTGAATTTTCAAAATATTTTGTGAGAACATTTGTATGAAGGTATAGGCCACAGCAATGATCCAAAGGTAGAGGGGCTGATCCCTTTTCTTCCTAATAAGTCCAATAATCCCAGTCTTTCACCCTGTGATCGCATTTTTCCTTTCTCTTCCCTGTCTGCAATCAAAGGAGTCTAAAGTATTGAGTAGGACACATCGGCCTACCCTTCTCTCTATTGGGCTTCCCTTCAGACGATCTAAGGCACATGATCTCAAGCACTAGGCATAGGTGGTGGGGCTCCGTGGTTGCGTCTTCAACGACGATTGTTCATCAGTATATAATAAAGCCCATACTGAAGAATAGGGCGAAGCCTAAGAGAAGTTGCTTAGTTACATGACAAGGAAGGCAGAGAGACTAGTTATAAAAACCGAAGGTTAGTTCGATTACCAAAGCAGCAAGAGGTCTGACTCCGGAGGTAGGGCACAGAGAAGAGCAGTCAAAGCATCCCTTTAGCTATCTATTCATTCAGCTATTAGTCTTAAGGAAGTGGAAAGGGGGGGAGTGGAACCGTCAGTCCAGACGAATCCAGAGCCGTACTGAAAAGCTTATTTAGAGGGCTCGGAGTCTGGATTCTCTTCCAGGAGTAGGTTTTGGAAGCCGTCACCAGTGGAGAATCAGGTGTATAGAGCCTCGGAGAGTATGATGTTGGTTTGGGATACGTGCCTACTGAAGAAGATTTTGCTCGATTGAGAGATCTTGCGGAAGAACGAGCTTATTGCCGTCGTGCAGGAATCCCATGTTCACGCCCTATGCGTCCCGGGAACACTGAATGGTAAGTTCTGCAGAAAAGGAGAAGGATATCCCTATTTGGGATTTCCGGAACCTTGGGTGCATACTTTTTCAAAGAAAGAAGAGGTTGCCGATCTAGTTTCTCCAGATATGCCTTTGCTGCGAGTAGTAAATGAGTCTGTCTTTCCTTTTTTTGTTAGCTTTGAGGTGATGAGTCGGCCAATGAGAGTAATGAGGCTGATGATGACGCACCCGAAGGCCTTAGTGGCGAGGAGAAAAAGTTCTTGCGAGAGGCCAGATGAAGGTGAAATCCCAAAACCGAGCTCAACCAGTTATGGAAGAGACTGTTTCCGTGAATTTGGGTACAGCAAAGTGATGTCAAGGAAGTCAAACAGGGTTCTAGTCTTTCTAACGATGAGAAGACTGAGTTAGTGGCCCTGCTTAATGAGTTCATCGATGTTGTCTCTTGGTCTTATGATGATATGCCGGGAATGGATCCTTAGATTGTGCAGCATTGCATTCCTACCTTTCCTGGCCTGCTCCGGGGGAATAGCCTGTTGAGACTGCCAGTTCAAATATTAAGGCATCACCTGAGTCAGGAAGGAAGTTCTTTCCATTTCCCTCACCTTCTAATACTTTTTTACATTACTGGCTTTCTTGCTTGACTTTCTTTTAGAATAGTCAGACTGGAGATAAGCCGTCAGGGCTAAACCTAGCCTGGCGGAGAGTCAGCCTAGTTTTGACTTTGTCCTATAAGAGTAGGTGGGGGATGTAGCTTTTCTGTACTTTTTTATCATACCAGGAAATTCCATATTCAAATTCTTCCATTAGAGCGAGTTCGGTCAGATCAAGCTATTCAAGCAATTTTGGCTTGGGACAGTTTCACAAGGGCGTAGCGAGCAGAAAATTACCTAGAAACTAGAATATTACGATGATACGACTGATGTTTTTGAATCAGACGTTGTTGCTAAACCATCTGCTTTAGGTGGTGGAAGCCCAACATCGAGAGTACCCATCGGCAAATAAGAAAGAGAGTACCTAGTTAGCTCTATAAAGTTGCCACTGGGAGCTCCTTTCGAGTTTTGACCCAATAAGACTTTTCTGCGCTGGGTAGTACCCATAACTTGAACTATGAACTGGGCATTATAGGATAGGGCCGTCTTCTTTACTTACTGAGTTTTCTGCTTTCTCCGATCTTTTAGCAGCCGCCACTTCATCAGTTGTTTCCCTCCGCTTGAAGGGGAAAGAGACAGCAGACGATTCGGTTTGAACGCTCATCCAAGCCAACTGGTAAGGTTAGTAAGGACCCTTTCTTAGTGGGAAGAGGATAAGTTCAAAAGTCAGGCGGAAGGAAGCGCATTGACCCCCAGTAGTAGGATGTGGAAGAGAGATAATGCTGGCCGTTACCAATGGGAATGACCCCCCAAAGGAGAGGATGTCGCAACTCCAATTCAACCATTAAGGAAAGGCTCAACCCGGGAGCCAAAGAAGTGATAAGTGCACAAATTCAGTAAGTGTGAAAGACAGAATACGAAGTTTTCTTTCTCCTGGCTTGGCAGGCTGGGACCTCAAAATGGAAGGAAAGGAATAGCTTTTATCTTCCATTGGCTCGTTCGACCACTTGTTAACATACGAGGACGACGAAGCAGCTACTCATACCCGCTCTCAGGAAGTACACTAATCATTAGAAATTTTTATATAAATAGATTACCCTTACCGAAGAATGGAATCTTAGTTAGGAGACGGGGACAAAGCCTTCAAGATAAGTTATTATACCCTTTTTCGATATGACCATCAAGAGCAAACAAGAGCATCTCTCCCCGGGACACTAGGGCTCAAAACGGATCATCCTTATGCTATAAATCTTCTTTTCGCGAAGGTCTACTATGCTCCCTCACAGTCTCTACCCATTAGAATCCCATTCGTACCATCTCAACCCTCCTGCTCTTCGCCTAAGGAATGCTTATCTAAGCTCATATCCGTTAACTGGCCCGGAAATAGCCATATGTCTTTGCCTTGTCCTATAAAGAAAGACCAGTCCCGCTCAGTTCATTCCGGAAATCCTCTTCTAGAACAGTGACAGCCTTTTCTTTTTCACGTGAACAAGCCATTCTTGCAGCAAGAGCGCATTCTGCCTTTTTATTAGCTCAGATGGTGATTAGTCGACCCAACCCTTCGGCATTATCAATGCGATGCATCCGTTCGACGTAGGGCACTCCCACCTCTCTCTCCTAGTTGAATTATCCAATTCCGGGATTGATCATGAAAGATTTTTTCTTGACTTTCTTGAGAGCCGATCGGGAATAGCCCGTTGTGGGCGGCAGGGTAACCTAAAGCATTTAGTGAACTCGACTAGCCGAGAAAACATCGTCTTCGTGAAAAGACCCCTTGCTTCTGCCACTCTCACTGAGGTTCTTCGGTTGACCTCTTCGATGCCATCTTCTTTGCTGCCTCTCACTCTAGAGAAGCGGATTTCCTTTCTATGACCTATTTAAGTACAAGGACTACATATTTAATCTCATAAGATCATAAGAGAACTACTTTCACAGCTCAACCCCGGTGAAGATAGTCAAGATGTTGCCCACCGAACCCTATTTATTAAGTTTCACAGTTCTCCTCTCTCTCTGTTGAAGATTGGCTTGTGTGGAAGGTTGACTCTTCAGTCAATGGCCTTCGAGGAAAAGCTGGTAACCGCATCTAAGCATATACTTTAATTGGGAGGAAGACGCCTATAAAGAGTACTTAGCCGTACCTTCTTCGCTCCTTAAGAGCATATTGTCCCCGCTCCTAAATAGGAAGAAGAGAGATCTTGCCCGACCCTTAACTAAAAGAAAAAGGAAAGCCCTGAAAAGGGGAAGCAGGAACCATCGCTCTGTCCCCCTAGACAATCTTTCTACGATGCTTCTGGGCTCTAAGGAAGGAGTGGGGCATGGGAAAGGAAGACTCTGGCTGCTAGGCTAGCTAGGCTAACCGCTAAGAGATCAAATGTGGAGGGAGCGAGACCATCTTAAGATAAAGTGCAGTAAACAAAGTTCCAGATTTCCTATTAAGTCTAATTGCCTCTTTGCCGCCTGAGCAACTAGGATAGGAAACCTAAATGCCGCAGGTGCTCTTGCTTCTCTGGCTACTGCTCCGGCGAAGGTAGGCCAAATGCTTACTTGTTAGAGTCAGGCTAAAGCTAGCACTTAAGACAGCGAGAGACAGACAGAGCAGCTAACTTTATTAGTGTTAAATTGCTTTTCAAGGGTATTGACATAGCCCCCTATTAGGGACTCTTCAATCTCGTTGGATGTTTAAATAGCATAAAAAACCTCTTCTGGTGGATCGTAGTATATTCCCTTATGTGGAATTTCGCCAGGAGCCTGTACAGAGAACTTAATCCAAGCTGGAATCGAGTCTTTGATCCCAGGGGGGAGGGGGTATCCTTTCGTATCTTCACTCGTGAGACATGTGTAATGCGAAGAGAACCCTTTTGATTGTTTGGCAAAAAGATCTCCCAGACGCCAAAATCATTCCGTCATCAGCATTTTTCTTACAATTGTGTAAATTCCCAAAAAAGATATCCCCATAGTCAATCTATTAACTTAGATTGGTATCCCAATAGGAAAGGGTGAATCACCCATAAAAGCTGTGGAAGTAGGGGTTTAAGCGAAGAATAGCCCTGCGGAGATAAGTTGAGAAGTAATAAGCAGCTTAGAAAGCTTCCTTACTAAGTTGCAACATATTATCCGATTCGCCTTGACCCGGATCACATAGCATTAGCTGAGCGATAAACAAAGCTGCAGGAAAGATCTTCTCGATTACATAAGAAAGAGAAAGTCATGTTTGTTAGGTCTCTTGAGGCTACTTCTAGTGGTGAGACTGAAAAAAGAATGAGCATTGACTCTAATCGGCTAGGCCCCATGTCCAAGAACATTCTCCGCGAAGGCAAGTTGGGGCTGATTCAAACCAAAGTTTCGAAAGATGCCAGAGAATAAGGACAAGTCCGTGCAAGGTGTGTGGACCAATCCATTTCGTCCCTAGCCATCATAGGAGCTGTTGGAAGAAGGGCTACTTCTTTCTTTGATCTACGACGAATAGAAAAGGATCTTACCACTACAACCGATACAGGTATGAAATAACTGACTCGCAAACCGTACCTGAATTGGAAAAAGAAAGCTCTCTCGTACTTCCTTACTCTTGCTCTAGCGGCATATTGGAACTAATTCCTAGCACCACTTTCCTGACTTTAAACAATTCTTAGTCTACCCCGCGGTTGTGATAAAAGACGAGCTGGAGTGGCTTATTTTCCAACAACAGAGCTCGGGGCCAGGGGAGTGACCATCCGCCTAAAAAGACAATGCAGCCTTTCTCTTGTTTTATGAATCTGCTATAAGCAGTTGGGCCTGGCCATTGATAGATTTTAGGTGGGGAGGATAAGTTGAAAGTGCAGTGCAGAGTTGGTCAAGTGCTCTCTCTCTTCTGTCAAGTGCTCTCTCTCTTCTGTCAACCTCTCCGGCTCTTCCTTGAAATTCGAACAAAGAGAGTTTCACTTCGAACGAAGGGTGAAAATCCTGGGTTGGTTGGTTCCTTTGACGCAGAGCAAAGCTGGAAGGAAAGATTGACGGGCTGGAATCAAAGTGGAAATTCCAAGGTAGTTTGCTTACAACTATATAATAGTTGGAAGATTGAGCAGTGGCTTTGGAAATAAGACTTGGTGGGCATTGAGGACTAGAGGACAGTCTTCGTAGGACGGATGAGCGATTGGACCGCCTATACCTATAGGACAGATGACAGAAAGAAGAGCGGGAAGATCAATTAGAGCCCTTGTTCACTCTCCCTCAGACCGATTGATCCAGTAAAGACCCTTTGCCCGACAGACAAAAAAAGGGATTCGCGTCTGCGGGGGGATTCTCGAGAATGGGGTACAATACTAGCCAAACGGGGTCTAGTCTGGGAACACTTAGACGGGTGAGCATGCACAAATGTGATGTGGCCGAGGCTCAGAGGGAGACTTCCAAAAAAAAAGTTCTGTTAGGTTCTTGAAAGCTTGAAAGAGAGTGAAGTGACCCTCGTGTAGGTGGTTTTGGGCCTTATAGTAATTCGCTGCTGCAAGTCTTTAGCCCTAGCGGATTTGTTTTCTTTTTGTCTTTTCATTCTTTCATTGCATTGTTTATAGTTCACCTCATTCTAATGCCCTTTTTTCTGTACTGCAGCTTTCCCTTCCTTTGCTGGGGAGATTGAATTGATTGGAATGGCAAGAGGGACATCAAATCAAGTAAGGGGGCCTTCATTCGAGCGCTGAGCAGAGGTTTTTACCTGCCTCGTCCAATTTCACCATGCCTTAATAGCAGATGAAAAGGAGACTCATTGGCCTTCGGGGTCTAGTTCCTTACCCTCCGAAGTTGAATGCCGTAAAGGCTGTTTTTCACCCTATGTAAGCGCGTCGTCGGGTTAGCCTGATTATTTAGTTATTTAGCTTCTTTTCTTAGTTTCTTAGGAAGAAAAGAAGGAGGTACAAGCGCAAGAGCAAAGATAGCTATTCTATTCCTATCTTTTGATGCTTAGCTGCCCTTCCGCAACTGGTTTTGAAACCTATATGCCACAAGTTTCCTAATCTCATGGAATAGGTTTAGCGCCTTCACCAATCCAATCATGATTTCCAAGGTCGAGAATGAGAATGGTAAGGGAAAGCCTCCGTTCCGTAAAAGAGATCGTCGATTCCTATCTTTTCTTCTCCCACGCCCGAGCTATTGGAGCCCTCATTTGTTTTAAGAAAGGGGCGGGTTTTAAGTAGTGGCTTTCGTCAAGATTGGCTTAGTGATCTTAAACCGGGTATCGTAATCGTAGTTGTAGCCCAGAGTGAATCGACGGCTTTGAGTGAGTCAATAGCTTGGTGAGCACTTAGCTTTGAACTTTGAAATAGTTATTTCATCGTCCGGTTGGTTCTTCTAAATAGAGCATCTAAATAGAATAGAACATGGAGGGAAGCGGCTACTCGTTGCTTGCAGTCCGAGTAAAGGAGAAAGCGGTGTAATGAGATCAATGCCAAAAGCCTGTATTTCTAAATGACATCCTATTCAAGGTCTAGGTATGACTTTATTCGAGGTTGAGCCTTTGTATTTTACCCTTTGTTTAATATGGGTAGGTAGCCTCCACCAATCTATCTCAATCTGATCTGCCTTATTTATGTCTTCCCGAGCCCTTCTTGTTTTGACACAGGTTTGTAACAAGCTCTTGAGCTGCCTCCACGAAATGCCTTCAAGCAAGGCTGACTGAATAAAGAAATGGAACATGGGAGCGGTTGTGGGTAGCAGCTACAAAACCACCGGGAAAAGGGCAATTACCATTAGAATGGTGGATTGGAAGAGGAAGGCCTATTGCAAGCGAAAATCCCGGGAAAACGCGTCAGAGTTGTTTTTCAATCGAAGTTTAAGAAAAAGAATCTATAAAGCATTGTCTGAGTCACCTGATCTAACAACGAAAAATCCCGAGTTTTAGTAAACTTTCCTCCCTATAGGAGGTGTTAAGGGCTCTTCCTGACTAGCTATGTGTCTTAGGAGAGATGGCTTACCAAACCATCCACTCAGACGTACCAGCGCTTCTCTCCCTTACTAAACTAAAGAGAAAATTTCAGCTATTAGATCGCTCCTTAATTAGGTACTTCTCCAACTATAACTATACTCGTTCTTCCAGTAGCTTTGCCCGAACTAGTCTTCTTTCTTTTGCTACGGCAGTGCTCATAGCTTTCTTCTTCACACATAAAAGTAAAGGATCAAGTCAATCAAGAGCGGCTACCCCGCCTTTGCTCAGTCAGGCATGCGGAGACCAGAGCCTCTTTAACCGGCTTATTCACCTTCAACCCTTTCCCTTTACTGATCGAGGGGAAATGCATTTCGCTTTCCGAGACCGGGCATATCATATTCTTTCTTCTTGGATGGCCTTGGACCTAGCAAACGAGCCCATACTAAACAAAAAGACACGCCTCGGCAATTAGTGAATTATAGGAAGGATCCGCTACCTACTCGCTTTTGGGGTCAAAGTTACAAGTAGGAAAACTAGTTCATCGACAGTGGCTTGCCCTCCACTCCCAGTTCGCAGGGCCCTCAATTGCTTATGGGCTACGAGTAGCTGATAATCAAACCTATTGTCTGCCCAGCTCTATAAGGTCTGAAAAAGGGAAATAACAAACATAACCTCACCAGCCCTTGACATATGAACAAGTGTGCCTGTCCTTACCGGTATGATGCCAAGAAAGAGCAGGGGCCGCTCTCTATCTCTAATCGCTTTCTAACTTCAAGCCCTCAACCAGTGATGGCATTCCAGTATCCGAGTCGCGGCGGATCAAAAGAAAGCAGCATGGAAAAGAATTTATTCAGATCTAAAGGGTGCCGCTCGCCTATTTTCAATTCTAAGGAAAAGCGATGTTTCGATTCGCTAAGTCAAAAACGAATCCTACTCATGAAGTCGCTCGTACGCTAATGCTGAAGGATGAACCGGACCTTGGCCATGTCTCCTGCTTCAGAAGCCGATCGATCTAATCAAACTTGAGATCGATAGGACTTTACAACCTTACTTCGATGTCAGCCAATGGTTGTATTCTGTTTAATCAGAAGTTGTTGATTGGTTTGCTCTTCAGGAGCAGCCTCTTGATTTTGAGTAGGGAGTTCTATAGGTAAATCCTCATTGTTGTCTTGAAATGTGTCTTGAACAATGTCAACAGGTTGACAATCGTCAATAACAACATTTGGTAGAAGAACAGATTCTTCTTCAAAGACAACATCCTCAAGAAATCTCGCATTTCCCGTTTCGAAAAAGGACTTAGTTGAGGGATCATCAAACTGAAATCCTCTCGACCGTTCGGGATACCCAACAAAGTAGCAACTAACTGTTCTTGAGTCCAGTTTATTTTCATGTGGCCTATAAGGCCTTGCCTCAGCCGGACAACCCCAAATGTGTAAGTGCTTTATACTAGGCTTTTTGCCTGTCCATAGTTCATAAGGGGTTTTAGCTACCGCTTTGCTAGGTACTCTGTTCAGTATGTAAACTGCAGTCTTTAGTGCCTCTCCCCAGAGTGATTCTGGTAAGGAAGAATGACTAATCATACTTCTTACCATATCCTTAAGCGTTCTATTTCGTCTCTCAGCAACACCATTCATGCGAGGTTGCCCTGGCATTGTGTATTGTGGGACGATTCCGCATTCCTCTAAGAATTTCACTTTAGGTCCTGGACGTTGTTCACCTGATCCGTCATATCTACCATAGTATTCACCACCACGGTCAGATTTGACAGCTTTAATCTTCTCACCTAGTTGATTTTCAACTTCGGCTTTGAAGGACTTAAAAACATCCAAGGATTGTGACTTTTCATGAATTAAGTATAAGTACCCATAACGAGAATAGTCGTCTATAAAAGTGATAAAATACTGTTGGCCATTCCATGAAGCTGTAGGGAATGGACCACATATATCAGTATGTATCAATTGTAAGACACCAGAACTCCTATTGGCACTCAACTTTATAATGTTTGTTTGTTTCCCCTTGATACATTCAACACATACATCAAGGTCTGTGTAATCAAGGGGTTCAAGAATTCTATCCGACACTTTTATCTCTATTCTACTTGACGAGATGTGACCTAAGCGCTTGTGCCATAAGGCAGCAGAATTCTCATTTGTTTATTTACGTTTTGTATCTCTTGATGTTGTTTGCAAGGTTTCATGAGATGAAGCAATTGTATTAAGCATATATAGACTATCAATTAAAGAACCAGTCGCAACTAGAGTTGAATTGAGAAAGAGACTTAATTTCTTATTCCTAATTGACCAAAAATAACTGTATTCAAGAGTCCAAGAAATAGATAAAATTTCGTCTAAATGACGGTACTACATAAGTGTCTCTTAATTCAATAAAATGTGATTTTTTATCAAAAGATAATCTAAAAGTCCCGATTGCTTCAACTGGAACTGCTTTGCCATCGCCCACATAGATGAATAGAACAGCATCACTTGGCTGTCGGCTCCACAGGCAACCCTGCATAGAAACAAAAGTGTGAATAGTAGCACCAGAATCTACCCACCAAGTATTACGTCATACAGAAGTCAAATTAACTTCAGAACAAACAAAGGTGAAAAGTCTACCTTTCTTTGTACGCCATGCAGCGTACTTGGAACATTCCTTCTTCACATGCCCAGGTTTGTTCCTTATCCTGAGTCTTTTGTTTCTTAGGTTGTGAAGTTCCCACCGCAGTTTCTTTATTTTGAGTCCTCTTTTGTCTGTTGCTCTTTGAGGTAGTTGTAACATGAGCACTTTCAGTCTTTTCACGCTTCAGTCTATTCTTGTAGGGGAAGGTCACGCAGTTGAGCTAGCGTCGGCAGGTAAACAAACTCTTCATGCCTGCTTTCCCGCCTCAACTCTAAGTTCCCCGCTCGCTCTGTTTAACTCTTAAGATGATCGTATAGCGCTTTCAAGGGGTGCTTCTGATCGTAGTAACTCTTTCTTTACCTAAGGAAAGGTGGGAGAAAGAAAGCTCTACTTCGGAACTCTTTCCGGAACTCCTTCTCGTCTTCTTTCTGGCTTACCGGCGGAACCTCAAGCAAAGAAAACCCCTCTTTCTGGCTTTCCCGCGTCAACTTCATAACCTGCTGTTGAACTGTTTCAATCGTATAGCTTAGTGGTCGAAGACGTTTAGCCTAGCAGGAAAGAGATTCCTTGCTTTGCGTGGAGAAAGACGATCAGCTCACCTCTCATTTCAGTCTGAGATCGTAACCTAGCTTTCGGGAGGGGGAATGAAGTTTCACTCGATATCTGAGCTTTCTTCAAGTGCTAGTCTTTTGATCGGCCGTCCGTCAACAATTTCCGGAAGGTCGGGACCACTGTCGATATCTGACACTACCATCTAAGTTCCCTATTCCAACTGAAACTCATTCAACAGGAGCAGCTTCTTCTATTCATGTTGGGAGTGGACGATCCGCCTTCGTTCGTCTTCAGCTCAACCGTGGGGAGGGGGGTTTCGGGCAGTTGAAGCACTTGAAGCGGGGTTACTCATAAAGTATGGGTAGAGTTGTCTGGTGACATCAGACTTTTCGGCTGTTTCCGCTAGTGTTATGAATTTCTTTTATTTTACAGTGTAATAAATCGATTCAATAACTCCTTGAAAGCGCTAGGAGAGCTTGCTAGCAAACCAACTCTTCTTTCCGGCTGTCGTTGAAATCGAGATCTGACCTCCTTGACCCCTCTATCGAGAATGGGTCGGTCTCTCGCCACGAACTCTTTACGGTTGAAGCTGGGGAAATCGCTTAAAGCGCTAGTCTTTCGATCGGAACCGCAAGCTGGCCAATAAACTCTTTCAGGAAGGCCTTCGTTCTCTTCAAATAGAAGTCTTTTCAACCCATTGAAAGAGATCTGTCTCCTGCTTTAATAAATCAGGAATCCCCTACGTAAGAAGAGTTGAACGGGCTTTCAAGGTCCTATGGTCGAGTTTGACTACATCCCCTTTTAAGACTCTTGTAACGGTAGTTCTGGACTCCTGAAAGTCTCTCCCTATCATCAAGCTTTAACCCCTCTCCCGTTGGTCGAGCTCAACCGCAGGTTCCCTTTAAAAAGATGTTATCAGAGCTTGAAATCTAAGTTGAAACCGCCCCTTCGAATGGGCTTTAAGGACTACACATCCTTCTGAACCAGTCGAGGATCAATTTCTCACCCATCTTCCGGCATCCCAATCTTGCCCATTTCTGAGAAAAAGGACCAACAAATCTTGTAAGAAACTTACCTGTCAAGGAACCGTCCAAGCATTCTTTTAGAGAATTTATTGATCTAACAACAGTGTATTTCTTGCCAATTTCAGAGAAGAAAGGACTAACCCGAACTTTATTGCTTGCGTCCAAGAAAAAACCGAAACTTCTCCCTTCAAAGAAAGAAACAATCTAATCCTTTCTAGGTAGGTTTTTCTAGCAGGTTATGAAACACCTCTTCCCGGAACCGTAAGCAAGTAAACCCATAAACTCTCATTCCTTCTGATTGAAAGTATTTACGTGTAAGAATGAATCATTCTTTAGTGAGATTTCATTTATTTAAAGTAAAGTATAGAAGAAGGACTTTCAGCGGGGTCCGGTCGGAAGGAACAGCAGCAAAGAAACGAGTGAAACTTCTCTTTCAGACTTTCCTTATACTATTGAAAAGCCCAATACGGGCCTGAAAGAGTTAAAGCAGGAGAGGCAAGTCAGATTTCAAGGATAGGTTGATTGGATGGCCCGAGAATGGGAATTATTTGATGGATTGTGAGGTAAGGTTAGTCCTCCCGAGAGGGGCAGATATCTCCTATCCTCTCTTCAATCGAAAGATAAAAAAGCGAGGTTTCAAGACAACGACAAGCAGTTAAACAAAGCTAAGCAGTAAGGGAACGAAGCGGTTTATAGCGCTCCCGCAAGCGATCATTAAGTTTCATGAGCGGAGGTCAAGGTACGGGAAGTTTAGTATGGAAATTCCTCGTGATTAGATGGATTTCTCCGACGAGAAGGGTAGATTGAGAGCAGATGTCGACTGTAAGGAAGAGGTTGTTGATAGGTCCCTCGCTTATCGATTGCTTGCCTCGCGCTTTAAAGAGGTCAAACGCTTTTCTTCGTTCCCTAGCTTGAAGTCAGAGAATCATTGCTATTAGAGCAAGAACTTAATTAGGGATGCTAGAAAAACTGACCTTCAGGAAATAAGTGGTGCGGGCTTGCGGCCCTTGAAAGCGCTTTCAGACCTAGCAGGTACGATCCCTATACCTAATGCTCGAGCACTTTGAAGCTTTTTATCGTATTATCAGCTAGACCAAGAAAGTACAGCTCGTCATGCTGTATAGCTGGCTGGAGGTTCCGAAGAAGAGGGCAAGCAAACAACACATGGAAAACCCCGCAAAGCAATCGAATGAGAACGTGTTTAGGAGTTCAAAAAGTAGACCAACGGAAAGCAAGCATGAATGAGTTTACCTGCTGGCTGTTCAGACGCCTAGCGAAAGAGATCGTAGTAAAGCAAGCCGGAAAGCCGAACGTAACCCCTCGCGCTTTCCTACCCTCTTCCGTCGAGCACCCTTCTAACTTCCCTCTTCCCGTAGTACTAAGAGGCGAGTAGTTTAAGACCCTCCTCCCGTTGTAATGTCGAGTAGCTCCCTTCACCCCTCTTCCCGCCTATAAAATCGAGCGTAATTCTTAACCTTTTTTGAGAGGAGTTTAGCGATAGTCATGAAAGTCTTTCTTCCGTCCCCTTTTCCTTGAGACTGAGGCGTCGTACCCTTCATCACATCGGATTCAGCAGGGATTATTCCCTTTATTAACATCTCTCAACTTTCATCGAAAAACACTATCCTTGGTTCTATGCACAAACCATCTCGATTTCAGTCAAGCGTGACGCAAAGAATCTCTTCTTCCGGCCAGTTTCCTTTCAAGGCCTTCTTCAAAGAGGGAAAACGGATCTAGGCTTCGCCGACCCACCATCAGTCCCGGCGGAGTCTCAGGGGAGTGCAGTTTCTTAAGACGCGCGTAACAGCGTAATTTAACAGAAATTTCACAGAATCTTAAGAAAGATCGAGATCCTCTCGTGGGGTATCTTTCAAGACTACCTTACTCTCGTTAAAAGCAGGTTTTTTAAAGAGTAAGGGTTTTTTCTAATAAAAACTTTCCACTCATGCTATCAAACTCGTGAGAATCCCTCTTATGATAACCCGGCTTAAAGCATGATGGGTTATCTCTTTTACGAATGAAAAGTGATCGAAAGGTAGTCCAAGCAAGCTATCCCTAACGAGCAGTTTTCACCCCAACCGCTCAAACTTTGTGACTCTTTCGGGAGGGAACTATTTTAATGATGATTGGTTCTACGGCATTGGTCTTTAAGACTATTTTAACGAGAGTTATGTATTCCGGATAGGAGGGTATAGTAGCTTCAAGCGCTGGAAACGGATTATAGCGGTTGTAGGGGATGTATGGAAGCAAGTTGATTACTCCTTTGTATGAATTGAATCCCTGCCTCTCCTTGAAGTAGGGGGTTTTACCTCCGCTATCTATATCTGACTCATCTCGACCGGGAGGTTTAAGTCCCAGCAGTTCCGACCCCTGTGGCTAAAGCACTTGGCTACCCGGCGCGTGGGCACGATAACTGACCAGAGGTGCTGCGTCCTTCCCGGTCCTCTCTGGGGAAAGGCCCTCTCAAACAGACTTTCGAAAGCGAAAAAACACTCTATTTCTTGCGTCTTTCAAAGAAAAAGCAGCCTATTTCTTATAAAAAAGGACTAACCCATCAGCCTATCTTTCCTTTCAATCTGACCTGCCTCTCCTCTCCTTCCTTTCTGTCTTCATCCGGAATTCCCTTCTCGGTAGGACGGGAAGTGAAAAAGTCTTAGAATGGGGCTTACCGAAGCAGATGGATTGGGATTAGGCAGGCGATGGAGATTCCTTCACGGTTACGCTAAGTCGTAAAAACCCCCTTCTCCTAGCAAGGATTGAATTGTTGAAGTGGGAAAGCCTTCTTTTCACCCTCTCTTCCCTTGATCTCGACCTCGAAACATGGACCGCCGCTCGTAACACGAGACCTCTGACGGCTTCTTTCGGGCTTGCTTGAAGACCAGACTTTTCTTTGTTTGAGCTGCTCCCACGCAGAACGGAAGATCTCATGAGTAGTTGTCTGGACTTGATAAATCTTTATCTTCCCTATCGAGAATGGGTCTCTCACCACCCGTTCGCCGAAGCCAATGCGTTTGACTTTCTCTGAGCTACTTCATTCTTATTTCCTGAAGGGAACTATATTATTGAAGGAGTTCTCCGTCATCGGTCTTTTAGACTCTTGTAACGGTAGTTCTGAACTAATGAAGGTGAACCCAGCTTCAAGCGCTGGAAACGGATTCTATCGGCCTTAAAGACTTTGTTTCTTTGTGATCTCTTTCAATCGCTAGGCCAGGATTCAATCATTCCCTCATTCTCCACTCTACTTAGTATCCTCCTTCTCTTTAGATTCCTTTCCTTAGGTAGAGGCGGCCAGGAGAGTTCAAACCCCCCTCCAGGAGTAAGTAAACTCCACATGCGGTGGAGCACCTTTCCTCGAGGACTTTGTGTGTGGGCCTTCCGATGAATGAATAAGGCCAAAAACAGATAGATGAGATAGCCTACTAATACTAAATAATACATAATCCCATTCTCTAAAGGGGAAATGAAGACTGATATCGCTCGCCGGGAAGATTGTTGTGAGATCTTCAAGTGGGCTGGGCTAACATCTTCAAATTTCATAGCCCAAATCCTGATGAATAAGTTGGAGAAAGGTGGCGGCCCAATTTATTTGCTTCTTTTAATTATCGGGGTTTTTTGTCTCTTGAATTAAAAGGGTCGATCTCTTTTTGCGCGACTGGAGAAGAAGATTCAACAACCCTCCTTGGGGGCAGACAGGCTTCCCCATCCTTCTATACCCGAACCCGATTTAAATAAAAGAGACCGGACCCCTCTGCCCGCCGGTTGAGCCATTATACCCCTCTTCCCTTCGGTCGAGCAGCCAGAGAACTAAAATTTAAAAAGTACCCCTTTTCCACCAATAACAAAAAACCTTATGCTGGAAATGGCTTTTCAAGAAGAAATGGAAAGTAGAACAGAAAAGTCCTTTTGTCTTCGCAAATACTACTTTGGAATGACCATTTGGCATCAGCATGGTTTCTTCTATGATTGGATGCTCGAAAGCCACGCTGCCTAGAATCTGCGCTATTCAGACAACCATCTATCGATGTTAGGCCTACGCAAATACTTTTAAAGGGCAGTAGTCCCTTGCCCGGAGAGCGCCTTCGAGAACATTCAGACTTCACTAGAGTTAGAGCTCATCCGGCCTACCTTCCCTATCCACCTTATCTATTTGATATTTCATTTTAATCCCAACACCTCGTTTCTCTTTACGTCGGAACATCCGAAAGCAAAGAAGCTCTTTCAATCGATACAAAACTTTTAAGGTAGATAGAGTTTGACCTAGAGGTGGCGCAGAAAAGCAAGGAAACGTCGCCCCTATGATCTCTGGCCTCTCCCGTTGGTCGAGCTTAACGTAGTTTTCTCTTCCCTACGGTTGATTCGGGCCCTACCCTTACCTTAGATCGTAAAGCTGCCCCCTCAAGCAACTACTAGCTAACTTTATCCATCTGCTAGCGCTTGAAATCAAAGTCTCTTGCTGCCTAGTGCTTTCCTACAAGCAAAATTCCTTGCATGAGCATACAGGATGGTCTTTACGTCGGAACCGTACAAGCAAATAAACTCTTGAAATCAAGCAAGATTTCAAACCCTTTTTTCACCGTCTCGGATATTAGTTAAAGGTCGGAATCGCAAGCCCGCGCAGAAACACTCCTTGTAGCTGGTTCCTTATCAAGATCGGACTTCCCGGGTCTCCTGAAATCACTTCAAATAGTTTCACTCGCCCTAGCAGCTTAAATTTATGTCACGGGCCTATTTAGTAGATATAGATCAATACCTTTTCGGAGAGGGAATTCAAAGTTGATGGATTGTGAGGTGATGGGTAAGTTTCCGACTTTTAAGGTTAGGATTTATGCCGATTTCAGGCAAAGAATACACCTTGTTATAGAGATATCCTCTCTTTCAAGCAAACAAACCAACTCATCTTTCCGGCTTGCTTTAGAGCTTAGGAATAATAAAAAAAAGTAGTTGAAATCAAGATCTTCCCATCCCTCTGCCCGCCTATAAAATCGAGCTATTGCATAACCTCTCATCACTCTGTAACGTAAGAATGTCGAGCTGCTTTCCGCTCCTCTCCTGTAAGTCCGTTATCCTTACTTAGTCCAGCTGAAGTCGAGCCATCAATTGATCTGTTAGGCCAGAAATCAAAGAAAAAAGATGAATGAAATAACTCGAGAAAAAAAAGGATCTCAAGAGTTTTTTCCGTAGCCATAGACGGAAGGGATCGACCTTGGTGGAAGTTCAAGACTTGCTCCCGCCGCTCCTCTGCCATAAGCCGTGCTTCGATAGAGCTCACTTTCTGCCCTATCCCTTTGATCGATTAGCCGCTCACCACCCTAGCTCTACGGACACTTTCCATCCAATCAGCGACAGAAGTGATGTTACGATTTCAGGATAACAAAAAGGGGGCGAAGACCATAGGGAAAGGGTGGCATTACTACTTGTAGTGGAAGAACGAAGAGTACATCTATGCTCTTTCGTTAGATTTTTTAATGAATTAATGCTTCGCTGCCCCATCATTCACTAGATCAATCGATATGCGCTGTAAGAGGCAGTCGATAAAAGTAGTATAAAGTAATTTCAGTATATTGGCTCTTTTCTATTTGATTTATTTCGCGTCTCATATAGGGGCAAAAACAAGAAAAATAGCAAATCAAGTATAACATACTTGATTCCCCGATCTCTTAGTGAACGCATGCCAGTCGATCATCCCTACTCTACCTCGCGCAATTGAATTTTTTTTGTGTAAAACAGCACCTGGTTTGGCGAGTTTTCGGAATTGATCAATCAACATGAGTCAGCTAAGAGTTTGTCACTTATGAGTTTGTTGCGAGAGTTACTTTCTCACTTAACCATCGATGTGAGCTACAAGGTACCATCTCGATAGCGTCAGTGAAGGGATAGGTAGCGAAGCCGGGCTCAACCAGCGGGAGAGGAATGAAATAGCTCGAGTTTATAGGCGGGAGAGGAATTGCAATCTGCGCTTCTTCCCCGCTAAGTAGGTGCCTTTCGGCGCTGCTTCCCCGCTAAGTCTTCTGGTTTCACATCCTCACGATGAACCTGTGCCTGCGATTAAAGAGGTCCCCGGGCGCGCAATTGTTGGTGCAGCTAAAACAGATTCCCCTCTCATCCGGCTAAGGCTCCTCGTGGGGAAGGAAAATCCAAGAATTCTAAGCTGGATCCCCACTCTAATAAATGGAATCTACGCTTGTGCACAGCTAAGTCTTCTGGTCTCATCCTCACACTTCACCTGTGATTCTTTGTTGGGGTCTCTGGGCAGCTACGCTGTGCAGCAATAAGAGAATTCCCTCCTCTATAATCCTTCACTCCTCTCTTTTGTAAAGTCTAAGACAGTTGAAAAAAAAAAACTAAGAAAACTCTTAACGAAAGCGCCAGGCATGCTTTCATTCAATGCTTGGCTTCCTTCATTGTTGACTTCATAGGATGATCCATTTTCGACTAGCTAATAAAGGAGAATCCGCTCTAACACCCGATATTACGTAAAAGAAGATACCAGTCTGCCCTTCCCCGAGTCTTTCTCTTTCTTTTGGAGTGAAAACAGTAATGGAAATGAGTCATTTCACGGCCGAGGAAAAAGAGACTTGAGCATGACTCCTACCAGAAAAGAGGAGTTCAGCCTTACCCAGTTCTTTCTATTTCTCCCTTATTCGGATAGAATCGGAGCAGAGGAACGTAAGCCAACTCAACTCCCAACTCTCATTAGCGAAGCGTTAGTAGCAATCTTGAACGAAATTACTTTCCTTGCCATCTTGATTGCCGCTCCGCACCTTACCTTTCTTTCCGGAAAAGAATTGAACCCTCACTCATCCCTTCCTCCAACTGCGCTTACACCGAAAGTGACAAGAGCTTCTTCAACTTGAGCGGAAAACTAACCTTTCCGAACCTTTCGTTTATGTTCTTCCTTCCCTTTCTCTTACTTCTTTCCCAGAGCTACTGGCTTACTTTCCTCCTAACCAACTCGCTACAGGATTTATGTAATTGAACTGGTTCTGTATAAGCAGGGGTGGGGATGACGCTCGTATCCCGTAACTTGTCAGTAGAGTCATTCATCCCTATCTTGGTTGCATTCTTTATCCTGGAAAGCTAGTGACGTCTCCGCCCCTGTCTCTGGGCAGCCTTTGATCATCTCGGTGAGCCTTCCCCTTATACATGAGAGAGGTCGTGATAAGAGTTTCCGAGTGAGGCGAGGGGCGTAGAGTAAAGTAAGGAGAGGTACTACGTTCCTCATCCAAAAGATTGAAAAAACGAAATCCTATGCTGCTTGAGGAAGGGGGCAATCAAAGGCTCGCTTATTCTTCCTTTTCTTCTCCAGTAGCATCTTCTGAATCTGCTTATGTGTCTGCGGATGGGGGTGCTGTTCTATATCTTGATTCTGTTCGTCACCTCTACCCGCTCGAAACAGCCGATAAGGGCTGAACAACGAGTCCATCGAAACGAAGCTAATTCTATTCTAGTAGTAGCACTGATTGCCACTTATGCCTTCGACGCCGTGTCGTGAAAGTCCTTTGCTCTTTTGCTCAAGGAAAAGGGATCTTTGACCCCGAGGGTGTAGAGTTCTTCTCACTCGTATTTGCTAGTGGTGAATCATATCTATCTTTATGGTCGTTAGCCCCTACATTTTCATCGTTTGCTATAGCCCTCTCTATCTTTGTTGGCGTAACCGCCCCTTGATTGGGCGTATGTCAATGCCCGGTAGTATGAGCTACTTCCTCTGAGAATGATCAGACGCATTACCTATTGAAGACTGTCTTTTCCCCTCTTTCACGCCGACTTCCCCTAAGACCTCTTTTCACTCGGCAGTCTGTCAGAGTTAGCGCTTCGGCTCTTCTTTCTTTCTCTTTTCTTTCTATATGAGATGACTCCCCCGGTGAAAGGGGGTTGAGAGCCTTTCTTTCTAAATGACTTTGACTAGGAGAATCCAAAAGCCTTTGTAAAGTCTGTTGGAGATGCAAATGAAGCCTTGACTCTAGCTGCTCTTGGTGGTTGAGTAAGGGCATTGAGCTTAGGCCTACCCCTACTCTCCTTGTAGGGTAGTTCAGTCACCCGAGGATCACTCTCTCCAGAGCCGGGAGTGCAGCCAATTCACAAAACCGATGAAACAAGTCTGGAGCAGCTCAGTCCAGCTAGCTTCTTTGCCAATTAGCTACGTTCGTTCCACTCCCCCTTCAGTCAAAGAGGCTGGTCACGAAATGTCTTTGTCTTCTGCCTGCGAGTCTGAGCACTCAACTTAGCTAGGCATCAAACTGCTTTCTATGCATTTCATATAGCTGCAAAGAGAGGGAATCTTTAGATTCGTGCTTCTGAGTCAAGGACTTCTTTACAGAGAGAGATCCCTTCTCAAAGGACAAGAAGCTGACGTTCAATTCAGTGTGCCCTGTCAGGGAGTGAGTTAAGGTAGTCGGTCAGTGAGCGGATTTTTTTTTGCCGCGCTGCTCTTCTCTTGCTTTCTTTCTTCGTTGTTATTCCCTCGGGAAAGTTTTCTATAGCTAAATGAAATTCTTTTAGTGTAGTTACAGTCAACACAGTAGCTGTAACGTGAACAGCACTTTGTCCTCTATTTCTATCTAAATAGGCGGCAACTTCGCTGAATGATAAAGCCTTTTTCCTTTCTTTGGTCAACAACCTAACATATCTCTTAAAAGAAAAAAAGAAGAGGATCAGACCAAGTCAAAAATAGCGTTACGAAAGAAGTGAAGCCGGGTGTGATTGAAGCACAGAAGAATTTCTCCCATGCTTTGTTGGCCAACCACAGGCAAAACACTAGTATCATCACCCTTATGGCTTAATGTCAATCCATATTACATATCCAGTCAAAAGGTTTACAACCCTGGAAAAGGATTGGTGGATTTGGTTAGAGAACCATTAGAAAATTCCCTCAATTTAAGTAAGCTGCTTTCGTAGTTCTCCAAGCGCTCTATGCCGTTAGAAATATGGCTAGGGCGTGGTAGACCCATCGGCCCCATACCGTAGGGGGTCTTAGTGGCCTTCAAAAGGTAAAGAACGAAACCGCTCGAGATTTTTTTATTTCGTTATTGACGGTCTGGAATACGACGATGAGTGGACTGTTCTGCGGGCTTGGGTTAAACAGTGGCTAGCTTATGTCCGTTGGTATTGGCTTACGGCCTGGTCACCCGACGTAACCATCCAAGATTTTTTCGAAGCTCCGGTTGTGAACCGGTCCTGGAAGCTCAGTTGGTTCGATTTGGTCTTCTATGTCAGGTCTATGACTGGCTTGCTGAGAAAGGTGAAGAGTACAAGGTACCAATCCTGGTTCCGGACTTCCGTTATGGGCCTGTACTTGCTAAAACTGGAAAATCTCTTTGGTATTATCAATCATCATATGTTGGGCTTAACCAACCTGCAGCTGGTCGAGGTTTCGTGTGTCCGGGAATCAATAGACTCTTTGGTGCACACGACCCATCGATGACAACCGTAAGATGGCTCGGAATGGGTTACGTAGGATAAAAAAAGAAGGAAATCTCATCTCCACATTTACATTTGCTCTTGAAGCTTAAGCCGTGTCTGTGAAGCTCTGCTGAGTTCACACGCTAACGCAGCTAAGCCCAATTGAATATAGTTTTTTGATACTACTTATTCTAAATAAATAATTACAGCACGAATAGGGAATCTTCAACTTATGACTGAACTTGTTATGCCGGTTCTAAAGGTTAGTTTTCCGCTCTTCCTTATATAAGCACTAGCAGAACCAAAAGAGAACGAACGATAAGGAATGGGATAAACTTACACGATTCTTTCAGGTCTTTCTCTTCCTTATCTTATAGCGTTCTAAATAGTAGTGGCGGTTCTTTTTTCAATCTTTTTTTCTTTGAACCGTACTGAAAAAAAAAGCCAGTTGGTCGATTCGCATTTATTATCTTCAAAGACTATAAAAAGAAGGACGAAAGAGAGAAAATAAAGAATGTAAAAAGGAGGATGAAACTGATACCTAAGAGCTCTCTTTACTGACAGCACGCAAGCTTACACGCTTACATCTGCTTATGCTTACATAAGCGGATTGCTTATATGCTTACTTTTCCTAGTTGAACTACCTCGGTTCACTGAACTTGCTCCACCCTTCTCAGCATGACTTTTGCAAAGAAGGGTCAGCATCTTCACTCTCTTCCTGCATGCAGGGATGCAAAGACTGACTAGCAGCTGATCTTGCAAAGAGCAGAAAAGTAGACCAATAGAAGCGGATTCAGTCCTTTCCTTCTTTCTTACTTTCATGGGTTGGTTTGGTTGCCTGAGATAGAGATCCAAACAAAAGCGGAATGCCCGGCAGATTCAAAAGTCAAAGGCACCGGGATCATTTGTTGAGTCGACATTTTTCACTTTTTTAGTTGTATGTAAGTTTATCATAGAATTCGGATATCAGAATCTCATATCTAACAACAAATTTCTCCGCCTATCTAATCGAGCCTCTCGATCTGTCATTATACCTCGAGAAGTAGAAAGACTTTCAATCCCAGTCCCATTCTGTTTGTTGGTCAACAACCAACCACAGCTATCTATAGTTCTTCACTACTCCTACGGGAAGACTCTCTTTCTGTCTGTATGGAGAGAGCAACAAAAGAAATAACAAAAGAATGGAAAGGCCGGATTTTCAATTCATAGCCCTTGATAATCGGGCTAGCGTTATATACGACTTATGTTCAAAAGTATCTCGAAACATGGATGCAACCGGTCTTCGGTTGCCACCAGCATGGGGGTCGGTAAGAGAACTTGCCGACCATGTCTGGCATGTGAATGATACTCAACACGTAAGTATTAGTCATCTCATCGCTCTCAAAAATGAGCTCGCCCGTGAGGACTTTCGAAATTCAAGTATATGGCGGGAATTTTTGGATGAATTCCAATTAATTTCCCCTTTTCCCCTTGAGCAATTTTAGATAATTCCCTTTCAAGATATGAAAATAGGAAACTTGTATTTCTCATTCACAAATCCATCTTTGTTTATGCTGCTAACTCTCAGTTTGGTCCTACTTCTGCTTCATTTTGTTACTAAAAACGGAGGAGGAAACTTGCAAGTACAGTTTGGGGGGAGGCGGGCGTCGACCCAACCTTATGAGTATTCGGACTATAACAGTTCCGATGAACAGTCTCTCACTTTTGACAGTTATACGATTCCAGAAGATGATCCAGAATTGGGTCAATCACGTTTATTAGAAGTGGACAATAGAGTGGTTGTACCAGCAAAAACTCATTTACGTATTATTGTAACATCTGCTGATGTACCTCATAGTTGGGCTGTACCTTCCTTAGGTGTCAAATGTGATGCTGTACCTGGTCGTTTAAATCAGACCTCTATTTCGGTACACCGAGAAGGAGTTTACTATGGTCAGTGCAGTGAGATTTGTGGAACGAATCATGCCTTTATGCCTATCGTCGTAGAAGCTGTTTCTAGGAAAGATTATGGTTCTCGGGTATCCAATCAATTAAGCCAAAAAAACGGGGAAGCTTAAGCGAAAATGAAAGAGTAGGGTGAGGTCGTTAAGAAAATTGAAGGCTTTGCTCGCTCGCTCTAACGCTCCTTTAGTAGACAGCGAGTGGAGTGCATAAGCCCCTGACGAGATAGAGGCGAGTACTACACAAGCTCGTTTTTCAAGTACGGAACGAGCCTTGTCTACAAGAGCGACCTCGTGAAGCTTGCTTCTGGCGAAGCTTCCTGCACGTCAGAATAGGCTTCTTAGTATGGTAGGAAGACTACTTTGACGGTCGACCACTAGATAGCGAAGCCAAGCCGTAGAAAGGCGAGCAGCCCTTATAGCAATAGAAAACTATATACTTCCGTGCCCTATTTTTTTCCCCTCGGGGCCTTCAAGCATCCGAAATACGCCGGGGTTGTAAATGACATAGCGTTCCTGACGTACTTTAGTTAGATTATATCATTTGATTTTCTCTTTTATTCTTTTTTTTTTGACAGGCTAACTAGAGGAATGAATTTTCTCGTAAAAGAAGTCTACCCGGGCGTAGACTTCTTTTCAAAGCCAACGGGAAAAGCGTAGCGCTTATCGTTTAACAGGTACGTAGCCTCTTTCGAGAGGCGAAGAATAGCTATCTTTCAGAAAGAAGAAGAGCAGCAAACCTTTTTAGTACTACCAGACTCGAGGCGAAGAGGGATTTACCAGAAAGAATCAATAGGAGGGTTAAAGCAAAAGCTTTGTCCTTAGCCCGGAACTCGTTCAACGCGTAGACTGAACTTCTTCTTTCTTAGCGCCTCGTTTTTAGTGGAAGACGACTGAACTCGCGGAGCTTTGTAGGCAAGGAGCAAAGCCAACCACAGCCATCACCTTTTCAGAAGAGGACATGCTCTTAGCAGATTTGAAGCATAACCGCCCTTGCTTAGCTCCTTCTTTGTAAAGCGCAAAAGCTAAAGCGCTACATAGAGCTCTTTTATTATAGGGCGAGGAGTCTGCTTCCGTCATCCCATTGACGAGGGCAGGTATCACGCTGACGACGATTGTCAGCTAAGTGTAAATAGATGGGGCAGATGAAGAAAGAAAGCGCTTTTCAAGTCTACAACCACACGAAATCAGGCTTCACCTTAGCTACTAAGAGGCTTCCTCTGGCAACGACTTTCATTTTTCCAAAGAGAGTTTTCTTACCGGCATACGCGTTGAGCATCACTCTAACGCGTTGAGCTTTCTTTCTTCCCCTTGTTAGCAATCCTCTTTGGTTTCTTACATGACATGACAGCTTTCGAAGCAAGCTAGTCAAGCAATAACAGCGGGATCAGGGAATGTGAACTCAGACAGTACGGGAAGAGCCGCCCAAAACACGCTACACCCAAGAAACAAGGTAAAAAGTAAGTCAAAGACATAAGGAGAAGTCAAGTACACGCCGTCCCTGGTAGACAAAGAGGCAGAGTAATGCCAAAACTAAAAAAATTTACGTTGCTTCATTTTTTACAAGGATTTAGTGCACGAGAAGAGCGTTCCCTGAGGATATGACCCAATCCTCTTTCCGGCGAGTCCAGTGGAAACCTAGGTAGGGCGTTTAGTTGAAAACTTTGGATCAATAACACCATAAATTTCCGTAAGACCCAGCAAGCCCTTTACTCACTTTATAGAGTTTAGACCCTTACCGCGGGTAAGCGGATTTTGCATTTAATCCTATTCCAACTTTCTATGATAAAAGAATAAGCTCCGGGGAGGAAGGCGCTTGGAGGCATATAACGCATCTGATCGTGGAAAGAAAAAGCGCTTTTCTTTTGTTTTAATCCCTAACCAAAAAGATTCAAAGAACCCAAAAATTGAACTTTCTATTCTTTTTACCTGCATTTTACCTTCAATAAGATGACAATCGAAAGAATGACGCGTCCCCCCTTTATGCTAAAAAATTAGGACCTTTCTTTTGAATATTTAATAAAAATTTAGTAGATCGCACTTTTCTCCTTTATGGATTAGATCTTTATCAATTCAAAAATGGTCTGACTTCGTCTTTTCTTTCTTTCCTTTGCTTTCTCATCCACGGTAATTTTATGGGCTATCTACGTATCCCTCATGTATGATATGTAAATAGTCTAAGCGAGGAGTTTTTATGATAGAATAAGGTCTTCGTAGTTCATTTCAACTTCCTTAATAAATAAAACATGAAAATTCTTCAGCTGCTCGAAATTAACTGGATGCATTCTCTATTCCCATCCCTTTTCTACTTATTGAGACTCTGTTCTTTCAGTAGGAAAGCAGTAGTCACATCCTTTCTTCTAGTTCTATATCCTCGTCGTTCAGTCAGTGATCGAGTGGCATTCTATGAAGAAGCGAGTCCATTCCATCGAGCTGAACATGGTGAAAGTTTTCAAGCTGCCCTCTTTCTTCAAACTGAAAAAAGCGTCGCCCTTTCGGGAAAAAACCGTTGGTCGAGCGTCTACAAACCTTGGCTCCCAAAATCTTTCTTATAGGCGAGGTCTCTCGAGCCTACTGAATTTAGAATCTAACCACGTTCACGCGAAAAGCAGAAGACAAAGAAGACTTTCGCTAAAGACGAGCTATTCTTTATCCCGGGATCAGAATCTGAAGGAAAGGCCAGGCACTCAGGCTACTTTACTACGCTATTCTTCCCATCTTCCTTTGCAGCCAGGTTTGAACGCCAAAGGGTGCATTCCCGGTAAGGTAGTAAGGAAAGGAATTTATCCCCTCCTCATCTCTATCTCTCCCCACCGAAAACGTGGTCACACCTTACAAAAAGCACCAATAGAAAGCGAACCCTCGGTCAATCGAACCACGGCTAACCATGTCATGAACAGAGTTCCTTTTCGCTAAAAGAGAGCAGCTCCCCTCCCTACACTAATAGACAGGCCTCCCCCAGTCTCTTCGAGAAATTGCATAAAAAAGTTCGGTGCCTCCTTCTTCACTCCGGGGGCTTCCAGTAGTCAGCCTCCTCCTCAAAAAATTCCTAATGCTCCAGCCTCTGATCATACCAATGAAGAATCGTGAGTGTCTCTGTTTCAAGCACTCAGGAACCAATTGGGGCAGGATTTGAGGTCAATTACCTCCTCCGAGATTGAGGTTCTTTCGATCAGATGGACCTTCTCTTCAGTCACCCCGAGTTATCTTCCCGCCATGTCCCAGTCATTCGGGAGCTATCGGAAATATTGGATGATCATCACGACTTTGCTTCTATCCCAGGACGCAGGGATGCGATTATGAAAACCAAGGAGTGCCTCGTTCTGCTGCTTGCCTAAGAATTGTATGTCCGAAAAGGTGGGATCTGGACGTGAAGCACTACGGGCCTGGGTCGGCTCCCGGTTGATATCGCGAATCTTAAAGAGAAGATACCGCAGCTGATTGTCCCACTAGCAGAAGCAAATCGGGAACTGGGGCGAAAGAATTGGAATGAAATTTGCATTGCACTATTAAAGGAGAAGACCAGCAAGTGCCATAAGAACCAGCTCATCTTCGGGCTCGACATAAATAGAAAAAAAAAAGATTCGGCTTTTTTCTCCACCAAAACCGAAAAGTTGTTCTGAAGAGGTTCTCCACAACGACGATTTGAAGCGGAGAAAGAGTCAAAGTTCCGGCTAACACGGCGTTTTTAATTTCCTTTACTTCTCTTTCCCCGTTAATATTAAGTGTCGCGATTTAATTCACGTGACTAAGCTTTTTCTCGCTTGGAAGACTCAATCTCAACAAGAAGCTGACTTCAAAAAATCGCACTCGTACCGCATTTATTTAATACTCAATCTATGTCTATTCACCACATAGGAACCGGCCGGATTCGAACTTACTTTGAAAAGTCAAAATCAAACTCATGCCTTGTGACTTAATAAATAGAAAAAAAAAGTGCCACAGTTCCATTTAAATCTCTTCAGTCTTTCTCTCAATGACTACTATGAAGCGTCATCGTCTGACTCTTTGTTCTCTTCTCTCCCTTTCTGCACATTACAGTTACGTCCGTTGATCTTTTTTCTCTTATTCAATGGGCGTCGACCTACTGAAGCATTTGAACCCGCAGACTGGGAATTGGCAGTTGCTTTAGCAGCTCCGGTAAAGGCAGCATTCATAGCGGATTCTCTAAGACCGGTTGAAATCGATACAGTTTCAGGATATGATTCAGCAGGAAGGCGTTGAAACTACTGGAATGAAATCTGCAATAAAAAGTCTTCCTTCCCGATATGGACCTAGTGCCATCCCCGCAGAACCAAAAGAAAGGCTAACAGGGGATTCGGAAGGCTGTTAGGGTAATAAAACAAACCTGCCTCAAAAAAGAAAGAACCCGGACGCTGCTAAAGTAAAGGAAAAGAAGTGCGGATCCGCCTTAGACAAGGCACAAGGGGAATCCTACGAGAAAACAGAAAGAAAGACAGCGCATTCCCTTTGTGCCAATTCTTCTTCAATTGCAGAAGGCATTCTAACAACTGCAGAATATGCAGGGGATTCTGTCAAAGATCCGACAACAGGGGATTCGATGCCATCTTCACAGCTCCATGTCAAAGCAAAGAAAAAGCTCCTTGGACTTCCCTATCCGTATGGCCGGCCAATCCATGACAACCCCACAACAAAGAGTAAAATGCCAAGCCCTTTTTCTATTCAATATTAAAGCATGCGCTCAAAATACCTCATAAACCCCAACTACTTTGTTTGTGTACTGGAACAGCTACCACTTCCTTAGAACAACACTAAAAAACCGCATAATATAAGAAAATCAAAGAAAGAGAATAGCTCCATAATAGAAAACTGCCATGAATTACACACACGCGCTCGGCTCGTTTTTTCTTTTTCTAGTGGAAAGACATTTCTCTCTGAGAAAAATACATAATATTTTTTCGCGTCAGCGCCTTTAAAGCAGAAAAGAAAGAAGAATGGTGGCTTGACTTTTTGGAATTAGAGAAGAACTTCTTCGCGTGGGCAGCGTACGTACAAGGCTGTTCGGACCCCTTCCCTGAAGTCTGAGGCGCGTTGCCATCGTCTCTTTCTCCTTTGCCAGGTTACGTGGCATGGATTCGTCGATTGACGAATCGGATCTTGGCTTGCTGTCCTGCCGACGAACTAGTGACGAAGTAGAAAGGGAAGGCAATAGAAAGAGGTCCCAAAACCCTCCCTCTGTTTGTCTTCTTCTCGCCGCCTTTCTCGTCCATCCTGCCTTGCGCTGCTTACAGATTCCGTTGCAGGTATATAAACTAATATTAGTTCAGGGGGTTGGGGCGCGAAGCGCAAACCCTTTTTGAATCTCATTATTCTTTTGTCGAAAAAAAGAAGAGATTCTCTGAAAGCGTCCTTCCTTCTCAATGCCCGGGACATCGAGCGAAGAGCTCCAATGCGCATATTCGGAGCTAGGCGGATGCCGTAATCGCAGAAGCCGGATCAACATCATGACAACGGCATTCTGGAAACTGTTGGGCCAGCTACAATTGGTCTAATGTCTGAATGCGTATTAAAGTACACTGAGAGCACCTTTCTTCTCGGCTGACAAAGAAAAAAGGCTTTCGTCGTCTTTTTCCTTCATCCTCCCTTCGATTGCGAAGGGATGAGATTTGAGGCCGGTTTTCATTCAATTCATCTTCCCGTCCAGCAAAGCCCTCCTCCCGCGGACAGCAAGTTGGAGGACACTGCAGAACCGCGTGATTGATCCATCTGCGCTATTCCCTAATAATTTCAAGTTGGAAAGCCTTCAAAACAAAAGAGAAAAGAGGACATTCTTAATAAGAAAATGAAAGCTGACTAGCAATCGCTCCTTTTTCTTATTAGCATGGGATTGGATGTGAATAATGAAAGACATTACTAATAGACGAAGGCAATCCCCGGTCCTATCGATTTTCGATGGACTTTTTTCCATCTTTCTCGCTTTCGCTCTTTCTCCTAATCAATCGCGAGGGTTTCTTCGGGCATGAGAACGCAAGTGCCGAAATCCAACAAACAAAATGTCCGAACGAAAGACTATAAAAAGAAGGACGAAAGAGAAAATGTTCCGCGGGGAACTCGTTTCATGTCGGCCTATTCGTGCCGCTTAGACGTCGGCCATGAAATCCATCACTATACTGAGCAGATCACGGGCATTCACATCTCGGTCAAACAGAACTGTGCGCGATTCTCTCGTGAATCGCCTTCCGCAAGGTATGGCATTCAGGGTTTGAACCGGGGGAGAAATCTTTCTTCATTTCATAGATACTTCACATCCGTTGCTGATCTAAAAAAGATCTTATCCTGTGAAGTGGGCGTTAGCGGACGTTTTTCATTCTTCACCCGGTCTTTAGTAGCGTTTTACTTTGTAAACGGTTAGTTTACCCCTACCAGAAAAAGCTTGCGCGCTAAAACAGGTTTTTTTCTATAGGTTCGCCTTTCTAATAGAAGAAGAGTCTATAATTAGATAGAAGTATATAGAATGATATAGAAGTATGAAGCATGAACAGAATCCCCTTTGTTCCGAAGGCCAAGTCAAGTCAAGCTAAAGCTTGTCTTTTTTTTTCAAAGGTCGGATCGATGACTCCAAAGTTCAGTACTGCTAACTATTATAGGAGGATGCCGTCCCCTCGGGACTACCTGTAGCGGGGCGTCGTATAGTTGAATCTCGTGCTTTTTAGGTTGTGGTTGTATTGGCTGCAAGCAGAACGTAGGCGCTTTAGGTGTGCGTTGACCATGCACTCTCGCATCGTGTAATGTCGTATGTATGATAGAGGTGGTGTGGTAATTGACCTCAATGCTAATGGTTATCCCCAAGGTTCAACGAATGAATGAAGCTATGATCGTACCGGGATAGAGATGATGGTCTTCCTCTGATGTCTCCAAGGCGGCCATAGTAGAATAGATAGGCAAAGCAGCCAATAGCAGTCTGTTCTCGCCTATCGATAGATAGCAGGTTGCTTCCAAGCTCAAACTGAATTGCTACTTGAAAGAAGTTATTGATAGAGTGGTATTCTCCGCTCCTGTCAAATAAATACGAGGAAGAGAGAAGGAAAAATAGAAAAAAATTGATTCTTCTAATGGGAGAAGAATGGCTGACACGTTGACTGCCTTCTTCACTAGAAAAAAATCTAACCCAAGCGGTCTAACCTAACCCCCGGGGCGGACCCCAACCGAAAGACGCGTCACAGACTAACAGCAAGCAAGATAAAGAAAGCAGCTGGCCCTATGTGTAAAACCTTGCCGTAGGTTTCTCCAATGAGAATAAAGAAAGTTTTTGGACTTCACTTCAAACCCTTTGCTTTGACGCCAAAGGATAAGAGCTGATTGCTGGCGATGACTTAGTGAATCTATGAAAGAACGTTCTCGAATCGGGTTCCGACCAACGCAAAGCCAACGAGTTCAGTCGAACAGCGTAAGGCGATCGAAGTGAGGCAATGAATATTGAAAGGAATGGACGAGCGTAGTAGGCTTAATAGTGAACGCAGACCTCCCTGCTTTTAGATAGAAGATCAATGACTAAAAATCAAAGACAGATGCCGAGATAAACTGTTAGACTTCTTTATTGCGTTGCGAAAAAAGATCGAAGACGAAGATTTTCTAACGCAGTGCGGATACAGATAAATAAGGGAACAACCCACCGGAAGGGCATACCTCAAAGGAGCACACCAATCTCCCCCGGCAAACATCTATCTGCACCCGACCTATGGATAGAAAGAAAGATGCAAGAATGAAAAAAAAATTCTAAATCGACTTTGAGAGTATGAGATAGGCGGACGGAGAGTACGTAGCCGAACAACCGTAGAAGCTTCCAGCAATGATATCTGAACTAACCAGATAGGCCGCCCAAAACCGTCAGCTGACATTGAAATTAAATCGGAAATCAACAACGTCGGATCCCGGCTATCCGAAAACGCAGACTAAAGCTTTCGATCACAAAATACAACACAACAAGGCAAGCGCTTGTCGCTTGCGCAAAAAAAAGCGAATTAATCAGAATGGAGACAGGGAAAAAGGGGCCTTGACTTAGTGCTTGCATGTTGGGAAAGGGCGAAAGAAGAATTTTCGAGCCTGCAAGCAGCAAGCAACAACGGCTGAAAAGCCGTTGCGCGCTAGCTTGTAGTTTATACTAGACGTAGGCGTCTTGGACGTTCTAAAACTTGAAGAGAATTGCCGTCCATATAGATCAATAGAACAACGTTTTTTTTAGTTTGACCCCCTGAAAATCAAAAAGAAGGGGGCTGACTTCAAAAAAACGCACTGCCGCATAAACAATGGATCCGCTGGGCTGGATGAGCAACCTTTTATTTGGCCTCTGTACCAGTAGTGAAGAGGCTTGCTACTTGAAAGAAGAAAAGGAAGATTGAGCAAGGCAAGGGAGAAAGAAGTTGTCCCCTCTTCTCTGGTAACCCGCCGCTGGTCATATAGAGCGCTCCGCCCGCCACCGCATATGTAGAAAAAGAGGGAGCGGGATCTACCCAAGAACGAACATTTGACTTTTTTTTACACATGAGGTGGCGAGTTTGGCTAGGTAACATAATGGAAATGTATCGGACTGCAAATCCTGGAATGACGGTTCGACCCCGTCCTTGGCCTCGGAGAGTAGCGAGCAGCACTTTCAAAGAAGAAAATCAATCAAATGGCATAGTAGAAGGGGGCTTTCCTTTGTTTGTTCAAAATCCACAGAACTTCTTCCCCACTTGAAAGGAGCTATTCTAGGAACTGTCAAACCAAAAAAAGACAAGGATGAGCCTGATTATAAAGTCTCAGTCGCGCTCGAAAGAATTCTAATTAATTAAGGCTTTGCGCGCTAGCGCGCAAGCTTTTTCTGGCTTCGTCCTCTTTTTCTTTAAGAATAAGCTTTTTCTCGCTTCAATAGAATGAAATTTGGAAGGGTAGAATACGCCCCATGGTCGATCGAAGGTCCTGTACTAGAAGAACTCAAATGAATCTATCTTACTTTCAATCCATCTTTGTCCAGCCAGAAAAGAAAAAAATGTTAGACCAAAGCTGACACAACCGAATTGGTTGAAGAAAAGGAAACCCCAACGACCTTATACTCCCGCCCCAAAAAGCGGAAACCGAACAACCACCGGGCTGTCGAGGACACGTCTGAAGAGGAGGCGGGCGCCCTCTAAGTTTACCACCCTAACCACTAATGGACTATGAGGAGAGCAGGCGAACGGGAACCGACCGAATCACTGTAGCAAACCCTCCCTTTACTCAATGGATAGCGCTTATCCTCTTTCAATCCAAAAAATGAGAAATGGGATATAAAAAGGTCTTTCTTTATATGAGCGGCTTTGCACCTGAAATAGGACTCCATAAGAATGAGTCGGGGCTTTCAAAAAGATGAAAATGCAAGGGGTAAAAAGAAAGTCTTTTGAACAACCAACCTGACATAAGGATTAACGCTCGCCCACTTCAAGCAGATGGAGATTCTCGGACAGGGAAAAGCGGCACTCGACATCTATTAAACAACACCAAGAAAAAAGCCAGTTTTTTTTTTTTTCAAAGAAAGTACGACGTGATGATTGCCATGAATGCTGCCCTCGAGGACGTGTACTTCAAGGTCTTTGCCGATTCCGCACAACATGGTGCACCTCTCAGTAGAAGGGCGTGAAAAGGCCGTGGAGACTTTGACCGAATGAATATAACGAAAATGGATGGATAGAAATTTGGATTGAGGAAGAGAATCCAGGATGAACGCTTTTTTCGTTCGCTATGTGCTGACTTCCTGCGTACTCGCGCGATCGATGGACGAGGAAATTGCGTGAATGACGAGACCGGCCTAACCTAAAGTCGACGCTCTTCCCTCTTCTGATGGTGAATGAAGATTGACTGACACGCAGTTTTTTTTCGGAGAAACAAGAAGCATGGAATGAGATAGGCTAAAGAACAATGTGTTATAGCGAATTAAAAGACTCGATGGATTTGGTCAAGGACGAAATCAATGTTGAGTCAACAATCATCGAGAAGGGCACCACCAAGCGAGATCGAGACCAGCACAAAGTGACGGGTCCTGCCCGTCAGATAATATCTGCTAATAAAAAGGCAAGCTTTAGCTTGACTAACAAGCGAGAAAGAAAAAGAAAGTGGGCGCGCTAGCTGCAATCAAAAGCGCGAACCTTCGCCCTGACGCTTTTCGTTATAGGCTCGAAGCTATTTGACTTTGATTGCAGGGTATCGTCAGATACTGAAAACATCAAATTACTTTGGCTTTTTCTGATCGGAATCGATTCTATGATTGAATAGCAGAAGTGCTACTTAGTAGTCGTCACTCGGAGAGACAGACAGAGAGGGGACTCTATCATACCTGCTAACTCCGCAGATGAGAAGTAAGTGATCAGTTTTTGGCAGGAAAAGTTCGACTATAGGTAGAGTGAGTCTACTTAGCGAACTGGAAGGACGCGGAGATCGATTGATCAATATGAATCTCGAGAGTGGATGGTTGACTGCCGCCCCCTTGTCCTGGAGTCTCTCCGGCCTTTCAGGGGCTTGCTATCGTAAACTTTTCCCCGGTGTATGTGAAAAAAGTGACGAAGCCATTTCTAAACTAGGTTAGTCCAAAGAACGAGAGTCGGCTTCCGACAGTCCGTTGTTCCTCAGTAGCTCAGTGGTAGAGCGGTCGGCTGTTAACTGATTGGTCGTAGGTTCGAATCCTACTTGGGGAGAATTTCGTTTTCTCGCTTTTCTGACCTAGCGACCCCCGTCCTTCGTAGCCATTTCTAAAGACGCAGAATCGTGGGACATCAAAAGTGGGAAGTTTCTTGTTGGTTTTTATTCCTCACTCTCGTATAGGTGAACTTGGTTCGTTCAATTCTTAGGGGGAAGAAGGATCCACTGGGGATGAATGGGCAGACGGAAGTAGTATCTTCATTAGAAAAAGGAATTAGTCTCCACTAGCGTCATTCGAAGAACGAACTGAAAAAGGCTTACTGTTTAGGTAGGATAGATGGATATGGTCCAATGGCATGGCTAAAGCTCTGCCAGCTTCTTGTAGACTGAACTTTCTTTAGGCGGGTAAGATTCACGAATTTTTCTTCGCCACTAGTGACAACGAAGTTGAAGGTAAGACGCAAGGAGGAAGGAAGATCTCCACTCATTTCATTCAGTGCCTGCGGTAAGGCAAGGCGCGACCCACAACAAACGAAGGGGGAAAGCTTGCTTGCTGTAGCCCTTTTTTAGTAGACTAGGCTTAGTAAGCGTAAGCTATTTAAGTAGGCTCGAGAAGGGTAGGCTCGCAGCTTCGCTCAGCAGAAGTCAGAGACTTTCTTTTTTTTTTTCTATTAGTAAAGCGCTAGCGCCCCTATAGAGAGAGGAGCTTTGAGGGGATAGGGGAAGAAAACAAAGACGGTTACTCCTCCCTTGCCGGAACATGGCTCGTTCAGTCACTTCACTCGTTGCTCGCTGGCTTGTTCATTCACTTGCTCATGAACTCGCAGCTTCGCCAGAAGCGACGAAGGGGGGCTGGGGAAGAAGGCCGACGACTACATAAGAGGGAAGCTGTCTACGAAGCTTTGCCCCTTGCTTTACAGAGATTGTTATGAACTGACTAAATGACGTCATTCCCCCGGAACGCTAGCGTCGCGTGACGTCTTAGTTTCCTTCTTGAAAATCAATAAGCTTATTGATTCAGGTTCTGAAAGACCTCCTTCTGTCAACCCGGGCCTCGGCCCGGGAAGGGGAGAGTGGCCGAGTGGTTAAAAGCGGCAGACTGTAAATCTGTTGAAGTTTTTCTACGTAGGTTCGAATCCTGCCTCTCCCAGAAGAAAGTTGTAGACTGAAGAGAAAGAAGGCATTCGTCAGCTCCGGAAGGCCAACCGAGCGAAGCTCTTTCTTTTGGCCGTGCCGTGAAGTGAAATTGTATCGTATGTTAGTTAGAGAGGTTAGCGAACTACTACGATCTATAGATTATCCATCTATATCCAATCCCAACGAGAATAGAAGCTTTTCGCTTCCGTCAAGCTTGTAATCGTAGTCTTGACGCTTATGTAGTGGTCGGCCTTCCTACACGCACGCGCTCGCAAGTACAACTTGCCTTGGTTCGGGACGAAGCCAAGCAAGCCGATACATACGATAGGCGAAGGAAAGACCCCCCGCGCCTGGAGAACGCAAGTTTGATCGAGGATTGGAGAGGAAAGGTGGAAGAAAAGGCAAGGGATGGATTGTTGAGTCTTTGTGCGAGCCGTATGCGGTGAGAGTCGCACGTACGGTAACGAGGGGGGTTCGCGTCTATACGTGTAGTGTGGTGCTTGGGCCTACCCACCCTATTTGTTCCATGATCTATGGGTCTACTGGAGCTACCCACTTCGATCAATTAGCCAAGATTTTGACCGGATACGAAATCACTGGTGTTCAATCTAGTGGTATTTTTATGGGGATTCTTTTTATCGCTGTAGGATCCCTATTCAAGATCACTGCAGTTCCTTTTCGGGCGGCTGTAGGACGGACGGCCGCCTATAAGTGGTAGGGTAGGGTGGGTGGTACCGCTCAGATTGCGGCCAATCTTCCTAACCGCGCGCGGGCCGGGCTTAGAGCGCGTGAAACTCATCACTACCTCGTAAGGGCGTTGAGACCATAGCATGTTAAACGAAAGCGGCGCTTTCTCTGTAGTGTTGTCACACAGCTGCCCGCCTAGAAGAGCCACTCGCTCTGTAGTGTTGTCACACAAGATAAGCACGCCGCCCGCCTGCTGGCCGGGCGAATCGAAGTTCTCTTCCGGTCAACTGTCCACCCAGTCAAGTGCAAAAAACACAGTAGAATCACGCAATGCACGCTGCTGGTGTGCTTCCTGCCCGCGAGGAAAGAAAGAAGAGCGACAAGGTTCAGTTCAGATTTGACTGTTTGCAGTATGGGAGCAGATTACCCAAAAAATCCCTGGGAACAATGAAAAAAATAGATATCTCGGTATCGAAAACTATAGGAGGCTGTATTGGCGAGATCCAACGGTAAACAGCTGCCTAAAAGAAAAACCGCCTGGAAGTCCGAGGACCTTTAGTACTGTACCCTACCCCCGAACCAGCAGCCTTCGCGCCAAGCTTCACCGCCCTTGTCCCTTTCCTTTCTCCATTCTACCTTCTTCTTTGCTTTGTGAAAAAAAAAAGAGTAACAGGCAAAGCGTCAGTGGTTCGTATGCCTACTTTTAAGACCTAGAAGACGAAAGGGAACGAAAAAGGAAACTTAACGGGTAGAAAGATTGGAAACTTTTGAATCAATTTTTTTCCGCGTCACGACCGCAGAAAAATCCTGGAGTGATATCCGTCATCTACCGGCGAACGCTTTCAAAGGCGACCCTATAGAGTTTCCGGCTGTTTCCGTCATTGAAGTAGCCTTTCGTCGCCTTACCAAAGGAAAGAAGTCACTATCAAAGAACTCACACGACTGAAGTACCAAAGGTGCGCTCCGCCCGATGACTAAAAAAGAAGTTTGCGCGCTCATTTCAGTGATGAGGTCGCAAAGATCCGAAGCGGGCTCCTTTTGTTTTATTCAAAGGGCGAACAGCCCCCCCAACTAGTCGTATGGGGTGGGGTGCTTGTGGTAAGCTGCCTTGGATATGAAGAATTCCTAAAAAAAAGGCAAAGCTCTATTCTTCTAAACAAATTTGACGAAGATCTTTCTATCAATATCAAAGAATGAGTGTTCGATATAGGGGATAGGATCTATCTGCTCTTTTTCTTTCTATTTTCTTTTTCGTCATAGAAAAATCTATTTCTCGTTTATCTATCTCTTATTGATTTAATCTATTCTGAAAGTCAAATTTCGAATTGGGTTCTCTGAAGCCCCGAATGGATTGGAGCCTTTCTGCCAACGAAATGAACGCGGAGCCTGTTCCGAATGCTTCTCTGATCCGGAAGTTCTCGCTTTGAGAATAAGATGCTTCTCCCCCTTCCTCTGTCTTTTCCCGCTTTGCGTCTCTTCTCTTCTAACGCGGGCCGGGCTTAGGCGGGCGCGGAAGGAAGAAACCGGCTATAAGACAGTCCTTCTGTTAGCCTTTTTTTTTTCAGTGCAACACAGGAAAGCGCCCTCTTTTTGTCATCCCTGCAGGTTTCAATCTTTTTTATTGAACGCATGGCATAGCGTTGACCCTTCTTCTCATGTTTGAGCCTATGTTCAAACCAAACCCACTCCCTATTTGAGTAAGGCTGGAAGCCCGCTTTCTTATGATAAGAGAATGCTTTCTCTAACGCGGAGATCGAGATTTTCTTTCTTTTTCTCCTAAATAGCTAACGAAGAAGCTCTTTCAATCGATACAAAACTTTGAATGTACATCTTTCTTTCGAAAGATGGGAACACGTCGACCGCGGTGGTCTGATTTTCGTTCCGCTCGCTGGCCTATTGGGATAGCAGCCTTTGGGCTTTGCCTGCTCTTTTGAATAAGAAATTCCGGCTCGGCTCGGGAAAGCGCTGGCAACAACTGAAAGGAAGGGGTCCATGTAGCTGCTGCGTCCGCTCCCTTCTTAGTCAATAGAGCAGCAGGTTCGGCATCTACTACAAAAGAGAGAATCCACTTCAGATAACCACGCCTCCGCTAGGCAGCGTGTGGAATGGCCGAGAGCGGACCTTTTTGGATATATAATCCAAGTCGAGAGTGGAGTTACGGGAACAGCCGTCTGATGGAAAAGTACTTTCACGTTCGGTTCAGAGAGCACTTTTTTCGTTGAGAATTCTTCGTTCCCTTTCGTGTGAAGCGGCGAATTCTTCACTTTTGTTTGGGGCCCCATCTATTCCATCTCTCGAGCCCAACAGAAAACCCCCCTCCCCTTCGGACTCAATATCTTTTTTGACTCTATATATGTGGGCACCTGATATCTATGAGGGTTCACCCACCCCGGTTACAGCATTCTTTTCTATTGCGCCTAAAATTTCGATTTCTGCTAATATTTTACGTGTTTTTATTTATGGTTCCTATGGAGCTACATTGCAACAAATCTTCTTTTTCTGCAGCATTGCTTCTATGATCTTAGGAGCACTGGCCGCCATGGCTCAAACGAAAGTCAAAAGACTTCTAGCTCATAGTTCAATTGGACATGTAGGTTATATTCGTACTGGTTTCTCATGTGGAACCATAGAAGGAATTCAATCACTACTAATTGGTCTCTTTATTTATGCATCAATGACGATAGATGCATTCGCTATAGTTTCAGCATTACGGCAAACCCGTGTCAAATATATAGCGGATTTGGGCGCTCTAGCCAAAACGAATCCTATTTCGGCTATTACCTTCTCTATTACTATGTTCTCATACGCAGGAATACCCCCGTTAGCCGGCTTTTGTAGTAAATTCTATTTGTTCTTCGCCGCTTTGGGTTGTGGGGCTTACTTCCTAGCCCCAGTGGGAGTAGTGACTAGCGTTATAGGTTGTTGGGCGGCCGGAAGGTTGCCACGAGTAAGTCAGTTTGGGGGACCGAAGGCAGTTCTCCGTGCACCGGACACGTAGCTTACCGAATCAGTTGCGACACGGATGGGAATGCATGCTACGAAAGATAGGGTCGAGTCTGATACATCAACCGTCTACTCAATATCTTCGTACGAGTCCACAATCACTACACGAGATGAACTTTGGTTTGGTGAATTGAAGTTGGCCTTAGGTGTAATAGGACTCCCAGTTACTGCGCACGATCGTATACTGAGGTGCTCCCCGCCGGTTGTTGGAACGACGCGAGCCGGGCCTCAATTCATAAAGATAAAGGGCTGTTTAGTAACAATAAATAGGAGGTTCAAAATTCCCCATCTCATTGAGGGCGGAAAACGAATCGACATCTCGATGTGATACAGCCTTTTCTCTATTTTAGTTGGGAAAGAACGGCGAAGTCCATCCAAACAAACCGTCCAATGAAGAATAAGAAGAGAGCAAAGCGCATAAAGCTTAGATTACCAGATCCCGGACACAGAAAAAAAGAAGAAAAGAAGAGAAGCAGCCGAGCTCATTCCCTTCGCTTCCTGGGCCCAAAGCAGTGCAGTCTTTCCTGGCCAAATCAAGGATTTGGGGCTTCTTTTGCTACGCTACTGAAATAGAAAATTGGCTTGAAGAATCTATATGAATAGAAAGATAGATCTATCCGTCTATCCTATCCGATTTCGATTTTGATATCTAAAAAAGAATCGATTTCATTCAACGTTTGATTCAAAGAACTGCGCTTAGCCCCCCCGCTCATGAAACGGCTTTGCTGCAATGTGGATGGCAGAGGGTCCGTAGTACCCGAAGCACTGGAGTGATCCAGTAGCGGGGAAGGGGCCTAGAAGTGCCTACTACTACACCACACTACACTTGGCTCTACACATTTACAGAGCTAACCCCTGTCCAGTGCCTGGCAGAGCTAAGGTAGCTTGCTTCGTATCTTTATCCCGCACTTCGCCCAGGCTAACGGGGCCTTACTTTTGAAGGGGGGAGAGTGGAGCCTCGAGAAGGACTGTTGAGAGGAAGATCCTTGGCCCTTCTTCATTCTCTACAGGGTTCCAAACCTTTCTTCAACATAGGTGACAACGAGCAGGGCAGAGATGGAAGAGATCGAACACGGGAATAAGAAGTCACTGAAGTGACCTTATCTATCATTTTGATAGAGGGGGATAGAGAAAGTGGACAAAAGAGAAAAGCATTTCCCAGTCGAAAAGAGGGGTTCCTTTTTCGTCAAGCATTTTTCATCGAACTTTGACGGTTTCAGAATCATATTGAAAACGCTCAACACCCAAGCCCTTCCTTCGTGGAGCCCTCTATTGTAAGTGATCCGAACCTGCCCGGAGCGAGCCTCCCATGGAGGCCTTTGAAGTTGGTGAGCCGTATGATGGGAAACTATCTCCTGCGGTTCGGAGAGGACTCTTTTTTTAGTTAGTACCCTCTCGGAGTGGACCCTTTCACTCTATTTTATTATATACGTTTAGTGAAAAGAATGTTTTTTGATACACCTAGGACATGGATTCTATATGAACCAATGGATCGTGACAAGTCGTTACTACTAGCAATGACTTCCTCTTTCATTACTTCATCCTTTCCATATCCTTCTCCCTTGTTCTCAGTTACTCATCAAATGGCACTCAGTTTATATCTTTAAGTTCGATCATTGACAAGGTTCAAAGAAAGGGTGGGCCATTGATAAAGAATCGATTCCAAACCACAATGCTAGCAGATGGTGGGCCTCCGCTTTTCGGCATATCGAGACTTCTTCTTCCTCAGCGACTTGGCAATAGCCTGATTCCACACGGGCAAGGAAAGGCAATGAATATTGTTTAGATATCCCCGTCAAAGCGTCAATCTCCAGAGATGTCTGCCTCTTTTGGACAGTTAACTTCTTTTCTTTTTCCAGCCGAAGAGGGGAGGCGGTGTAGTCGGGATGTGAAGGCAAGAATAGGCTGCTTGAGCGAGGGCCTTCCGGATGCAGCATATTCTCACTTTCAGTTGCTGTTCCAGGGACAGGAGGGGGGTTATTCTAAAATCTATATAAGTAGGGGTTCACATTGAAGACTGCGGATCGCTTAGATCGGAGCGATTTACTGAATTTACTTCACTGACAAAGACAGTCCGATCATAAAGAATTTAATGCACCCGATTTTAGATCGGAGAATAGGTTGTTGCTGCCATTAAACCACCACAATCTTTGGAGCGGCATACCATATCTCGTTGAATTTCCTACTGCTTAAATAAACTCCTTTTTCATCTGTCCTTTCTTCTCGCCGCATCCATCTCCTCCTGGTGAAGGAGCCCGCACTTCGTCAGGCCGAGCGAGGGGTGATAGAATAGCAAGCAGGGTCACTTCCGCAAGCAAAGGAAAAGACCCTTCCGGTGAGATGAAGCTCTCGCGCCGTCAAGACCAGCGCTATCGCATCCACGCTAACTATGCACCGCACCCTTCGGTTCTGAAACGAATGATACAGCACTCGCTCTGAAGCAGCAGCCCCGATTTCGGTTTAACTGAAATTGTTTGTTGTTGTTGGTTAGTAAGTCCTCTTTTAACTAGTGCGCTGAGCAGCTTCTCAGGCAGCACCCTGTGGTGCTTGATAGGAACGAGCCGACGAGCGTATGCGTCAATCGCGCCCAACAAGCTTGCTTCTGCGCGGCGTTAGGTCTAATCGGATAGACCTATGGAACTATTGGGACTACTACTGACTTGCTTGGTGGTATTATCAGTCGGTGAAAAGCCTTGCTTCGCTACAATAACACAGGGAGTTGGCCAACGAAGAGGAGACTTCCTCTGACATTCTAAACTCATACCGGACTTTGAATTCCTTTCGTTTAGCTCGGTATGAGTAATTGATACACTGCCCACAGGTCAGTCCATTGATAGGCTCATCGGGCTTGTTGTGTTGAAGAGGTGGGCTGACAAGGAGAGGAATCATTCCCATCGGTGAAATGAATCTCTTCTCCCAGATCTTCTTTGTAGTCCACCGTCGGTATATGTATGAATTCATGTTGGCAGTCGTCGAAAGTCTCAGTCGCGCTCGAAAGAATTCTAATTAATTAAGGCTTTGCGCGCTAGCGCGCAAGCGTTTCGTCCTCTTTTTCTTTAAGAATAAGCTTTTTCTCGCTTGGTAACGCCTCTTTTGTATTGGGAATCCAGATACACAGAGATCGCCCTCGGTTTAAAGCTTCTCCTTTGGTATTCACAAAAGAGCTATATCGAAAAGTTGCTATAAAAAGCATGCAAAATTGTGCACCGGGAGACACTCCTGTTGCCAAGGGAGACAAGTTTAGTCTCGACCAATGCCCCAAGAATGAATTTGAAAGAAGAGAGATGCAAAAGATTCCTTATGCTTCGGCTGTTGGGAGTCTTGGCTATGCTCAAGTATGTACGCGTCCAGATTTGGCGTACATAGTGGGAATGTTGGGCAGATACTTAAGTAATCCCGGCATGGATCACTGGAAAGCGGCCAAACGGGTTATGAGGTACTTACAAAGGACAAAGCACTACATGCTCACATATAAAAGGTCGGATCAATTAGAGATCGTTGGATATTCCGACTCTGATTTTGCTGGATGCAAGGATAGTGTTAGATCCACTTCGGGCTACGTATATTTGCTTGCTGGAGGTGCTATATCCTGGAAGAGTGCTAAACAAGCACTTATAGCAACTTCCACTATGGAAGCAGAGTTCATAGCATGTTTTGAGGCATCTAACCATGCATTATGGTAAAAGAATCTAGTCACTGGACTACGAGTCGTTGATGTGAAAGACCTCTAAAGATATTTTGTGACAATAGATCTGCAGTGATGTACTCCAATAACAATGAAGAAGAAGACAAAGCCGGAGACTTTGATGCCGCCCCACTCAACCTTTTGACTCATAGAAGTTATTCACTCCGCAATTCCCCAATCATAGCACTGTGTATTTCGCCCTACTCAGGGCATGGATAAAGGGGCTTGCGTAATTCGCAATTACCAGCTGACCTTTCATCCCTACTAATAAGTTCAAAGGTGAATTATTTGTCATATCTCCGCGGTCTCTTGTCCAATTGTATCATTGGACTTTACTGACATATGCCTAATCTCCTTAACCATCCGGTCAGTAGCATCCTTTCTTGCATGTGTCGTGGCATGAATTATCTCCTGAGACTGATGTTGAGTCTCATTTACCCTCAATAAGTGTGTGTTTTAAAATGAAGCCGTAAATCCAAAATTTCAGCCTTGCCCCCTGGGTCGTAAGATATAAGATAATCGATCGTCAGTCATCCCACCATTTTGGCTGAAACTGAACAGGCTGGCTGGGCACAGTTTTGAAAATCGGATTATTGAGTTCGCCTGGACTACGCTGGCTTTGGGATGCCAGGCTTGATGCTTCAAGAAAGTTCCAAACCAAAAGGAAGTAAAGATTTTCTCTTTCCGGGTTCTTACTTTTCACTCGTGTCTATAGTAAACTACGGCTATTGAGCGTCGAGATGCTTTCCGAAAGTTTGAAACTCTTTCTCCCTCTTTTCTTTTAAGACTTCAATGATTTCGGAAGACTCGTTCGCTTTCAAGCACCAAGAGCGGATAAGAGAACTGCGACAAGAGAGCAATTATTGCCCCGAAGGTTATTTATTTAGACACTTAATAAGTAAAGAAATAAATTACCTTATACTTTTTTTTATAATAAGTCAGTTTCTTTTCTATTATATTAGAGAATTTGGACATTATATTATAATGAAGAGTCAGAGTAGTTTTTAGTAATCAAAAGTAATGTAATAGAGTTTCAATATGAACGATAGGCCTTAATGAATGGTCGCGAAAGGAAAGAAATTCTTCAACGGGATCTACAACCGCAGGTAAGGGAACTAGCTAAAAAGAGAAGGAAGGAAACTCGCTGGCGGAGAACTACCACAACCATTGCTTGGATGGGTTGTTGATGTGAAACCTGCAAATAGCGTAAGAAAGGATCTACTCCTTGCTCTTTTCTTTATTGTTGGATGGGGAAGAATAAGAAGATGAGAAGTTTACGTTTTCCGGGTCCTTGCAAGTCCATTTCCCAACTAAATAAATGACTTCGATTGAAATCGAATTTTTATTGCGGGATTTTTCGTTAACTTTTTCCTGAGTAAATCCTTAGATACTTGTATTTTTAATAACTAAAACGTAGATTTCTAAAGTATTTTTTGACTTAAAATCGGGATTTTTCGTTGCAATTCTTGAGATGCTTTATAGATTCTTGTTATTAAATAACTTCGATTTCTTAATTTGAAATTGCTAAAACCCCGTCGGTCGTTGAAAGAAGCAAGCCTTTTCTATTCCTTTCTCCAACACTTCGGGTCCCGCCGCTAGACCGTCAAGCTGCAAGTAGAAAGAATGAGCCACACCGCTGGGCCCTTTCAGTCTAGCGTATGCCTTTGTTTGAAGTCTGTTCTCCCGGCCTTGACACTTGATCAAGAAGGCCTGGGCGATTTTTTATTCCAATCTTTTAGCTATCTTTCTACTCGCCTGCCTACTATACTATACTCCTCTTGTCATATCCCCAAAAATACCCGTCTCGCATCTCCCCGTGGAATCTCTCAACACAATATACATTGTCTCGCTGTCTTCGGCGTAATGGGCATAATAGCATCGTCAATCTCGCGATCCATCGCCTTATCGAGTAAGATCGGGCCAAGCTCTCCGGCTTACCCGGAATCGTATCTATTCTTTTGGGTTCATGATCTGCTCTTATCTTAGTAGGCCTACTCTGTGGCGAGTAGCTCTTTATATTTTTTTATGATAATTGCTTTCTAACGCGCATGAAAACAGGCCAAAGAATAGGTCTCAATTCACAATTGCTTTTTTTTGGATGCTTTTAGAAACCTTGACTTTAATCGGACTTCCTTCTCATCATATTGGAAAGCTGCACTCGTCTCTGATGTATAGGAAGTAGTTGGATGTTCGCCCATGCGAGAAGTAATGTTCCTAGGGCATTGGGATAGAGGGGATGGCCAGATTGGGATGGACAAGCAGAAGGTGAAGGCAATAGAAGAGTGGGGAGTCCCCGTGACCGAGCTACGATCATTTCTTGGCCTTTTGAACGAAATTTTTATATGTATATTTGGTCGAAGGAATGCCAGGGATTGTTGAGTACTGCCCGCTGCGAGTAGTTCTCCTCAGGCTAGTTAATTCAGGTCTGCTTCAGGCTCTGGTGAGAAGCGAGGTAGCTTGCTTACTCTCTTTCTAGTGCAAGGTGAGTGACCACTAGGCTTAGAGGAGCTAGACTTGCCTTTTCCAACGTCGTAGTCTACTTTACGAAAATGTTCGGAAATGATAACTTACTATAATACTAGGCGCCTACTTCTCCGCTTCAATCAGTTTCTTTCTAGCTTCTTTTTCTCTCTCGTTAGCGCTGGTATCTAATCTTCTTTTTGTTAGTGCAGTGAGGTTCGCCCTTTTTGGCGACCGAGCGTAACCTTTCCTTTTCTTTCTTTTTAGTTGGCGGTCGGTGAGGTCTGTTTCTTCCTCAAGAGATCCTCCTCCGTCTATGTGTAAAGAGAAAGCTTTCTTGCTATTGAGACGTCCCATGTTTCAATAAAAGAGTCAGGGGTTTTTCTTTCCTCGTTGAATGAAGAATGTTCTAACCGGGCTAGGCTCACGAATGAGATCAAGTTGGTCTTCATCAGGGTACTGACGCCAGGGAAGCAATGGAGGGAACCAAGAATCCCTACCCGCAATCAATTCCGAATCAACTTCAATCAAGTAAGAAGAAACTGGCATTAAGAAAGGAGCAATCACAACTTCTTTCAAGGAAGAACGATGAAGAATGTTCTTAAATTCAGAATCTTCTTCATGAATCTTCCTAGGTCCTAAGGCTAGTTTAAGCAGCTATGGGGCTCAGGCAAGTAGTTCCGGCTAGGGCAAGGCTTCCTCGTGCTAAGTGTAAAGAAAGATAAGCGAGCTAGGTTTCCTTGTGTCTAAGCTATGTCCTATTCTTCTATATGCCCTGCATTGCTATAAGGGAAGCATAGGAGTTACAACTAAGGCAGACAAGGAAAGGAGTCACTCACCCTGATAGCATCTTCCTCTTACCCGCAGGTAGGGAAGCGCAGCGAAAAAGGAAAGTGACTGGATTCTAATTCAGCTAGAAGTCAAGGGGTGACCGCTTCGTTCGGTATGGAAGAAGGGAGGAAGACAATTTCATTACTCTTCTTGAACCCAGGTCAATAAAGGGATTCACAGCCAATTGAATTGACGATGGGAAAATAGTAAACTGACTGGTAGATGTAACCTGGATAAAAGAGATTCGCCAGCTAGTCTTGGAATTTCTCATCTTGCTTTTTTGGTTACTCACATCGGGGATCTCGTGTCTTTTTAGCGGAATTCTCCTGTGAGAAAAGGGCACTCATGCCTGGCCTGATTAAGGGCCTTACTGGGAAGAGGAAGGGGAGGGATTTACTCGATTTACGGGAAAGACGCGCTACACCGGCTTTGGAGGCTTTGGGGATATATTACCATCCAGTAAGAGCGGGAAAGGGAATTCCAAAAGGAGCATTCCGTTTCAACTGAAAACGTGGACTTTGAGGGAATCAATCAAAAAAATAGCCGCTAACTCTGGAGAGTAGGTTTCGACTTCACGCTTTAACCCGGGCCAAGGAATCCAGGGCAAGGAAGAATTCAAAGCGCTACTCTTGGAAAGGAGGATTCCGAGTCAACTACAACCGGGGATGTTGAATAATCCACAGTTACTACTTCTCTCGAAAGGTCACTTTGATATCAAGTAAAAGGAAAGCGGCTACTCAAGAATTCGAGGATGCTTACGAAACCAAATCAAAGACTAGTTCACCAAGAAAGAAGAAAAGGCGACGTCGAGGAGCGTTACACTTCAAACCGAAATAAAGAGTCCAAGGGCGACTTCAAAGCGCGAGACTTGGAGAAAGGATAATGAAACAACCAAATCAAATCTAGTTCCACTTCACGAAGAAAGGAGTACTTAAGAAAACTGATCGCAAAATCAAACCAAGGCAATCGCACGCTTTGGTTCGAAACTACGCATGTAAACAAAGGGCACGCACTTTCAACCCAAGACTTCACACTGAGGACTGACTTTAACAAATAGAGGAGTAACCGAGTCTAGGTCTTGTCAGAGCCTACAAGGCAGCGAAAAGGAAAGGAGGCAATACCGATGAAAGCCTAGGTGCAACCGCTGCTAGCGGTTAGAGAGAAAGGGAAGGTAAACAAAGTGAATCGCGATCAAGAGAAGTGACACAGCAACTGCTACTGAGAGGGAAATAGATGCAAATACTTATACTTCATACAGGGGAGGAAGTGAAACGAATCCAGCTACACGTAGCTGACCTGTATTCAAGAAAGCTAACCGGTATTCAAAGCATTGAATACATTGATAAGAGAACTTGACCTCGCATCATAGGATGCAAATAGCTGACCCTCAGACGCACGAGCATCTGCTCTGGGAACAGTAGCTCCCGGTTTGGTGGTTTACCCTTAGCTTCCTTCCCTACCTGCCCTGCCCATATATATATATATCTATAATAAAGCTGTAGCTTCCCTTCAAGCCTAGCTCTAACTTCCCTATCCGAGGAGAAGTGAAGCACTTACCTCCCTCACCTCACCTGTAGCTCGTACCTCGAGCTCCTATGCTATACCCTCGCTCGGTTTTATGGTTCTCTATCTTGGATCGGTCACTCTCCTTGTCGCTAGTCATAAGAATGAGTCATCCCATCTGCTCAATCAGTTTTCTTCTTAAAGGTCTTATTCTCCGGTGCTATTCCTAGCGTCTGATTTGGTCCTTCTTGATGGGTATCTTCTGCCGGGGCAACTCATCTATGGGGAGCTTCCCCCCGCTGGGGGACGACGTTGCAATAAAGCTTCTTTCTTTGAGTCTTATCGGTGCTATTTTCCGCATGCTGCTGTCTCTTTCTTGTTGTTGAATTCTTTGTCTTACGGGCTTTCGTTGTATAATGTTGGGTCTTTTAGCGAGCGTAGCCTTGTTAGGCGGTAGTGAGCTTCCCTTTTCCATCAAGCTTTTTCTAGTTTGAACCTCTTTTTTCTTCTTTTCTGGTGCTAATTGAGCAAAGACAGCAAGTCTCTATGTCCGCTAGTCTCTGTGCTATACGGGCTCTTTCCTCTCTTTTTATATATGCATTTTTTTGAGGTTCTTTGCGAAATATATTTCAATTTTAAGAAAATGAGGTTCGCCCTTTTGGGCTCCGGAATGGTGGTCTCTTGTTGTTCCTGCGGGTGCGCTTCGCTCTTGCCTTGAAGGCTTATCCGATCCGAGGTGTCTACCCTGCTCTGCTGTCAGATCCCCTGCTGGAGTAAAGAATGCCCTCCTTTCTCCCATAGCCTGAAGCGGCCCTGCTCTAAGTCGCCAAGGTTTGACTCCTATTAGCTGCTGACTTATCTACTTAGCGGAGGGAACTCAAACTACCAGCTAAGGAAAGCCCCGCGGGCACCCCTTAGATCGAACTCTGTGGATACCCAGACTCCAGAGTTCAACCCGGAGTGAAATGAAACCTGTGAGACCTAAGGAGTCAGGGAGTTCGGTTTCCTAAGAAAGTCTTCTTTCTGGAGAGCATGTAATAGGCCCTTTCTTAAAAGAGGTAATGATTCCGCTTGAACTCTGTAAAGGCTGTCATTCTCCCAGGTGGGCTCACGAATGCCAGTCTCTTCTTCTTACGGCAGGGATGCTTATTAGCTTACTCTGTTTCAAGATAAACTTCTCTTGCTAGTGCTCGGCTCCTAGGGCTATGGGCAGTTATGGGAGTTCCTGCATCTGATTGTAAAAGAGCTAATCGGAGGCGAGGCGTTAGCCTAAGGGTCTTTCTCTCAGTGCTTCTATGCCTATGTGAAAATAGAATAGTGGCTTTCTTGAGTTCGGTTTTCCTCTTCCTGTTTGAATGCAGTGAGCCCTGTTGGGCGAACGAATGACGTTCTTTCCCTCTCTTTCTATTTCCGGCTAGTCTCAGGCTTTCTACTACCTATGTGATAAGAAAAGAGTGAGGCGAGCGGAGTGAGTCTTCCTCTGACTATTGGCTGTAACCGGGGTCGGCGAACGAATGATGGGAATGAAGACTGAACTAAGCAAGGAGTTAAATGAAATAGCGCTTCGCTTCCTTTCCTTCTTTAAATCCACCCCCTTTCATTCTATGTCCCTGATCCTTTGACAAAGTCTCCCGTATCAAGCTAAGCCAGGTCCTGACCGATGAATGCCCTGTACGCCAAGTATCCAACAAAGCATGTTCTTCGTCCGCAGCGAACCAATCCGAGGAGGAGGTGGATTGGCTCGATCGGATGGTACGTCTTGTTCTTCCTCGTCCCAGTCAGAGGAAAGAAAGGGGAGTCTATCCTTGTTCAAAGGAGCCTACCGCATGCAACTCAAAGGCCGGTGTAGCCAAATCCAATACATCTTTTTGGTCTGCTTCTTCCTGTCTCTTAGTTCATGGTCCATATATATAGATTTCTTTAGTATGCTATGGCGAGGAAAGTCCAATTCGACTATCCTTAGTGCCTGTTTATAGCAAGTCTTTCCGGATCTGCTAATCTCAGAAAGAGGGTGTCAGTACAAAGTGTAAAATCGATTCTAAAGTACGTTAGGAAATCTCTTCTTTTCCCTCCCTCATGTGCGATTAGGCCTGAGACCCGGTCTATTGCCTCGAGGTGATCTCTTCTTTCTCTTCTGATGCAAGTTCAAGTGGACTGACTTATAGGCGGAGAGTGTATTGAAGCCCAATTCCGGGCTTTCCTTCTAGGTGCTTTCATTCCGTATTTCTTCCTCTGCTTCTAGGGAAAGGGCTGTTACCTTAAAGGCTAGCTATTTCCAAGTCAAGGCTTAGAGGAGCGTCAGTCGATACGGGGAATGAAGCCTGCGAAGCGACTACAGATAGTCTCCTCGCAGGTATCCTCGCTCGCAGGGATGCGCTCTGTAGCAGGGTTTGTTCATACCGGTTCTTTCTTCTGTGAAAGAATCTCCCTTAGCTTAGGTCTTCTTTCGCGCAATTGCTAAAGCATTTGGTCTCGCTATGGCTAGCTTGTTTGTTTCGGAGCGCGCTATAGCTTTGCTTGCTTGCTGCTCTGCTCTCTTCGCGCTATACTTGAAATCAATGTTTGCTTTCTTGCTCACTTATTGAATTTTCCATAGCATGTAAATCTTCCTACCCGCGAAGCGAAATTTATTGCTTCACTTTATTTACAGTCTTTATATTCTGTTCAGTGCATTGACTGTTTATATTCAGTGTCCTTCTGCATACATTGACAGAGTCTGCATCAACTAAATTGGACTAAAGTTTTCATTTGGCATTGTTGGTCAATCACCCTATTCACCCCCCCTGACGGGTGAGTTAATCTACTAAGGGACCTAACAGGATACCTAAGAAATCCTAAATCTCTCGAAAGAGGAGTCTTTTGATCTTGAGAAGAGAACATACTGACTTGTATGAGAGCCAGGGATCATAACAAGGGAGCATCCGATGAGAAGAGTTCGTTCCATGAGAGCAGGGGTGCCGTATGATATCCAGGTAGCCTTGGATCATATCCATCATAAGAAGGTTGCGTGCAGTTCGAGTTGATGGTTTCCAAGGATGGATGTACAACTCCACACCCTCTCCTTAATTAAGGAGTCACTTTCGTAGCTAGTTCACAAGGAGTGTTAGTGTGCGGTATCCACAAGGGAAAAATGGTTTTCAATGGCCAGAGACCCCCTCGTCCTTTTAATGCCCACAGATGTGCCTTCTCGAGCCGGGATCAGATTCGATGTCAAAGAAATGGATGCTTTCCGCTTGAAGGCAAGTGAAGATGTGGCATCAGAGTCCTCCTTCCTATTCTAAATAGCAGGAGATTCGTTCACAAGAGAAGAGCCTAGGGCATTGGGACTGCTCCTAATTCCAATCGTGACATTGGTAATCCCGCATCTGAGATAAACCTAGTCTGATTCACGTGGCAAAGGCCTTTTCTTTTGCCTTTCTTATACTAGTGATTGATTTCCAGCAAACCTTCCCCAGCTTGAAGTAAAGTGTCAGTTCCTTTAAGCCCTTCTTGAACAACCTACTCATGTGTAGTGGATTCTGTTCCTATTCGTACAAACTGTTGAAACAAAGAGCGCATTCGATGAATAGTAAATAGCTCACTCCTCAAAGTAAGGCAAATTTGCTTCATTCTGACCTAGCAACAGTTCTTTCTATCTCGATTGCGAAATCAAGAGGAAAGGAAAGTCAGAAAAGACAGCGCGGGTAAGAACGATTTACTGCTGTTAACAGCTAAAACACCGTATACCGATTTTTCCTCATGTCCGTGGGTGGTATCTAAACTATTGATTAACGTGCGAAAAGAGCTTGTATTTTTGCTACCTTTCTAAGACCCTTATCTCAAAGCCGCTCCTTTTTCCTGGCCTGGAATACCATCTTTAGGAGAGAAAGTTCCTTGCCGAAAGCAATCCAAGGCTCTCGCAAATCAAAAAGGCAGAAGAGCAAGTTTGAAATGAAAGAGTTTTGCAGCCTATTCTTCTTATTGCTAACATTTATTAGGGATTCAAGTATAGTAAGAGGCAGGAGAAGGGCAACCCCCCTAGTACCAAAGACAGGTAATGGCAATTAAACTCGGGCTTGCTATTGCTTATCAACTTCAATTTCAAGTGAACCGGGTTTTTTTTTCTCGAACAGATTCCTTTTTTTTCAAATAAAGGAAGTGACAACGTTAATGCCCGAGGAGTCAGTAGTTAGAAGATACCACCCAGACACAGAATCCGAAATAACCATCAGGAGTAGGACTAGGGGAAGGAGATCTATATAATCTAATTTGCGGAGTAAAGCAGTATAAGGGCTTAGTGCTCCGATTTCGGCTTAGGACTAGAACTTATAGTTGAAGGGACGGAGTGGCTTAGTTGAAGATAGTGAGACTAAGGGACGGGATCATTACTTTGACTTCTAGGTCAACCTTCAAGTTAAGGAAGGAACAGCTGTAAGTTAAGATTTCAGTGGAGTTGAACCTGCACCCGAACCAGAAAAGGAACCGAAGAAAGCCAGTAAGGGTACTGGGGCAGTAGAGAGAGCATAAAATTGGATTTCAGGTAGCGGGAAAGAAAGAAGCACCTGTTGCGAGCAAGTATGACCAGAACCTTCTTCCCATGATGTGTTCTATCAGCGAGTGTTCTAACGGCGAAAGAGAAGGGGAACTGCCCTTTTTCTTTTAGTCTAAAGATGTACGCTTAACGCGAAAGAGTTAAGGAGGCGGACTCTTTTTTTCATTAAATCGCTAGCTTGACTCTATTCTCTCCCAGAAGCTTTGTGATAGGGGAAGCCTCGTATTTCCACTGGATGGATAGGGTGAGTGCCTTTCTCCTCTCTTGCTTGCCCGAAGACTGGTCTCCAATCCACTGACTAGCGGGATAGTTTGGAGGAAAGAATCGCTATGAATTAGAAGACAGTACCGCCCTTCACTCGAGTAGGAGAACAATCTGCCCAGCGTTGACTAAACCCGGTCTTCAGAAGAAGAGCTTCGCCGCTTGTAAAGCTCTTTCGTCGAGTGAATTGAAGTTCCAAAAAACGGAGTCAAAGCTTCTTTTCCCGTCCGGAGGAGTGAACATCGGTGGGCATTATTGGCTTTAACTCGTTCTTCGGCAATAAAGAAAGAATATGATTTGCCTTAAGAAGACATGTCCACTGACTCTGCTGTAAGTACAGTATAGGAAGTCCTTGTTTTAGTGATAGCTTAACTTGAACTTTAGCCGAATAAAGCAATAAGAAACTTTTCCACATAGAGGTTTCAGCCACTTAAGGCGAGAGTGCATCCACAAATTGTATTGGATCGAGAAGAGTGCTCGGCCAAAGAAGTAAAGGAAACAATTTCCGGAAAAAACCGATTTCACTTTGAAAAGAGCACTTTCTCTAATGTGCGCAAACAGAGATGCCACTTTCAATGATGGACACCGGCCCTTGTGTTAAAGTAGCATCGAGTCGCGCTTGGAAACCGGCAAGTTTATGGCTGCCGGATAAGTGGTACCTTTAGGGCCCGGTAGGTCAGTTAATACTCTTAAGTTGCCTAAATCTCTTCCTTATCTGCCGCTGTAGCTGCCTTCCTCGCTTCGTCTTCGGCTTTCAGGTGAACTAACCTCGGAATTTTGCAGCCAGACAACTGGCAGATAAGCCGGGCATCTAAAGAACATAAGATCCGAGTTGCCGCCAGGCATAAAATATTGTCAACTAGGGCAATTGGCACAACCAGGCATCTCAAACATTGATAAGGGGGGAGGCTTTCATTAGGATGACATTCTTTGAATCCGAATGGCAAGGCTTGCTAACTAGCAGGATCGGTTATGCCATAAGTAGAGAGACCTTCAAGCACCTTCGGAAGATTAAGACATAACTCCTAACTCACTAATTCTCACAACAGTTAGTCGACCGAGAACACCTAACTAACAGTCACACCATTGGGAAACCTATCGGACAAGGTCACTGACGTCTGGCAACTACAAGAAAACAAAGGTCACTCCTAGTTTGAGTCGTCGAAGGCAAGGCTGCGAGTGAAGGTAGAGGAAGAGGAAAGCTATTAGACTTTTAGCTACAAGCCCTTATAGCGATAGCGTAATTAAGCCAACCAACAAGTATAGTTTTTAAGGCGCAAACGCCTTCAAAACTATAGTAGCAGCTAGCTTACTAACTAATAGAGATGCTGCCGCAGATGCGGAGGAAGGGAAGAAATTCTTCTTTGAAGGGGATTTTCTTTTTTCTTATTAACTCTTCTACTTGCGGAAAGAGAGTGAGGTTTGAACTGACTCTATTCATAACATTGCTGGATAGACTGGGTATATAACACTGAAAGTGAAAAGAATGTTAACCTCCGCAAAAGGAACCTCAAGTAATCCGCTTATGTTCTGACCACCTTTCTTTGAGGGACTGTGTTCTGAAGGACACCTTCTCCTTTCCCATAGTGATAGTAATTGCTTATGAAGTCCGAAGGGTATACAACGGTGAGGAAAGGCTGCCCTTAGTCGACACTGAACTTAGGTGCCGAACAAGAAAGATATCTTCGCAGCTTACTGGACTCCTCAAACCTTGAGTGAGATATCAAGGGCCCTTCCGTCGACTCCTCTGATTATCATCTTTTACTTCCTCCATAGTCGTACTGGGACTAAGTGAAGTCTTATGCTGTTTAGATCTGCCCCAGTATCTAACACTATAAGGACTCGGACTCTTTTTGGGCTTCCGCCAGGCATCTGGATGTGAAGAGAGACTGTCCATGGGTGGGATTTGGCTTACACAGAGAAGTACTCATTGGCAACAACTTATTCTACAAACAAACTGACTATTCGCCAAGAATCCAAAGTGGAAAATGATCGAATTAGGTAGGAAAACTAGCTATTCAACAATGATCTTGAATCAGAGAATACGCTAAAAGTTCGACTGGGAAGAAAGATGAACTTGAGCTTATAGCTATAGCTCTGGAAAGGAAGACAGCTCCCGGTAGTAAGAGAGGAAGCAAGCAGGAGCTCGGAGATTGGTGTATTCATAGACGAAGAATGCTGATTCAGAGAACAAATAAGATTACGAGGGAGATACCATTGATTCCACGATGAAGACCACTTATTCGTAGCACGAGACACCGGTATGGTATCACCGGGATTCATCAGAGAATCACATGCGAGATGCCTTATAGAAAGGAAATTATAGAATACCCTAAGAGAGAAGGGAGAGCAAGGAGAGACTGGGCATTAGCCGATGGAAACTGTCAAGGGATCGAAGCGGGTTTTTCAGGGCATCCTGACTACAGAAGGAGAGAAGTAGATGCTTCCGTCATAGAACTCTTTGCGCTTAAGGAGGAAACTGTTCGTATAATCACTAAAAAGCGATTGGAAAGAGATCGTTTTACCTCTCCATCGATTGGGAACGAACCTACAACAAGACTTACATACTTGGATGGCTTCCAGCCTCTACACAGACCTTGAACAGACCTACATTGGCTCATCCTAACTCCGGCTTAACAGCAAGCATACAAGGGAACAAAGCTTTCTACGATAGGAACTAGAACCGGCAACTGCGCCAGTAAGAAGAGATTTCAAAAACACGACATCGAGAGACTAGTATACATATAAGAAAGTAGGAACTCATCCCTCTCTTGGGCTTAGCTCCTTTCCCTTAGGTTCGCTTACCTCGGAGAAGAGATTGGGTTTACTCCTCGATCCATAACCTGTGACCTAGCTCCCTGAGGGTATTCCTACCTTTCTTGCCTCTCCGAACGGGGAAGAGCTCCTAGCAAAGGAAGAAGAGAGAATAAGAATTCTCAAAATACAACCTTGTTGAGGTGTTCAAAAGACGACATTTAACCCAAGGGGAATGGACGAAGATAGAAGCAAGACTGAGCATTCCAGAGGGGATAGAAGACTACGAGACTGAAAACTAATGTCCTTCTTCCTCTGAGCCAGGTTCGAAGTAGAGTCTATCTACTAATTCTCCTCAAAAGAAACGGGAAAAGCAAAAACTACCACATAGCATTCGTAGATAGGACTTTGCCCTCATTCTAAGACGCTATTCTTCTTATTGATTAATAATAATATTCAATTTCCGTCTTCACTTCCCCTTTCTTTATGGCTGCGATCTTCCTAAACAGGATTGAACGTAATTATGTTTTTTTATGCTATTCCCCTGCCCCCAATACCGGCTGATCAAGCCAGTTGCAATCCATCCCGCCTTAGCGAGGGCTTATTTCCCTTTCCATTGGGATTCGTGAAAACAGAAAGAAAACTGACTCAACAGATCATTTATCGATTCACAGCTTCTGCTTCTCTTTCCTTCGACGCACTACGTTAACAATAGCAAAACTAGCTTCGACTCTTCCTATTGAATTGAGTGATCGTCGGGTGATTGAACTCCGAAATCATTTAATCAGTAAGTTCCTTCGTTCCCCGGCCGTTATCGAGAAAGAGAAAGTGCGACTTTTGGCTTTCTCCTTTTAGACCGCTCCTGCCTTTGGTACGAGTTTCAATTGGCATAACTTGAATTAAATGGATTAGCCTACCATTTTCCTGAGGGTGGCAACCTAAAAGTTTAGATAGAATCGTCCTCTCTTTCTATTCATAGAGAATCAATCCTCAAACTAAAAGGAGTTCAACAAAGTTTAGATAGAATCGTCCGATCTGAAAAAAAGATGTTAGGTTCTTTTTCAATTCAAGAAAGCATGAAAAAGGAGGAAAGATAGTCATAATACAGACGTATTGAAGGTAGCATTTCACCAGCTTACATTAGAACGTCATATGGTAGATCCATCCAACGCTAAGGGAGACTTCCTCTTGGAACGACTAAGCCGAAAGGATATATCCGATTGGAGAGTCAATGTGGGACCTTAAAGCAGGTGAGAATCCGGTTTGGTAGCAGCTTGCCAAGATCAGACTAAGAATTGGAATCTTAAATAGCAGACGATCTGCCAAGAATATGATTTGAAGGACTAAGCCTGAAAGCACGGGATGAGACTTTTGGCAATCGTAGGCTTTAGTTCCTACCAGTGTAGGTAGGCTTGCTTCGCATAGGCTACACAAGCCAGGTAGCAAAGCAAGGTTAGGAGCCCAGCCCAATCCTCCATAAGCCAGACCAAGCTTTGAAAACCGTACTTTGTCTATTTCGTATTCTTTTCCGTCTTCGCAGGCATGCTCTTCCGTCCGGCCTACCCTCCTCGGCTTCACCGTATCCCAAAGAGCGATCGCAGCAGTATCTCCGTCCCAGCCTTTACTTCGCTCCTCTCCCGGTGGTCGAGCTGCTACGCTCCTCTCCTTATCTTTTGGCTTTCGCTCCTCGGAACCGATTATATGAATAACTATCAGGAACGAAGTAATCCTTTACTTTGACTTTCTTTTAGGAATTTTGAGTGAAGGTGTCAGTCGATTGAGACTCTTTTTACTACATACCAGATTTGAATCAATCATAACTCAATTCCCGTCTTATCTAGTGGGAATTCTTACCCCGAATAACTAAACGGCGTCAGTGAAGATGTTGCAATTATTCCAATCCCTATAGTCTTTGCAGTTTCCTTAAGCCCTATCATTCTAGTTGTTAGTGAAGTTACTGCCGTTGTTGATGTTCGATCCTGAAACTCGCAGCCAATGAATGTCCTCAACTCGGGGAAAGGGAAGAAGAGTGAGGTGTGATCGAGTGAATCGTCTTTCAGGTCGAGGGGCCGTAGGCGGTGAGCAAGAGCTTATTTTAAGCTTCTTCAACAAAAGCAATTCTCTCTCCTGCGGATCTTCCTCCAACAGAATCCATGGCATTGGATCTAACTCAACTCTCTCCCTTTCCGGCTTAGCATACCGCTCCGTGGGCTTCTATCCCCCTGGTCGTATTCAAAGGATCTCTCAAGAGTGAAAATCTCTCTCCCCTTCGCCTTCGCCGGCAACTCTTAGCAATACAGTAACGGTAATAGTCATACGCCAAATCGTCATATTATTGATATCCCCCAATAGTATAGATCTTTCCTCTACGCCGCTCTCTCCCGACTGAACTATTGGAGTGAGGCCGAATAAAGAGACATTCTACTTTTTCCAAACGCACCTAGCTTTCTCTTCCTTCTAACGTGGTTGATCAAGTAATTGACTTAAGTCAGGCTCGAGCATTCAAGTAGGCAGAAACTTTTAATGAAAGTTAGGCTTTAGCCGAACGAAACCGGACTCATAAGCTTAGAAAGGGAAGGCTTTCACGCTTGGGCTACCTCGCCTCTAACTAAGTAGTTTACTTACGAAAATTCGGGCTTGGTATGTGTTGGAGACATCGGCTTTATGCCAGGTTATTAGTGAAGGGTTTTGCTACCGAAAGGCGTAGTAATCCAGCATTAGTGAGTCTCAACTCCCGGTGGATTGAAAGAGTTGCTTACAAGACTGTCCTATAAGGCTTTATTCATTCTAATATGGTCCCGAATAAGCAGATAAAGTTTTCTTCTTTCGAGATACTCTGCTCTTGTATAAGAAGATCTCTTTTTTCTTCCTACGCAAAAAATTTGTATCGAGGGTTGCTAATAAAAAAGACATTCGAATGGATAATGATCCCACGAGATGTGGTAAGCGATGCTGCGCTGGATCGCGGTCATTAAAGTTAGAAAAGTAAAGTTGTTCAATCGGCACTCCGATCCAGTAAGGGAATTACCTTTTATGGTTCTTCTTGCCACACCTAAATCGATTATTTAGTTACCTAGCAAGACTAAGGACATTTTTGATAAAGTCAAAGTAGCTTCTTTTTCGATGTCATCAGTTTAGGAAATAGGAATTTTTCTTTTTTTCCCTCGATCGGCATTGCTCTCGGGGCTCAATCTTACAGACTTTGGTCACACCTGACTTTCCTAATTGTACTGGCGCATTCCCTTCCTAAGGACCCCGGCTATCTTCTTTTGAGGGTGTGCTCGCCCGGTCCACAACTCGGTCTCTTTTTTTTTAGTTTAGAGAAAGGAACCGATCTCTAAACTAAAAAAGCGGAGACACGTTATGTAGACTGAACAAGCCCGTCAGTCAAGGCGCGTTTCCGTAGATCTAGACTAAACGAGCATAGATTGAGTGAGGCAGTCTAGTAGTTGTCCATGGGTAGAAGGAGGTAGGGCAGTCTCATTACTATAGCATAGTACGATCTCGTAACTAGCTGACCTCTTATCTATTTTCCTCTCGATATCGAGCCTTGCCCCGTTGTCGAGTTGTAAAATCGAGACTTGTTTTTTTCTATTATAAAAAAATACGTTAATCCATAACTGCTGCTGCAACCAAGGAAGTCTATCCAGAGAGTCGTCTGCGATTTCCTTCTCAACAGGCTGAGAGGTCTTGTTCGAGTGTTGAAAGAACGAAGCTTCGCTCTTTGCGGGGTATATGTTCAGCAAGTCCGGCGACCCGACCCCTTCTTTCTATAGCACTGAGGAGCAGTAAACTACAGTGATAGAAGAACCTCGACTAGAGTTGCAAGAAAAGAGACTATAACCTTATGAACCCCTTATAGTCTCTTTTCAGCCAGCAAGTAAACTTACTTTTTTTCGTATTCATCAGTCAACCCTATAAGCAAGGACGCTAACCACGGGATATTCTATAGAGCAAGCCAGGAAAGGTAATAGCTTACAGACAGATCTTCTTTGTTAATAGCAGCTGATTCTCACGTCAAAACCATTTACTACGCAAACAAAGTAAAGCAGTGAGACATATATTGATAGACATCTTCCGTCTTATCTTTATTTCTTCTAGAAGGCTTATCTTTAAGCAGAAAAAAATACGATTATCATGGCTCTCGGCTATCACCTTAAGGTAGTTTCAAAATGGGTTTCATAGTAAGAGCAAGACAGCCTGACTAAAATGCAAGTACTCCCTCAGGTATGAAATGCCATAACTACCACTCCGTGGGGTATGAAAGGGGTAAGCTGCGTCAATCTCTTGCCTTAAGGCTTGGTGACTCGATCGGCTGTCTCCCCTTCTTCCTCTGAATAGGGCCTTTTCCCACCAGCTACGAGGTCTATCTCCCTGCTGTCCCATCGGTACAGAGGATTGATGTGCTATGTTCCTAAAAGATTTGCTTTAGCTCGAGTTTCCCCATTATGGATCGGGCTAGATCACAAGCCTGTCACCACTTCTCTCAAAAGCAACTAATCGGGCTTTCACTTTCCTTTTCATGATAAGGAAGTTTCACCAACCCAAGCCTGAGAGCACGCCATCCCTTCTAAGATGACAGCCCTAAGGTACTTAACAAGGAAAACTCCTCAGATGAATGGATTGACAGGTTCGTTGTACCGCTTAGACTGCCTTAACTTAAGAGCTACTTGTGTGGAGCTTCTTGGCTCAGCACCTCTGCGTTCTCGAACTATAGCAGACTTTTCCAGCGTAGTGAGCCTAGTACTTTCATACCTCCGCACGAGATATTCATCCAATCGTGACTACCAGAGAAAGGGACCAGCACAAGCCGGCTTTCTTTCTTAACACCAAATACATCTGCGATTTAGCAGGAGTTCTTCCTTACCAAAAGTCAGGATGAATGGTCCACCTTTTGATTCGAGACCTGAGCCCGTGCTTCACCCCTGATATAGAAGTCCTACTTCGCGCCCCTCCTTTGCCATGGTGATTCCTAGCTGACAGAGGACTAGTCTAGGGCAGGACAGGGATAAGGCTTGATTGGCTAAGGGACGGGCAAAACCACTTAGAAAAGATAAGAAGACTTAGAGAAGGCTTATCTTTAAGCAGAAAAAAATACGATTATGCCTGTCTTTGCTTATGCTTATCTTGTTCCGGTGCTCTTGCTGATACGACGACAAGGCTCTTTCCAGACCTACTAGAATACGACGAGAGCGAGGCTCCGAAGGAGTTTCGGGTGGAGTTAGGCGGGAAGTCGGGCTTGTGTTGTAGCCGTTCTTTGTGCCAGTTGGTCTTGCGAGGAAGCACCTTGTTGGTTTGAAACCTGTGCCTAGCCTTTCTACCTTTTGAACCAGACCCGAGCCCTAGAGTAGTGCCTGAGCTGAGCCATTAGGCAAGATTTTTCCTAAAAGAACCTCAGCTTGCATACCTTTTCCTTACTTATCCATCTTTACCTAAAGGACGATAGGAAGATAGGATTGATGTAAGCATTAACGTCCGCATCGTCCGGGTCAAACTACAGGTATGAGTTCCATCTTACTTACTTGGCCCTAGCTTACTACTCCTACTGGGATACTCGAAAAGGAAGGCAAAGATAGCTAATAGCAGCTCAGCTCATATTGGCCTTATTCAACTACTACCAGCACAGGAAGGCTAGGGAAAATAGAAGGACTAGGATAGAGGAACAACGGACGATCAGAACCGTATCGGACGTTACATCTATCTATAGTCCTCTCGTCCGGTAGTATGATAAAAGAAAGAGAACTACAACTCCTGGGAGAGGAACTCAAAAAAAACAACTATCATAATTCTTAAACCTATAGAGGTTGTTAACGAGCTAACCTAACTAATAGAATCTCTTCCCGTTGTAGTTTGTAGTGGGCATTCCTATCTGACCGAGTTGCTAGTAGGAAGCTAGGCTATTGAACTAACAGAAGATAAGCGCAGCGGATGATATGCAGCGGACGATCTTCTTCTTTCTTTCTTCTTATCTAACATCGTCCGGTAGTTCCCTTCTGTTCTGAGAGAGAGGTAGCGAGACTGACCGCTGCTGGGTGGAATTCTCAACTAAAACTAAGTGAACGTTCCATGCGGAATCTCCCGTTAAGGCAGATCTATCGCAGGTTTCTTAGTCGAATAGAAAGTTCTGTCAAGGTGTGTTCCACGAGAGGCTATTAACAAGATCTTGAAGCTGATTGAAGAATTGCAGGGGCAAGGGACTGGCTCTCCTCTTTAGAGAGGCCCGAACCGACTGAAAATCGATTTGCTAGCTTTCTTTAGTGGTTTTTTCTCTCTCCCTTTTTTAGGGTTAGTCCGCTCACTACCTAGGTCGAAGGACCCCTTTTTTTGAAAGCTGACTTAGCGGAAATTTTAGACCGGCTTGTAGTTAGAGAGTGGAGGATAAAAGCTAGCACCGGAGGTCGTTACCCACTTAGTGATAAGTAGAGAGAGGCTAATTCGCAAGAGAGCTTGAAGCTAATAAACAGCTTTGCCAGGCCGGGGAGTATGGGATTCCCGTCCTCAGTTGTGCTAGTCTTGTTAAACCAATCCGTGGAGGTCTGTTATGGTAAAGATTATTGAAATAGAGGGGCCTGCCTTGCTCTGGTATACTGCCAGGTTGAATGATGATGCTACGTCGTGTGCTTACTCACCTTCGGCGACCCTAGGGAAGACAACTCAGAAAGTCAGGATTCAATCCTCCTTGCTAGCTTAACACGACCCAAGAGAAGTATGATAATAAATAATAAGAATGGGATAAACAAAGACAAGCTTGTGATTGGAGTGAAGGATAGAGGCTAATTAAAGTCATAAACCAGCTACTTACTAAGTCAATGAGAATACAAGTGTTTTCCACTTTCCTAGAGAGATGATATTAATCTACTGACTATTCCTCCCCTGTTAGGAAATCCTCCCCTTGGTTGGACGATATAATAAGACACATTCCCCGCCATGAATCCGCATCATTAACTGGAGAAAAAGCTGGAGAAGAAGGGCGCATCAACTGCGTCAGTTGCTTTATACTAAGAAGTGGAACACATTGAAAAAAGAGGCGCTAACGCCGCCTTAACACTTTGTTTGCGGCATTTCTTGGGTACGAGCGAGTTGCAGTTGCTTCCATTGTTTGCCTCGCTATATAAGTGAGCGCTTTCAGGCATATGCTCCTACTGAGGTATGGATTGAAACCAGTGCAACTCTCAGGCTGAGGAAACTTCAACGAAGTGCATATCCGCCCGCTATGAGCGAGAAAACGAACACATATTGATCATTGACCTCCGCCAAGCATTAGTGGAGCGGTAAAAAAAGCATCATAAGATGTTTGAAAGGTTGGAGGAATGAATGCCAATCTCAAATGTCGTTTTCATTTTCTGCGAAATCATCTTTGGGAAGACAGGGCACCAATATCAGATATGGAAAATGCACTCTTCCACTAATGTAATGCCAGGGTCTTTCAACTCATGGTAGGCTCGTCTCTCTGGCTAGAAGGGAATGTTTGGAATGTTATATTAGTCCCTTGCTGCCAAGCGTCTCGCCTTGCTCAAGCAATAAAGAGATGAACTCGCCTGGGCTGATGAGACCGGTTGTAGAGAGATTTTTGAAGCCCTCCCATTTCCCATTAAGGGAGGCAATCGCAGAAAGGAAAGGCAGGCGACCAAAGCGAGACTGTCAGAGTCCTGAAAGGAGAGCGACAGTGGGCGTGGTTCAGGTTTTGAGTTTAGGCAATGTACATCTTTGCAATGTACAATTGTAGTCGTTCACGTTTTCAAATGAAATGATTAAAATAAGCTAGCTCATTCATCTCCGCATTAAGAAGAACTACCCGGTGGTGGAGAACTCTTTTACCCGGTCAGTACCAGATGAGAGGCATTTAACTCACATCTATCTCATCTCCACTCCTTGTGTACAATGAATGGTCGATCGTGTACCTTTCTTATTATCCCGATCCGATCACCTTCCTGGAAAAAGAAACTCATATTCACATCGATCGCTCACATATAGCATGGCAGCACTTGCGCCTTTAGTTGCTAGTGGCTAGTACGCATAAGTGATTTCCAAGGGTCCATCCAACTAAAAGCTTTCATGGGATTGTCCAGGTGTGGTTGGCAAGCAATTAGGGCAAGAAGAAGGGCGTCACCGATATAGGATATAGAGCATGAGGAGGTAAGCCGGTTACCAAGTTGGACAGGGAGTGACCTTGCTTGGCTTCCTTCTTTTATGTTTATGGTAAGGCTAGTTCCTTTCAACGCGTTGGTAGGGACGTGTTGAGGCTCCTTGCTTTTTTGTTCTCACCGAGGATGAGGTATGTGAAGAGCGAGTTGACTGGGCTCGTTTACCAGAATGAAGAGGAAGGCGGAACATGCCTTAGCATCTTCCTAAGTTGGTTAATCGCTGATGATGGGTACTTCTTTAGCCCAAAGCAAAGAGAGTCTACTTTGATTCTGTTCTTGTGTATTGGAGCAGCTTGCTTTGCTGTTGGAACCTTGTCCCTTTTCTTGATGCCGAATAGAGGGGCTAGAGTGATCAAAAGAAAGATGCTTTCGGACGAGCCTAAGTCTGTCTATTTCAACTATAGAAATTCTTAGTTCAGTGCAAGTGGCTTGTAGATGAAACCTTCCTTTATAGGGTCGATAGGCCTTGCCTTATCTTAGCCCTCTTTCTTCTGCCTTTCCTTCCTTTTACACCTTCGTTCAATTGGGACTTCTTAGTGGTCCTTGGCCATTCCTCCTTGACCCAGCTGTTCATCATGTTTTATAAGAGAGATGCCATGGTCTATGTTTGAGATTGTTCAGGATCAGTCAAAGTCTTGTCTTCTTTTCTTGAAATTATGTACGAGTGAAATGATAGCGATTCTGAAGAGGAGACTTAGGCAAAAGGTCTGAGCAAAAACTTGAACAAATGCGAAAGTTGGTCATAATTGATCGTTAGTCTTCAAGCCTGGACCTGATCTCCTTTGTCATGACCGTTAGGCCTTAGCAGAACCAAGCGTCTTTGTTCCTTTCTTTGCCTTTCACGTTACATCTGGGACTTAGAGTCGTTCTATTCTAAGTAAGGGTGAAAGGCTTTATTATTTTTATTGAAGTCACCGGATAAGGGTGTTAGGCTGATTCCAGTGAGTAGATAGCTTGAATGATGCCTTGGAAGTCCTTACGCTAACGCTAAGGGAGAGGCTCGACCATAGGATTGTCTCATTCGTTTAAGTTAAAGTGGGGCTCCTGTATGGCTTTCTATTTATTCAGGATGGAATGCTAATGCTAGACAAAAGGGAAAGGGAGTATTAGTACCAGTGGCTTAAGTTTCAAAGTTTGAATAGACTGAGGTCTCGTTGGTTGACTTCCTCTCCCTTATTCAAGTTGGGACACTGGCCCTTACACCTGGGTGCCTTAGTAGGACAGGGAGGACTTCTTTGTTTCGACTTTTGACTCAATGGACATGAATCCAGCTCCTTTGTTAGAATCCGGTGATGTTGCTTTCGCCCAACTCTTTGAATCATTGATGAATCTTTTCAATCTTTCTCATTTCTCTCTACCTAAGGGCAGGCTTCGCTTCTTGGGTTCTGTTAAGGTTCTGTTAAGCACTTCCGTCCTTTTGCTTTCTTCTCGGACGGGAATGCAATATAAGGAAAATCCTGCTGCTCTATTCTATGTCATTTCTTTCTTGCCTACCGGATCTGGGGAATGGAGAGAAATTGACAGACAGCTGACAGAGGAAAGAAACCTATCAAATGGGGGATTTCCGGGCCCGCTAACTACTCAATACCAATAAAAAGACTTTTTCTGCCTTCTTTGTCTTCAGGAAGCTAGAAGTCTTATCTGTCCTCTATAGGACTTAAGTAACTTCTCTGGTAAGGACTAAGAACAGAATCCATGGTAAGAGAATCCGCTGCTAAAGCAAGAGATTCACCGGGAATAGGGACTAGTAGCTTGTTGGGATTAGGTAGTCAATAGGAGGGAAGAGCGAAATAGCTATATTACGTTATCTCGGGCTGCTCTGTCTTCTCTGTCTGAGAGTCTAAACTCTCCTGCAACCTTATCAAAGACAGAGAGTTCCATTCCATCCTTAGCAGCTTTATCCGGCTCCGGAAAATACATGAATTAGCTCCCGAAAATGAGTTCAGTCCACCTACTAATACTCCATAGTCAAATCTATGGCTTGAAGATCAATCGGAAAATCTGACCTTGAAAGATGGCAGTTATATATCCTTCAGTAACATTCGGCTCTTGGCAGCTAATTGAGATGATTCATCAGTCAGTTCACGGATTAGTGTTAAGGCATAGAATCACACTGGGACTAGTCTTTTTATCAATGATCAGGCTGTGCCTGACGCTTCTAATGGAACGAACGAAGCTTTCAACTGCAAAATAAACGTCACATGTTTTAGACTCCGGGAGAAGAGACGATTATCTTCTATTCTAAGGTGGCAGCTTACTCACTCAGGCCTGCTTTAGCCTTGTTAGTAGCTTACCCGGGTTTCGGATTAGATTCTTTTCTTTCTAAGGCTGCTGCTTATCTTTAGTATGTTACCCGGGAAGGGAAGAGATGGGTTTAGGAATGGATTAAACCAAGTAAACTTCCTCAGCCTTCTTCTTTCTGTCCTTCTCCCCTGATGGTCTTTCACGAACAAGAGAAGAGTTCAATTTCCTTTAATCACTATCTCCCCGCTAAAAGATCAAATCATACTTCCAGGCCTCCAGTGAATAGGCTTTTGAAGAGACAAAAGAGATGTTAGCTGCTAATTGAGAAGATTCTGGAGATCGGTCACAAACGAAAAATGAATTCTTGCTTTCTACTTCTTTGATTTCCCAATCCAAGAAAATGAGATTGGATTGAAGGTATTAGGCCCTCTAAGTAAAGACTGCTAACTCCTCAGGGATAAGGGATATTAAAAGGTCATTGGCAAAGATTAAAAGGGAGTTGGGGATGAGGATCAAGAAGAAGTGTTTAAGACTATGTTGCAGTTATAGACTTCTAGACTCAGTAGATTTAGCTGTTTCATAGTAAGAAAAAGAAGAAGAAGTCAAGGATTAAGTTGCAGTTTCAGACTCTGTTGAATAGGAATCCGTTTCATGGACAGAATCAGTTGCAGTATTTGATTCAGTTTCAGAATCAGAGTCAGTCTTAGATCTTTTTGAGTCAATGGGAGTGGAATAGTCAGTCTTGGAGTCTGTTGAAGTAGCAGAGTCAAAGTAAGTAGCTGTTTAAGAGGAAATCTGGGATGATCAAGAAGTGGAATCTCCAGAGTTTAGGCTAAGTAGCAGATTAGGGTGAGATCGGATCAGTGGAGTCAGTTTAAGTTGATTCGGATTTTGCAGTCTTTGATGAAGAATCTTTGACCTTGTTGATCCTATTTGAACAGTTAGCCTATAACTAGAAATATTCTATATAGTAGTAGATTCAACAGCATCGAAATCCGAAGTCAAGGAGGCGTCAGAGGCTGATCGATGTTTGAAAGTATGAGATCGAGGAATCTCAAGAATCGGAAGTAGGACTTTCTGCTTTCCTGCTGTTTTTTCAGGTCCTAGTTGCTTCCGTAGTAGTAGTCTTAGTCAGTCTAGTGTTTAAGTAGTGCTTATAGTGCTAGTAAATAGTCTATGAGTGGAATAGCGCAAGTAAACAGTAGTAATAGTATGCCTGGTTTGATTAGTATGTGTATCAGTCTTCCCCGTTCATTGGAGTATGTTGGGCCTTAAAAAAGGGAAATGGTCTTTTCGGGCTAGCTTGTATGTAGTCTTTTCAGGTAGGTAACTGAATGAGCTTAAAGGGCTTCAAGTAGTAAGTCCTTTGTCTCTTCCTTGATTTGCTTTCCCGTTCCTGCTTCCTCAGAGAAAGGTGTAGGTCAGGAAGTAAAGATAGAATAATCATAAGTTTCAGTAGATTCGGATTCTATCAAAGAAAAAGAGGAAGTGATCGAGTTTAAGTTCAGGAGTGAGTAGCAGTTGATGAGATCTGGTTTCAGGTCAAGGTAAGTTCATCAGACGGAATTGGAATCTCATAGGGAGGAAGAGGCTTTAGGTAAGATTAACTGATTCAATGGGTCTTGTAGGAATAGTAGAATACGGGTACGGGGAACCAGTAAGTCAGGTATTGGCAGTGAATCCCTACCTTTTGGCTTTAGAAAGTGATGAAGAAAAGAAGGAAATGAATTCAAAAGACTCATAGGGACTTGCAGAATAAGACTACGTAGCTCTTTCTATTATATTAGAATAGCGGGTTATTCTACTGGCATGCCTTCCTTCCCAGGCTAACTACGCACCTTGACCACAAGATCTTACAAAGAACGGGAATGCGCGCCAAGAGGAATATCAGCAACAATCTAAATAGTTGCTTCTCCGTAGCCTTCTCTGTATCCGGTTTTCCTAACTCAAGATATCGAGGAAGAACGGGGGGCTAGTCTGAAACTCTATCTCTTAATCTCTGGCAGCATTTCCCGGCCTACTAGAGCATAGGAATGAGGGACGGAATCCTATTCCACTGCTTAGCCTATAGCTTATAACGGATAAGATTCTATAGTAATCTCATCCCAGAGTGTTGAAATAGATTAAATGGAAAGATCAATTCATACTTCCTGGCCTTCGTTAAATCCCATCCTGTGATTGATCAGCAAGGGATGATATTATGATTCCTTCCGGAAATCTGTCTTTATATTAAAAGTTACCAAGCCCTACTGAGTGAAATATTAGTAGGTATCCTCTTCCCCGTGGGATGTTAGGGACGAAGTCTCAGCCGTTGAATAGCCTATAAGCACAAGAACGAAATCTAGCAATTGAGCTCTGACAGCCTCAGATCTTATTAACTATTGCTGTATATTTACCGTGGAATCTATTCTCAGGCGCGTTAGAGAGTAAATGCAGTAGGCTATTACAGCCTCGAAGCGGATAAAAAGGATCATCGAACAACAACAAATAACCCTTGGGCTCGGAAAAGTACGGCTTTAAGATGTTTCTGTCTTGTTTCCGGCTTCTAAATAACAGTACGGGAATGCAAAAAAAATAGAAAGAATCTTCCTGGCCTCTAAGACTTCCGTGGCTTAGATTACTATCATAAGTTCCCGAGTTGCTGAGAAGATAGTTTCTTGCGCCTACTACATCTGTATTATGTAGTGCTATATTTTCTAATAATAGAATAGAATACTACGCAGTTTTCTCCGTATCTGATCATTCTCATTCAATGATTCAAAGACAGGCCTGTAACAAACACACTAATCGACTAGAGCTTATACCGCTTCCCGTACCGGATTCCCGGCTTGCAATAGAAACTCGAAATAGATCCCTGCCTCGTCCCATGCCGCGAATAGACGACTGTACTCCGCCTTCTTGAATTTGTTTTCTGCTCGCCCAGTTCAGACAGCTCAGCTTGTTTCTGAGAGAGGCGATTATGGATCTCCATCACTTGTTGGTGCTTAACGCTTTCCTCCAAAAACATCAATTAGTCTTTTTTGGGGCATGAAATTATAAGATCCCCCTGTGATCGGTCCTTGGCACTCCTCAATGGCTCTGATGCAAGTATAAGAGTCAGATAAGTCGAATTACGAGAAAAGGGGGGAACTTTCTAACTCCTCACTAGACGAGGAATTTGATTAACATTTTTAGGTAGTTCGACGGTTCTATCCTGGCCGTAATATTGTTAGGAAGGAAGAAGGTAAGAAGGAAGATCTAAAATTAGAACTAACTCGGACTCAGGGGGCACTTCTGCCTTGGTAGCTGCAGGCTCTACGTTAGTAGATAGTTTGTTGGGTCCCATCCGGTCTACAAAAATCTAACTCGAACTACTTAGCTATAGGGACAGTTTCACCGACCTAACAGCCAATAAACTACGGCTGGAATCAGATCATATTCTCATTTTCTAGTTGCAGAAAGCCTTTCTCGAGGAAGTACACCCTTTGAGTCCCAGTTAGTTGTTCTAGTTCTAGAAAAAGACTTCCCAGTATGGGACCTTAAGTTTAGGGCTTTGGAAGCAAGCAACCAACCCGTAATCGCAACGACCCAATTGCAAGAGCGGAGCTCTACCAACTGAGCTATATCCCCCTTTGCCTCTTGTTTCAATTTCAAGCCTTGGTTGGGTGCTATCTATCCGGACCCCCTTCTCTTTTTTTGAAAATCCGTGTGTGTTGACATTTACTTTTAGCTTTTTCGTGGGGCATGGAAGGAGTTGATCCTGGTCGAGGTAAAGGGATTTAGGAATTCATACCCGGTTCAAGGGAAAAGGCAAGGAACTTTCAAATCGTCTTCTAACAAAAAGTCTTTGAAAAGCGGTGTCAACCGGTCTTTACTGAAGGATTAAGTGCTTTCGCACTTTGCTTTTTTTCACAAAGATCTAGCAGTTAGGACCAATCCGATGTGATCTTAGAGCTATTGACCCTACCCAACTAACTCTCTCTAAGTAAGAGCTCGCCCTTACTTAGTCTTCTCGAACTCGAGAGGGGTGGGGAAGGGAAAGTGGGACGAGGGCTCCCTTCGCTTTTTTCTTTTTTGGGAAAGTTTTGACCTAATGCAAAAGGGAAGTTTAAAATTAAGGATTTTGTTTAGTTCGCGCCAATTCGGCTATTTTCGATCAAGGTCACTTTCTTTGGTTCTTTTTCAGTTCCATCAACGAAACTGAGAAGATCTTGTACTTCAATTAACGACATTATCTGGGTTTTCCATGGTATATAGTTCGTCTGTGTCAATCTTATGGACAAAAAATGGGCGATAGACGAGATACTAAGTTCTGAAGAGAAGGATGCAGACACAGCGGTAGACTGCGCCAAAGAGAAAACACGTAACAAGGTATTCAGACTACACTTCACACGAACCAAGTGAACGTTTCCCAAGAGCTAGTGCTCTGATACCATGAAAGAGTTGAAAATACTTTGAGCGGATTGGGTGAAGGATGTGTATATCAATGTAAGAAATCATCTGTTTAATTAAATAGAATACAACACCTCTTGGCCGTTACACATGGAGTAATCACATAATAGTTATATAAGTAGTATCGGTCTCCGCTACGATTCTCAGAATTTACCTGCCCATTAGCAACGTATGCTCAGTGATTATTGTATACGCAATAAGATAAGTCAAGTGCGCTAAAAGGGACCTCGTAGCTCGGAAAGTTAAGTCGTAAGGGTATTCCTATGGTTGATAAGCTACGACTCCTTTTTCTCCTTATATCATATGGTGGCTCCCAAGCTCTTGTACTGAAGGGCGTAGATGAGCGGGGCGGCCTATCAATATCTTAGATGTGTTCCAGTGCGTCGAGGTCCCTCAAGCCTATCCATCCCTTTATCTCCGGCTCGATGTGCAGGCTTGATGTCCAGTGGTTGCTCAAAGAGATAGGTAGTAAAAGAAAGAAGGGTAGCTAATTCCTTTTGGGGGCTTTCCTTCCAATAGTAGCTACTCCTGACTTTATGACTAGTAATGAATGCGAGAAAGTCCGTCCTTATATAAAGAAATTGATTTTATGCGCTTGTCTCACCGGTTTGAAAAGCTGTTTCTCCTGAAAGCAAGTCTAGGAAAGCAGGGATCAACGGGCTAGCAAACCTAAAATAAAAGATTCCACATTTTCACTCGCTCGGTGGACAAAAGTCAAAGTCAGGGCATAGACTTGAGGGACTGGCATAATAAGACGTGGCGCTGGCTTCCCCTTCGATTGATAGTTGGGCGGATCCATTAATGAATGGATTCCGTTATTTCACCTTTTCCCGGTTGCTTTGGCTAAGCCAAGCATCACATTAAACAGAATAATTGGACCACTTTGTGGGGGCGAGTTTGCTATTGCCTTGGTCCGGGCCTCTACGAGTAGGTATACTACTACGATATAAAGCAAGCAAATAGGAATTCATAGGTAACATCAATAGATGCATCGGTCGAGCTGCCTTCCCTCATCTCTCTATCGAGAATAGGGAATAGAAGGAAGACTCCACTCTCCATGAAAAAAAGGGTCCGTAGCGTGGAGCTTTCAATAGCCAAAAACTTTTGTTTCAGGTCTGCGAGAGGTCATACGTTCAATCGAGAGAGGTACACGCTTTCGGCTTTGAAGGAGTAGGCGCCGTTGGAGTAAGGACCTCCGCCTTTTCTTCAACCATGTCTTGAAATAAATAGTAAGACGAACAGCCTTAAGATATGAGCTGGGATTTGACATATCTAAAAGAAAGCGGGGAAACTGACCACATGATCGGCAATGGGAAGTTCGTCCTTTGGGCAGGCCTTGTTTCAACAATCTCGAAAAGAAAGACAAATCCGAATCTGGCCTGATTTGCTTAACTGGGAAAATCTTCGATATCCAGGTTTGATACTGAACTTATCGAAAGAAAGCCAGCCTGAATTCGTTTATTCACCTCGGCTTCAATAAGATAGACCAGCTCCGGTCGAAAGACGCCTTGTGCTTTTTCACTGGGCGTACTCCATGTTTGATTCCAAGGTATTGAACTCCTACCTTCGGGTCCAAACCTGGCTTTTCTTTTTATGTCCATGCACATCTCTTCGGACAGAAGCTTGAAGTACTCTCTTTCTTCAGGAGTTAGAAGAGCACATACGATCTTTCAAGACTGAGATCTTCAGTCGTACCCAGGTTCAACTCTTTCATTTCAAAATGGAATTACGTAATTTTGACTTAAATAAACTTCAACTTCTCACTTCTATCTCAACTTACTGACTCGGGGTGACTCTAGCGGCTTACTACTAATGAAATATCTCCTCTCCTGATCCTGAGGGCTGAAAAGAGGGAATTGGAATTCAAATCTATAGCTCCTGGGATTACAGGGTATACTGGATTAGCAGGTGGACTGAGAGCCTTTGTCGAATATCCCCTTCCGTACTCCTCTACTTATCTCATCCCAACTATATAACCTGACTTGCTAGCAGGTTTGCTTCCTAACCTTATTCTGCTTTTTTTACCTTCCATACTTCCTTACTTTGAACGAGGTTTACTTGCACTTGCTAGCGGGTTATCACCTTCTTATCCTCCTTGCTTTAGAAAACCAGGGGAATTGAAACGGGAAGACAGTCAGGTCGAATGTCTGCATCGAAAAGGGGACTGAGGGTAGCCAAAGGGCTGACAGGCTAGTAGAGCGTATACTGGTCAACCATGGATTATAGGGGAGAATTAGCCCTACAAGGCAGGATACAGGGGATTAGTTGATTAGCTGGTTCTCATCTCGCCTCGCACTTCCTCCCCCTTAAAAGCTACTACAGCGCTGGGGAATGACTAGCTCTTGCTGCAAAACTAGTACCTGAAACTTACAATCTCGAGCTTGCAGGCTTACTGCTTAATAAATACTACTTGCAGGCTTACTCCTAGTACCAGTGGCAGTTTACTATAGCACCAGCCCCGGGACTTCCTTACTTTATTCAATTCTTCTTCTGCCCTTCCTGACCTGGAATTACTTGCTTAGCTAGTTTCCTTGCTCGCGGGGTTAGACTGATAGAGGGATTAGCTGGCTCCTACTCCTACAGGGTTATAAGGTTTATCCACTTCCTTACTTCCTCAAAAAAGGGGAGACAGGTTTTAGAACCAGCAAACCCTATAAGTAAAAATAAGGTTAGGTTGGTTCTAAAGCAGCTATCCCGAAGTAAGAGTCTGAGTCAGCCTCGTTCTGGTGCAAGGTTCTCTTTTAAGTAATTACTGAGGATAGCACTCTATTTAAGTAAGCTCATCGCTCTATCTTTGAAGTTAGGAGCTAGAACTTTTCTATAAATAGAGCATACAAGCTTAAGAAAAAGTTCAAAGTAAGCAAGGTTGTCAGCGAGTAAGGAAAAGAAAGGGTAGGCTTAGAACCAGTATACCCTATCTTGTATCCAGTAGTTAGTCTGCCTATGAAAAGAATGCTTTGGAATTGTATAAGAGCAGGCTGTGATGCGAGGACTCTCAGGGACCTACTTAAGTCTGCGATCACTCTAAAAGCGGATAGGATCAAACCTTTTATTCCCCTAGCAGCGGTTATGTCTCAAACCACCGGCAACAGGTTGAGCTCCTACGATCACACCTTCTCTTGCAAACATAGCACTGGATGGAAGGTATGCTTCACCGACCTCGTTTAACACCATGCTTCCTCCGAAGCTTGAATTTGAGTAGTCACTACGCCCTACCCTATCGCTGAGTCTTTGGAAGCGGTTTCACTCCTTTATAGGTCGGAACTCTTGAACCTAAAGACTTTCTCAATCAGACAGGAGATTGAGTGCGCGTTGCCTTGATTTGAGGTGAACTCCTATTCCTCGACTGAAAGTCTTTTTCTCCTTCTTTTAAGGGGGTTCCTTGACGTCGTCTGTCTTATCAATTACCGGCCTTTTCTCATCGTCTGATGGGTGTTGAACCCCTGTTCCTTCTTCTTCTTTCTTCAACCTAAAGACTTTCTCATTCTTCTTCTCGTCTTTTTCTCCTTCCTTCAAGGTCTCGTCTTTCTCACCCTCCTTAGATAATTTACTGATTAGTATGTTCTTTTCATTCTGTAGTAAACTAATTTGTTTCCTAAGCGAGTTAACAATTAGTTTTCCCATGTAATCTAGGCTAGACAAGTCTTTGATATCAATAGGTTCTGTATCTTTCCAAATATTATCTTTGTCATATATAGGTATCCTCTTACCTCCCTGCTTAATAGTAAGACTGACCATACTCTCTTTTCTGAGGATGTTAAGAGTGTGCCAATCAATCCGGAAGTTGGATGTAATGGAAACATTGACCTCTCGAGAAGGATCCGCGTACTGTAACTCAAACCATTCAGGGGTAACCATCTGTTTACCTGGTCCCTTATATTTGGTAACTTTATTTCCATCCATTGGAGTGTTATTTCCATCCATTGGTATGTATGAATATGATTTAGGAGCAAGAAAGTAACCTTTCAGTATTCTATCCTCTAACTTCAACTTTCCTAAGACTTTGGAATCAATATCATCTTTATGGAGTGGCTGACCAAGAACTACTGAGTCAGTGTCTGTGTAGTAGCAGTCCTCTCTTGAGGTATAAGGATACATATAGATCCTAGCACAAGCAGTGATAGCAGCTGCTAGTTGAACTGCTGAGTTCCTCGGAGGATCCCATTTTTCTTGATCATTGCTTGTTGTCTCCATATTCCTATGGTAGGCTACGATGTATACGTCATCCCTAAGCATTTCACCGAATATAAAGTTCTCTTTCTTTAAGAAATGTTTGTATTTAACATAATTGCAGACCTCAGTAATAGTACTTTTTGGGTTAATACCAAATCTTCCGTATAGTGAATTCATAAGGATCTTGTACACATAAGCGAGTGCTTCATTCTTCTCATTCCTTGCCTTCAACCTGCTCTCATAGAGAGTGCTTACAAAGTCCTTGAATGGACTTTCCATCTTCTCAAAGAGGTAGCCCGAGATTGGTATCACAGTGTAACCTAGATCTCTAGCATACTTTAACTCCTCGCTATAGTAGACTCCAATAAATTCCCCGGTTGGAAAGATAAGAGTCTTATTCTTGTCTCGATAAGGAAGAAATGGTCTCTTGATAGTTTTAGGGCATACCACATATGCCTCAATAAAGCCAAACAAACTATTTAGATCCTTGTCTTCAAGATTTCTATGCCAGACTGGTACACCACCAGGCATAGGAAATTCCTTCATTACAAAAGGATAGAGAGAGTTCACATCGTAGTAGTATAAGTTCTCGCCATATGGTATATATACGTCTGTATGACCACCGTAGTAAGCACGCCTTATAAAGTTGTCTTCATTCTTGTTTGGGATGTGAATTGGCCTATTCTTTTCATCGTAGTATTTCATTCGAAAGATTGTTAGAGCCAATGAAGATAAGGTTATCTTACTTTCTATGTCAACTTGGAACAACTTCCAATAGATATCTTGCGCTTTTCGCATTACACCCCCAAGGAGAAGGATGTCCTGCTTCATATAGTCCAACAAAGTCTTTTTATTACTAGCTAGATTTGACAAAGTTACATTCTCATGATCGATAGAGCAATGGACAGAAACTCCAGCTGGTTGACCTGGTTACCTCTGCCAAAGATGCAGTGGATTGCTAAAAGATCGATTGGAAGCCAAAAACACCAACTTTCTGAAAGTTTGATCGTTCAGATGAAACTCACCTGTTGGAGAATCTATTTAAGACAAAATCCTTCCTTTCCTTGCTAGTTGGAAGCTCCTGCAGCGTCAACAGCAGCGGTCATTGCCCCCTTTCTGGCTTCCTTGCTTGGTTCCCTTCCTTGCCTATAGGGTTACTTAGGAAAAGCGTTGGTTTACGTCCTATGTTGCGCACTTAAGAAAATCAATCAAGAACAACGTTTTCTTTTAGTCCTTTAAATTCTTTGACATGAAATTATGGGTCGGTCTTATGAGAAGGATAGGCTGGCGCCCAAGCAAGAGAGGTAGAAGCTCCTTTCTCTAGACTTTGACGGTTCACTGGTTTGGGTACGCAGGACAGCGGATCCAACAAAGCCAAATGTGCTTTCAAATCAAAGTGTCAAGGAAGCGGGAAGGCTAGCGTCACGGCTACGATTATGAGAGGAAGTGTGCTTAAATGCGAGGTTTACTAATACGAAATCGACGTTCTCGAGGTTTTTTTCAATCAGGTGATCGTTGAAATGCCAAGAACGAGGCTTTTGGCTGGCTATAGAAAGATGGCCTTCCATTCAATGTTTCGAGTGAGGCCTTCATGATCTGATCTTAAATTCCATTTGGTTTTGTTCCTCGGATCAGATAATCCAACCTTGAAGGGAAGCGCCCCTCTTCCCTTCCATGGTTGTGAGCTGCTGGCTCATGCAAGACTTGAATCCAATGAAGAAAGGGTTCGTTAGGCCCAGATAAGGCATGTGATTCAGGCTCGTAAGATGGTGTAACCATCAAGCATCGAAGAGAGATCAATCAGTAAAGAACATGGCCTTAAATTGCATCTTGATGACATAGCCCCATGGTGGAAGTTGAGGATGAGAATGTAAAGGACTCGAATCAGCTCAACAAAAGGTTTGGGTAGAAAGCTCGAACAGCACATAAAACAACACATAATGTTCAAATAATGTGCTGCAAGATGTGCTGCTACTCGATCCCACTAGTAGCCCTTTTTCTCCTCCGCCTATCCGCCTCATCTGCGAGGGCCTTCTTCCTCTTTCACCCTTTCCTCTTTCGTTTCGAATTCGTCCTTCCGTTGGATTGAGTGAGACAGAAAGACGTGATCTTGCAATGGAGGAATGTCGATTATCAGGCCATTTTCCTTTATCATTTGACAAGATCTTTCATCACCCCCTCTTATCATCATAATGACATGCCAAAAAACGTATAAAAATGGGCAAATCAACTAAAGACCTCTAAACATAGGAAGCTTGCCTTCACGCCTACACCCTTAGCCAAGTCATCATTCCTCAGACAGTCAATCGCTTCTCTCTCGATCATCATCTGCCAATCGCTTAGTCACCAACAGCTTCTTATGAAATGAACAAGAAGTTCATGCGGGCAAGGGTGCTCGTAGATCAGTTGACTACATGTCTATAGTGAGAAATCAATGTGAGATTACTTCTGATCAAATCTTCCATTGGCACACCAAAAGGTCTCTTTCAAGGCCTAAAACATGCATTGTAGCAAACATAAGAAGACGCGCCTGCAAGCCTAGCCCATGAATTCCTCTCTTGAGGCAATCCCAAGCAGGAAGATAGTAAGTATTGATCGATCAGATATCTCTTTTAACGAATTGCCTGATTGCGACAGCTTATCGAGACTTGTTACTAGACTAAGCAAATTCCCTAGAAGAGAGCTTAAAGAGGGCTGAAGTTGAAGGAAAAGAGACCTACGAAAAGAAGTCCTGAACTCCAGATTCGAAGAGGATAGATTGAATACTGAAATCGCTCAACTGCTACCGGGTACTTGAGCTCAACGGCTTGCTGCCTTAACTCAACCGTAGGAAATATCCTTACTCACAGAAGTACTAGAGTTATACAGGGCATGTTACCGGTACTTGAATACTGAAATCGTGTTTAACTACTGAAAGACTGAAATTGCTAAACTCATACTTCAATCGTACTGCAACTGCAACAGGAAAGATTCCATATGAGCGAAAAAAAGACTATACAAGAGAAATGGCAGATTAACGAAATTGATTCTAGGCTGACTCCCGCCTCGCCTATCTCTCATCATACAGTCTCATAAGACTATCCGTCCTCCTTAACTGCAGGAATGCTTATCTCTGTCCCTATCCGCCGGTCTATGACCTTCAGTATTTCTTGCGCATATTACAAAAATTTCCTTACTTACTACTTTCTTTAATAACGATAGTGGAATTCCGTCCTAAGGCTTTCAAGAATGAATTTTTTAGCCTGAAGAATAAGATTCTTTCAAATATACAGAAGTAGTCGATGACTAAAAGAAAAGGCAAGTCCGACGGCAAGGGGTCTTGTCTGGTATAGAACCAGAACAAGGGCGGAGGGAGTTGTTTTCCAGTAGCAGGAACTTTCTTTCCTGGTTGTAAGGTCTATAAACCCATAGAGGGGTGGCTGGCTGAGTAGTTAATCAAATCCCGACCCGATAAGGGTGGTGGATGGGAATAGATAAGTAAGCATTCGAGCTCTAAAATCAAAGTTTCAGACGCCTTCAAAGTAAAATCACCCACCGAAGACGCATAAGAATAATCCGATGAATCATACATAGCATAGGTAGGCATCCTACCGTCGAACCAGAGTGACGGGCCGCTCTTTCCCAATCCGAACCAGCGGAATAGGCCTCTTCCGGGTCGGAAGGCTTCCTTCAGTGAGTGCGCCTGTTCAACTTCAACTCTTTCAGATGCCGAATCTGAAGAAGCAGCTGCCACTAGAGAAAGAGAAGTATCAGCAAAAGCCGAATCCGAAGACGCATCTGCACCCGAATCACCTAAAGCAGAAGTCTTCATCCGATGACGCCACTTGTTGCCGTTGATGGCCGTTGCAACAGCACCGGTGCCGGTCATGCTTCAAAGTGGAACAAAACAGATTGGTTCTACTTTCGTAGAGTCGACAGGAGAAGCACCGCTCAAAGGAACTTTCGCGAAAGCCGGTCATTTTGACCTTGTTTTATGAAAGGAGTGGAAATCTTCCTTCTCGAAGGAAAAAAACCTCGAACCGAGGCGGTTGATGGGGAGCTTGTAGCTTATGGTGCTTTCTCCCCTGCCTATTACGCCTTTGACGATTTTCTTTTTGACCTTGTTTTCCGAAGGTAGCTGAAATCTTCCTTTTTTCAAAAAGTAGATGAAAAAGTGGACGGGTATTGAATTGTTCTTAGCTTGGCGCGCTTGCTTCCCTCTAAAGAAGCACAACCGTAACGCTTTTCAGTCTTAGGTGAATCACTCAATTCTTTCCGTACCGCCCTCTCTCGAAGCAGTATTTCCCTCAGCAGCATATCCAGTTTATTTCGAACTAACATATCTTTTTTCTCCTGAACCAAAGGATCCCTTTTATCCCGCGGATTCCGCTTTTTCCGAATCAACATCTAATTTAAGCTAGGTCAGTCATAGGGTTATTTCCAGTCTAGTCTAGAATCAACACCAAACAAAGCTTCACCTTAACTACGTACTTCATACCTGTGAAAGCCCTGACCGTGGTGGACGCATGCACTCGCAACACAAAAGTCAAGCGAAAGATGCCCCTCCATATGATGGCTTCCTATACCGTACACTAGCAGCATACAGAGCCGGTTCCCCGATACAACATTGAATCTGATATACTTTTTATATTATAAAAAGGATTACATTCAGGCTATTCCTGTCGTAAAAGCCAATCAAAAAAGAAGCAGTTTTACTCAAAGAAAAGCTGCCAACGCTATCTGAGTATTATCGGGTTCTGGTGCTTGAAAGGGGCGGTGTTCCGTACGGAAAGCCTAATCGGATGACCCAAGAAAGCTTCCTCACCACTCTCAATAGAGAGTATACCGCAAGATGAGCTCTGGAGGGCCCTTGAGCCGAAATCAACTGATGTCGGCACATCTTCCAGCGTAAGCCAAGCGCCCAGTAGGAATGATGCGGGGCCATCAATGCCCTCGGTAAAGGATGGGAGGGAGCAGTCGGTTGAACAGCCGGCGCCACCACAGGGTCTACAAATCCCTCCCCTAGCTGAACATGAACAGGCTGGAGATGACCCCTTAAATTCCGTTAAAGGTAACAATTTAAGGGGAAGAACCCGCTTTGAACTGGATTACTTTCGTACCTCTTTTGGGAGTAGGAGTGCTCCAAACAGCTTCCGAGATCGAATTTCGGAAGAACTTGGGCTCCAAACTCCTTAGGTCTTGTTTTGTAAGCTTGAAGCTTTGAAACCCGTCGAGATTAACTTACCACTCCACTAACCTAAGCTTACCAGATCAAGTAGATCACTACCGAAACCCGTACCGTACACGCTGCTTTCTCGGCTTCGCCTCTTTCTGACAACGCCGACCCTCCCCGTACGCTTTGAGGGACTGAGCCTTCGGATCCCACCTTATTGGTCTTCTTTCCGCTGTCGCTGAGAAATGTGGAACGTATAGCGCTCTTCCGCTGAGAAATGCCCTCCTTTTGGTTGGTTTCTTAGAATAGAAGGAGAAGGGCTCTTTCAATTGGTTTCAAAAGATGGGGTATCATGTCTCATATGTTGTTTGCCAAGAGGAAGGGGTCTTATTTCAATGGCTTTTTGCCCAGAGGGAAGGGGCGTGTTCATACCGTCGTATATTCAACCAAATAATAAGAAGCGATAACTGCAGAATCATACTTAGAAGTGTCGACTTACTCTAGTTGATTTGAAGCCCCTGGGCTTGGAGCCGGATGAAGCTTAACACCCCAAGACAGAATTGGTCTTTTCGACTTTACTACAGGGGAAGAGCAGGAAAGAGGGACAGTAAGCTTGGGACAGGTGCAACCGGAAAGCCATCCGTTCCCGTGGTTTTAGTGACTAACGAATGTTTCGTCCCAATCCATATGCTTTGGTGGGGTGACGAACGAATAGTCCACATCCGATGATCCACATAGTCTGCTGTTTTATGTCCTTCAAGATTGTCGGGGGGTGCAGAATATGGCTCTTTCTGAATATGAGGGCATTTTTTATGCCTAAGTAAGAGGGAACTATCAGACGCATTGGCTGGCGTAAGAAGATCCGATCTCTCACGAATAGGTTTCACAGCAGCTGCAGTCGCAACAGAGGAGCTCGTTGTGTTTGGGAATGCTGAGAGTGATCGAACGCAGGCAGAATAAGTTGATCGGATGTGAAAAGCATCCACACTATGTTGCTACCATTAGTCGTGAATATGCAGGAGTATAAGCAGCTGCTTGAGAAGGCTCGCCATGAGTGAAACTGCCCTTCTTGTTCCTATTCTAAATTTAGACTCTTTTTGGTCCTAAGGCTCATGTGGAACCCGAAGCTATAGGTCGCATTATGATTTGAAGTCAAGGGCTCCGAGACTTCGCATAGTGAGGAAATGGTAGCGTGCAGGCAGAAAGCCAGATATAGTAAGAGGCGCACTCCTGGGGGCAGGAATAGGAAAGGTTTCGCCGAAGCAAGTGCCTTAGTTCTTTTGAATCTTTTTTTTTGGTATTATTATATTTCAATTATATAATAATAATAATAAGCACACTTGCCTATTTTTATTTACGATTTTTCTTTTTCATTTTCACTCCCAACCCCCTCTGACCAATTTTGCCCATCCTCGTCCAAATTCTAAAAAAGAGGAAATTAACTCAAAAACTTATCTCTCACTAAAGGTTCCTACTGTCGTAAAAGAGTGGGCCGAGAGATTGTATTCATAGAGTTAATCAGATTCAATCTAACAAGTTTTCTGACTCTGCCTCCTCCAACTAATTGGCCATAGAACTCCCGGCGATCCGTTCGAAAACCAAACTATTTCTTCGAAAAGAAAGAAAAAAGAAAAAAGTGATAACTCAACATACGAGCGAGTGCAGTCAAGACGAGATCGTCGCTTTTTTCGATACGAACAACTAAATCAAAATCAAAACCGGGTAAAGAAAGTGAGAGAATCCATTATCGCAGCTCTCACTGGGGGAACTAGAAAGCTTTAGCGGGCCTTCTAATACTTCTTTTTTTATTTCATATACCCGCTCAATGAAGGATAATCGAAATTATGGGATAAAATAGATAATAATAATATTCTAATACAAAGCTGCTCTCTTGAACATGAATAACCTCTTCCCATTGATTTGATCCTTGTCAAAATGAATGAAGTTCAAGCCATACCCGTTTACAATTGAAAATGTTTTTATAAATTCTTTTGTTAGAAGTAAGGAACGCTATGTGAATAGGGTCTTTAAGCCCTCACCCAGCATCTATTAGTTCAATCAACATACGTTTCAAAAAGAATTTTTAAGCCCCTCCCTATTCTCTATTAAATAAAGCTATGAAAAAACTTGAGTAATGTGGAATTACTGTTACCATTCCTGTGAGCTGTAGAGTTAGTTATCCCTTATCATCCCTGGTATTCCTCCTCTCTATGAGATGTGGGATCGACCCCGCGAGCCCTTCCTGTTTCTACATCCTTTTGGAGGCATGCCTATCTATTTTTTTCCAGCCTTTGTTCCACCGGAATGGTTATTTTGCTTGCCCCGCTTTCCTCTCCCGCGGCAAGAGCTCGTTCGCCAAGTCCGAACTCCCACTTTATCGTCGATGACGGCTCTCTTCGATGCGCGTTTGACCTTTTTACGCGCTTCTTTCAATTTCTTTACATTGACGCTGAAGGAGAGACTTTACCTTGACTTAGAGAGGGGCAGCGGTACCACGCTCTTCCGTGCTCGTAGGTTGACTTCCCTATGCATCCCGACTAAGGTCTCACAAACGTGCACTTCCCTTATGCATCCAGCCGCTTTACTAATGTGAATAGGTTAGACATAAGGGGGGGTTGGTTATATACTCTTATGCGCGTTCCTTCTTCGAACCTTTTGGTATGTATTGCCCCCTAAAGATCAGATCCACCAGCACCATTCGACTTCCTGCCCGGCGTACTGGGTTAGAAAGCAGGGCGCGCGACATAGAATGTATTCCATTGGTCCTTGGCTTCCACCTACAGCGAATATGGAGCAATTACCGTTCAGAATCAGTTTCGTAGGAAGAGATTCATATTTACTGAGATCACCAGATCGAAGGCAGGGGTTTTGTGATGTACAGCTAAAAACCTCCAGAATAAAAGAGTGAGGCTTAGAGGAGGCACTCATTTATTCGTATGTAAGGGATATGCGATTTGTTCTCCTAAAAAGGGATTGGATTCTCCGTTTGGTGGTTTAGCATACCAGAGCAATTTCAAGTAAATCCGAGGGCTCTTTCCTCTCCTGATCGTCAGCTAGTAGTTAGGGTGGGACACATTCCAGAGCCAGCTCTCATCATGTCCCCAGCCCGTGCGAATGTGGAGAGCTCCTTAATATAATAAAGGAGCGCAAGATTGATTTGCTCCGAAGGAACCCTTTGATCCACTCGGGGTAAAGAACGCGAACTGGAAGAAGTTTGACTGAGGGACCAGTCAGGTTGGGGGAAATGAAAGCATCAAGATAACCCAAGGGGAATAGTGAAAGAAAAGAAAGATCAGGGGAAGGAAGAAGAAGAAGCGGGGTAGAGGAATTGGTCGACTCATCAGGCTCACCGGTTGAGGAGAAGACTCAACTCTCAAAAATACCCAAAAAGCATGATAAGCACCGTCACCTCTCTGTCTCCAGCCATAAAGTTCTATTCTACGATAATCCAAGCAGCAGTTCCACCAAAAAGCATCTATTAGTGTTGGGGTTGGGGTACGGGACGCAGAAGCATAGGGAGTGATAGCAGCAATTGATCCTGATCTGCGAGCATTTTTTATCAAGTTTTTTTATAGCTTTATTTAATAGAGAATAGGGATTGAGATTAAGAACAACCAATGGTGGAGGCAGTTGATCTTAATCAGCCAATTACTAATTAATAATTACAAGACAGGCTATACGCCGGAGTGAAAGGAAGGCAAAGATGGGGAGGCGTCTATGATGGCACAATCCTGGAAAGCAAACGAATGGAGACAAGCCAATAGGGACAGCGGTAACGGGAGTTCGAGTAAAAGGCTGGCTTTGTAGTACTCCAGTAGGAGTAGGAGACGCGGGAAAGGATGGAGTTCGGATGCTTGTGATTCCCTTCAATTCTCATCTTTCTCTACTCTTCTCCCTTCCCTTGATTCTGTTTCAAATGCTTTTCCATCTTATAGACACTATGATCACACTACGATACATCCCCTGACGCTAGGCGTCAGCAAGGACGTAATAAGTATTACAGTTCAGATCTGTACCAGTCTAATACTTGTCGTTCCCTACGTGCTCTTGTCCTTTCCTAATTTAGAGTCAAGCATATTTGAACTTGGTACAGCTTCATGTCCAGAATACAAAGATACCCGTTGTACGTTGTCTTCGTTCAGAGAGATTAAGATCTGCACGTACATAGTTGCCGTATTGAAATGAATCTGCTTTGGAGAAATCGACGTGGAGTATATTCGTGAGTCGCTTTAGAAGGAATACCTGTTCGTAATTGCACTCCTTTCCAGTCAAACGGCTGGGCCGAAAGTAAGCCTGGGAAATGGTCGCGTGGTTGGGTGGGACCCGCCCTCCAATTTGTGCCTGAGAAAATAGAGGCATCAATCATAAAAGCCCAAGGTTATTTATATCAATACTGAACAAGTATTGGACAAGGGTGACGACTTTTCGAGTATTAGGAGGGTCATAGTAAGGGATATTACCGAAAAGAGACAGGGGAAGTACCACCAGGGCATGACTTCATTGATCTTCCGCGCGTCATCTGTCAGCAATCTATGACCTGCGCGGCAAGAGATTGGAATATTCTAATGAAAACGAAAATCTTCATAACAGCCTGCCTTGCAACAAACGTAGAATAGGCACATCACCAAAGACCCACTCCTTGGGCTGCAAGTCCCGGATCGATCTATTTATTCTTTCGGCTAGCCGTATTCATTCCTGAAGTTCATATTCTTTCTTCCGGGAGTCAACCCCCCCAAAAAAAGAAGTAAGTGAGAGTGAAACTGAAAAGAAATACGAAATCTCATAAGAGAAGAAAGGTTGTCCAGTAGTACGCCCGGTTCACTTTGAAAAACCACTTCGGGAACGAACTTCACTACTCAATTGGGCTTGACTTCCGGCGAAAGGGGTTACCTTCTGTGGACCTTAATTTCAAAAGGGGGGTTAGCTTAAAAAAGCTGGTCGCGGCGAGTGCAGTTCTAACATTTGAATTTATCTTAGTTATAGGGCGGAAAAAGAAATGAGAAAGAGTTCCTTCTTCATTTGGAAAAGAAATTCGTCAAAGATTCTATTTGCTGCTATTCTCTCTAAATAAGAAAGATAGTTGTTTCCAAAAATTTTTCTATTTCAATGAGGAAATGATAGTTGCTTGTTGTTTGCTATTGGATGGCTTTTTCAATATAATATTTCCGGGTTTAGTTATCAGTCTCATGGAGAGCAGCACCTCCACCTCCCAGGATTGGGAGAGCTTCGAGGAGCGCGTCCTCCTCGAGCCAATGCCGGATGATGCTGAATCCGCGAATGCGCCGGCGCCAAATTCCTCCACTCCAGCTTCTGCGGATCCTGCACCAGCAGAGCAACCAGAGGAAAGGGATCCCCCGGAAGTCGAAGAGGGGAAAAAACGTTAATTGCGGAGACTCGAGCTGGTGGATCAGTGAATTACCATGCAAGTTACTCCCATTTTATGGTTGCCGAGACGGCTTCATTCAAGGAACGAAGAGGAGGAAACTCGGCGCTATTCCGAGCTCACTTCAATCGTAATTGGGAGCTTGGATATAGCTCCGTTGAGGAACATCAAGAATGGATAGATGCAATTCGTGGTGATCACACTTTACTCCGGGAGCTTTCTAAAAAGTGAAACGAGGTGTAAGCTCTTTTTGTTCCATAGGATCTTATGTTAGAAGGTGCAAAATCAATGGGTGCCGGAGGTCGGGAAACGTCTTCAGTTCATTATTTCAAAACTATTCCATCTTTTCTCGAATCTCCTTTAGGCGATTCTGGATGCTTCTGATCAATAGGAAGAGGAGGAAAAAGAAAGCTTATGATGAGCATCTATTTGAGTCGATCATTTCCAAGATCTAATTCCAGTTTTTTCTTATGTAGTGGAAACGCCTTACAATCTGAAGTTTTACGCTTAAGGGAAGAAATGTTCTTGGTGGATGCAGGACTTGGGACCCCCAGAATTTGTATGCAAGATGAGCCTACAGGAGTGCCAATCAACCGAGCCACCAGGTTTGAGAATAAGGTAGGATCCCTGGATCTAGTGGCCGGTGAATCACTGATCAAAAAGCAGATTTTGGAGAGATTCTTCATCGACCTAGTGGCCGGTGAATCACCGATCAAAGAGCGAGCAGCCGCCAGGTTTAATGATTTGGTGGGATCCACAGATGTAGTGGCTGGTGAACCGCTTCTTCTTCTTCCACGAAGATTCAGACAAAACCGAGCTTGGATAGAACTGAACAAGATTTGGCGAACGAATACGTCTGTCAAAGGCTTGATTTTGAGGAAAGTAAAAGGAGGTTATTCAGTAGCCATCGCAGGTTTCCTTGCTTTTCTGCCATTCCGGCGTAGTCGTAAAAGGAAGAAATCGAATGATCGATTCACCATTGAGAGCATTAACTTCAAAAGGAAGAATATTGTGGTCTTATAAGAGCGGCAGATCAAACTGAAACTTGATGAACGAAATCCAGAGTTAGTTTTTTCATTAGTTTCGAAAAAAAAAGAGCACCTTTTTAAATTCCGAAGCTGCACGTCTTCTGATAACACTCTATCACCTTAATCCATTCTTTTGTTTACGTTCTAGCACTTATTCCGGCCCTTGCTTTACATAACTTTGAAAGGCTTCGGTTGAAGCGTGCGTGCCTTGAGTGCTATAGATGGTGTTCGTGATGTTGCCGTTTCGGCTTACGACTAAAGAAAAGGAAAGTGAGTGAGCCGGTTGAGTTTGGCGGGATCAGTAAAAGAATAACAGGGATTTGGGCCTACTTCATCTCCTCAGTCACTAAAAGAAGGTCTAAGAAGACAAAAGCAGCTTGGCAGCTAGAGAGCTAAAAGACCTGTTCCCCCGGATCGGTGAATGGATTCAACTGGATTTCTTTCATCAGTCTAAGACTGACTACGAAGCCAGATACAGAACAAAGAAGAGAAGCGAGGGGGAAGATACTACAGATCAGGTAGCTGGAAGCTATCCTTTAAGACTGGCATTTCTGACTTTCCTTTCGACTGAGAAGTTAAGGCCTACCAATACGCATATCCTAAACCATATGCGTCTCTACCTTTTCTTCCTCATCCCTTCTCTTCACAGCCATATCCTCATGAGTTTAATGCAGTCAATCATGGCGGAAGAAGAGTGCCGACTAAAAGAAGGCCATTTCCCTGATCTGATAACTACCGTTTATAGCTCCTTTTGATGTTACGGAGGAAGTCAAGTCTGATCGGAAGTAGCGGTTGAATGCCCCTTGGCTTGAAGTTATAGAATTCCCGTAGGAAGAAAGTATTACTGTAGTAAGACTAGGAAATCAGGCATAGTAGAGAAAGAAGCCTAACTCCCCACTACCTAAAACCTCGGGCGCCCAAAGCCTGAGATTCAATTCCCGGCCGGAAAAAGGCATGATATTGCCAGAAAGTCCGTAGATTGACTACGAAAGTCAGATTCTTATCCTATTCCCGCTGGCTTCTTCTCCGGGATTCTATTCCCTGTTATTCCCCTGGGAAGTCGATTAGGTCAGTTCCCGCCCTTGATTTAGCAGTTCAAGAAGTTGGCAGATAGGCCCTTATACCTGTAAATCTCTTCCGTCTGCCGGTGACCGGAAAAGCCATAAACGAGGTCCCGGATGGACTTCGTTACGCACCTAAGAGGAAGTTAGAAAGAGGTTGTCTCCACCCCGTGGGAATGAGTTAGGATATAGAAGACTTAGCGCTTTAGGTTTTTAGTCGTCTATTCTTTTTACCACCAGAGTGGAGATTCAAGAGTGAGATTGGTATTGCAATCCCGTTCTTAGATTGAGAAGCAGGTAAACGAACTACGAAGTCTGAAAGAGAAGAAGCCAATGAAGTGGAGTTCCGATCAGTAGGTGGTTCAAAGTTCGAGATCGACTTAGACTCTTATCCGTCGATAGCACGGAAGTCAGAAGGCAGAGAAAAGCTTGTTGAGAATGAGAAGGTTGAGCCCGCAAGCATACTATGTTTACACAAAGATTCACTATTGAAATTTCGTGATTCGGTAAGTGCTCCTTTTAGTGTAGTCAGACTATGAAGGAGCATAATGTCGGTTAAAAGCACTAGACGAAGTGAAGCTTTAGGATATTAGTAAATAAGGAGGGGCCGAAAGAAAGCCCTAGTCCAACAAACAGAATCTATTACAACTCCCTGGGGAATATCTTAAAAAAGCCCGCGAAAATCAAATAAAGTCCCATCGGACACGCGTAACTTTAAAGAGCTAGAATTCGCTTAGGCAGGGGCCCCAGAGAACTACTTAGAAAGATTTTTCTCAACCCCCCTATGCCTTATCCCCTATCAGGCTCTGCTTCCCGTCGAAAGAGACTTCGGAAATGCTCTTGAAGGGACGCAGGCAAAGCCATATCATCAACTAAAAGATCCCTGGAACAGACTATTGAATCAGCGACTTCGGACTAAAGGAAAAACGAAAGTAGCCAGCAAGCTTCCTCTTTCTATCTATGAGCCCTGAGAAGAGGATAAAGAGAAGGCGGATTGAAGTCAGAAGGAGCAAATCAGTCTAACTCTTAAGCCAAAGGCCTGAATTCGGGAGTCAAAGCAGTTCGAAAGACAGGAGCTTGACGGCCGGACTTCTTTCATTTCAGTAGTTTAGGCCAGGCCCTAAACGAGATGAGAAGCAAGGGCCTTCAAAAGGTCTATTTCGGACAACAGAACGTCATCTCTTGAGCTATGTGCCCTCCTATTCCCCGTTGAACTGACTGAACTGTGAGGAAAAGCCTAAGCCGAAAGATCATAGACGAAGTATGAAAGCCCGGAACTCAATCAACAAAGAAGCCTCTATCGGAAAGAGAAGACAGGAGCACTAAGACCATAAACGTCAGCTTGACGAAGTCAGCATCAAGCGTCAAGTCAGATTTAGTTAGAAGCCTATCCTTCTGAATGAGAAGAAGGGACTAGACGAATAGAATCCCGTCTGGAAGAAAAGATTCTACTTTACCCGCTGGCCTTACAGAGAGGAACGGCGGGAGGAAATTAAGTCGGCTATGACAGCCTTGGATCATCCTAACCTAATCCCAGGTATTCTATTCCCGCCTATGCTATTACTATTCCCTTCTACTCAACGGGAGTTAGGAAAGCATTGGGACCAGATAAAGAGAAGGCGGACTTTCCTATTCCTCTTTCTATTGTTCTACTTTACCCTGCTTCAACATCAGAGGTAGTCAAGAATGAAATGACATAAAATAGAATATCCGAAGTAGCGTCACTATATGCATTTTCATGGCCTTACGCGCCAAAGATCAAAGATGAAGTAGAAAGAAAGGGCAGAAAAGCCCCCGTCCTTTCCAACTTCTATAGAAAAGAATGGCTTTGATGTTAGACCGGCAGCCTAACAGGCAGTCTAAACCGAGGGATGATCTTACTAATCCCATTTCTTCTTTTCCCACTCCGGGCTCTTACCTTGGAATCACGTTCTATTCCCTCCCGTGGAATCTATTCAAATAGTTAAATCAGGATAGCAGTAAGCTATCGAAGGTCAAGTAGTGACGGCTTATTAAGTTACCGCATGGGCCTTAGTTAACAAGGCAAGCTACCTGTCTGGACGCCTTCCCGGGGCAATGAACTCATCTAAACGAAAGAACAGACTTAGAAGACGAGAGCACGGCTAAGCTCTTCCGAAGTTCGAAAGTTTGTTCTTTCCCCTCCTGCTTCAGCTGAGATGGTAGTTTCAAGCATTGGCAGATAGGCATATTAAGTTAGCCTAATAAGGCTTTTGCAGGCAAAGCCGTTGAATAGAATCTTAACCGGGCTTATCCGGGCTTCTCAGCCTATTGAACTAATTAAGAAGGAAGTCATTGAGGAAAGAAATGCTGCCATTGAAGTTGACTTAGAAGTAAGAGGGGACTTAGTTACGAAAGCGTCACCTTATCAGTGAAGGAAAGCTCTTACACCGGTAGGTAAGTATTCACAGCCTCATCACCGGCTATGGCTTCTTCCCGTGGATTCCGGCTAAAGATCAGGCAAACTTTTCATTTGCCGCCCAAGCCGTGCTCTACAAGAAGTGATTGGGGAAATCTATATTCTCCGCTTCGGGTGACTATCTAATCTGCTACGACGCAGTCAATACCATATACAGTCTAATCAGATCATCTTTCCCGTCCAGCTTCATATCTGCTAGGAAAGTCCAGTATGAAATTCCCCTATCTTCACTCGGCAGTAACAGAACTCACTTTCGAAGACAGAGAGGGCAGATAAAACTACTCTAACTCCAATCCTCTTCTAAGCCTAGGCGGAAAGCCAGATCTTCTATTTCCCGCTCCTGCCTATGAAATTACTAAACCGGGGGGGAATCAATTCCTTTTTCCTTTTCCGTCTCGGAGGTAAGCTGACGTGCTTTATTTTTGCCTGCCTCTAGCGGGCTTTGTCTCAAGTTGAGTTCAGGCTTTTTTTGTAATCATATCCTTCTGAGGATAGCCGTAAATAGAAGAAGCTAGCAAGGAAGATGAAGTTAAACGCCCGTAGGTTCAGCTTGAAAGTCAGGATTAGAAAGACAGTCAAGTAAGGTAGTTGAAAGCTTTTTAGTAATAAAGAACCTTTTATCTACTTGAAAACCGTCAGCCCTATAAAAGGTAAGATTGAAGAACCAGGACTCTAAACATCAAAGACTTTTGCCGCTAGGTCCCAGTCCAAGAGGGAAGAGACTATCTAATCAGCTACGAAAGACTAAAGGAAGTTTGAAGAAAGAAAAGAAGAAGCTACTTCGTCATCAATTGACCTCAAAGATAGAGTAAGTTAGGGATTTCCTTCGTTTTAGTCTTCAGTCAACGAACTGGAGACAGAGCAGACATGACAAGATAGAGATTCTAAAGCAGCAGCAACTTCGGACTAAATGCCCTAGTTTCTAAAGAAAATAGAAAGAAAAAGAGCAGATAGATCCTATCCCCTATATCGAACACTCATTCTTTTACTGATAAGCGGTTTGAAGTCATTCTATTGCCTTCTCAAATGATTGAGTTGCAGGGTTAATTGTTAGGCAAGCTAGGAATTTCTTACCTGTATCCATGGCTCACTGAACTAGCCCGGGATGAATGGCCGATAAGTCAGAGAAGAAAGCAACATGAAAGGCTGCTTACGCTAATGCGGGACTAAATTCAGTTGAATCGAATCAGCTACGAAGGACTAAAGGAAGAACGAAAGTAGCCTGCTGACCTTATTCTTTCTATTCTTGTAGAAGCCCGATCTTATAAAGAGCCGGAGATGGCTTCATATTATCGTGGGTTCGACTCCTCGAAACCGCTTTTCGCCCTAAAAAAAAACACCAGATTGAGGTACTATAGAGAACAACTACTGTAACTCCATTTTAGTTGAAGAGGCCTCGGCCACGGAGCTCTACTTCCCTTTAATAACATCCCGTTCCCGATTAATCTTTTCTTGATACCTGCTCTTCCTTCAGGTTAGGAAATAGCAGTGAAAGGGGACCAAGTAAAAACAACAAAGAGTTGACCCTCGGCCGAAATAACATATGAAAGGTTTTGCTCTTCCGGCAGCCTAATAATCAAAGCTTATTATGCCCATAGATTCTATGCCTAGTCCGCTAACATCTCTTTAGATCAGCCGCAGCTAACTAATGCTTACGGCTCAGACTGCCTCCGATCTAGGCTTAACGTCCCAGGGAGCAGCCTTATGTCTTAGACAGAGAGATGGCGGAGATCAGCCTATTCCGAAAGCCTAAAAGGAGAAAACACTAAAGAAATCCAAGAGTGACGGACGTGGACCTCCTTAACCAACATATTCTCATCCAAGTCCCAGGGATTCCTTATCTCTTCCTTCCCGCTTAATCAATTACAAAACCACGGAGAACAAGGACAGAGTTCAACAAGTCTTTATCTTTTGTTAGAGTAAAGTAAAGACTGAAATTGAATGGGTCTCGAGAATCTTTACTTCTATCTTAGGGCAAGAGCCCATACAGATGGATTCCTAACTCGTTAGGCTGCCCTTAGTTTTGACGCTAGTCACGAAGGATAAGCAAGACGGGGATTAGTCTTTCTCTTTACTATCGAGCTCGTCCGTCCTTAAATCAGTATTGATATCTTCGATTGAAGGAATGAGCTACTAATAAGAACAGGAAGTCAAACTCCCAAAGCGTTGGCAGGGCGAAGAACGGGAGTTGGTGAGCGGGAGTTAGGGAAAGAAGGTAAGATAAGACTGATGAGGAAATTACATATCAAAGAATCCGCTACGAAGTTGTAAAGGCCTGAGATTAATCTCTCTCTTTTGTTAGAAGGCCTACTGACTTCGATTTCATTCCTGACTTTTGTAGTCTTTCAGTAGACCCGTCAAGAAAATGGAAGATTCTCCTTCGGACTAAATGCAACCTTAAATCAACTACGCAGATCCGGATCCGGGAACATCTCCTTTCTTTCCCATCCATCCTATGAAGAGAAGGTAGGAATGTCAAGTCATAAATTCCCGTAGAATCCTATTGAGATTGTGTTAGCAGCCCTACCAGTTACGAAAGCGGGATTGAACTCAAAGTCCGAAGCAGGAGATCTTGACGCCCAACCTGAAAGAGATAAGGTTACGGACCTACTAGCAACCTCTTTCTTTTACACCTAAGAGACAAGAGGAGGCCTAAGAAATTAGGAAAAGCAAACGAAAAGAAGATGATCCCAATCCCCTGCCGGAGTCAAGATAAGCCAATGCAGGTAATCCACTCCCATAGCTGAACACTAAGAAGTAGGATCTTCAAGGTCCGATTCTCTGCCTAATCCCCTATGACGCGTAGGAACAGACGGAAGAATCCGATCCGCGTCACTAAATGCCGTAGCCTCTGCAAGCTCCGATCTGACTAGTAAAGTCTAACGCTCCAGACTGCTTACTGATGAAGTAGCCCTATTGGACGAAGTCAGAAAGCGGAGGGAAGTCATTAGATTTTCATGCAGCCCGTGCTGTCACAGCTAAGGTAGCCAAGCAAGTTCGAAAGAAAGACGTTGGGGCCTAAATGTCCCACTCCCTGTTAATCCTTTCCCAATCCTTTTGACCCATCCTGGTGAATCTATTACTAGGTATTCCCCTATCAGATCCGGAACAAGGTAAGCCAGTATGAATCTTTATGTTTTGAATACTTTTCTGCCCTTCTGTCAGTAGCTTACTCGGGAGGAAAGGAAGAACGAAAAGAAGAAAATCCTCTTATCCCGTCTGCCTCATTAGTGGACTGATGTCTTGAGATTGAGCTATTCCCAGATCTGCCACCGGAACTGAAAAACGAATCCGCTACGATTGACTAAATGAAGTAGGAAGATGAAACCTTACCAGGATTTGCTTAGTCTACTTCCGAACCTGATGGTGAATAGGCTGTAAAAGCAGCAAGTCTTTCTCTTTTAATAGAGACCAAAAGTGCAGACAGAGCATAACAAAATCAGTCTCAATTCTTTAGGGTGACTATAGAATAAACTCCTGAAGCTGAAAGCAACCTCTTTTCTCTTGTTACCACGCCATTATAGAATGAGACGAGCCCTTATGCCGCCTAAGATGAAGTTGCAATCCGATTGAGAAGAAGGTCTGAATAGATGGGACTTTCCGGTCATCTGAAATAGCATATGATAAGCTTGGTCTTTCTTCCTTGGTAAACTAAGCCAAGCTGCTATTTACAAAGAAGTCTGGGCCTAAACCTATTTAATCAGTTCTTATTCCTTGCCTGAGGTCAGCTCTGCCATATTCCCCTGAAATCTTTTAAGAAAGGACAAACGAGAACCCTCGGGCGAAAGGCCCAAGTCCAACATAATCTCTTAGTCTAAACCCGAGAGAGAAGAAGGAGCAGCTTTCGGTGAAAGATCGGAGAAAAGTCAGAAGCCAGAGCTATTTACACGTCCATCCGTACTGAGATGGATTGAGCTGCAAGCTAGTCAAGTACTGAAAGTATGGAAATTTTGGTTTGAGTTACAAAAAAAACTTACTATCTTACTAAACTCGGTGAAGAAGAAGAGTGAAGGAAAGAAAGGAGCAGACAGCTATCTCATTAGTGGAATCAAAGACCTAAACGCTAGAGAAAAGCTTTTCAGTATTAAGTTAGAGGTGAAGTGATTGAGAAGTTCTTCAAAGCATCCTACTATAATATATATAGTTTATATAGGATATTATATATAGGCTGACGTACTAGCCCGACTGGAGACAGAGAAGTTCGAGACTGAACATCAGCAACGAGAGATTTCTTGACTTCATTTATGGCTTAAGGCTATACTGAAAGAAAGAGACGAAGTCAATCCTTGACTTCAGATACTGCTTACGGGCCTACCTGATCTGTATCATGTCGGGCAGTTGCCCTAAGATAACAACTAGTGGGAATCGAAGTCTGATCATGAAAAGGAAGGCATATAAGACTTGACTTTACATTCCTAGGATAGGGCAAATTCTCAATAGAGAAATGAAACTGTAAAAAAGTTAAGATCAGTGACTATAGATCAGAAGCAGAGTAGAATAGTCCGTTCCGAGGCTTGCAGATCCTACTGATCCTTTATAAGCTAAAGTAGCTAACTGACGGCTATTCGGTTTGACTTACGCTTTCATTACTTATGATTCTCTTCTTTGAAGTAGCTTTTTCTTAGTGGCTTTGCTTTAAGGCCAGTGAAAACGAGAGCCTAATGGTTACTTCTGTTCGCTCTTTTTCGATTCGATTTTTGAAGGTTAGTATTAGAAGCTGAGATCTAGTTTGTACGAGCATCGTGATAATTGACTCTTAGTCAACTATTGAATAGAAACCCGGCCCTTCAATCATTTCGCCACGAGCCCCCCGGCCTTCAAAGGCTAAGAACTGAGATATAGTAGGGGCCTCTTCAAAGTTGTTGGGCTTTCCTTCCCGCTTCTCACGAACTCTGATCCCTACCTGTCGTAACTATAAGAAAGAAGAGAATTTGCTCCCTAATGATAAAAAGCCCTTCCCTTTTCAGTGTGGTAGGCTCATCTTCTCCCGTTCTGGCTCTCTTCCCAACCCGGACTCGGAAATGAAGCCTTACCCGTCGCTTTCCTCCCTCTTTGGTTTGGTACGCAGCTTCCCCTTTCGTTCAAGCGGCTTTCGCTCCTCAACCTAATCTATTTATATAAAAAAGCTTCATCACTCTTTGGGCTTTCCGCGACTGAATCTATTTATATAAACCGGTGGTCGAGTCACTACGTACCTCGACTGACCTTGTCTTATTAAAAAAATGCGAGTCACGATTGAAGCGACAAGCAAGTTCGAAAGAAAGGCGCCTATGTCTTGGGGAGATGCAATTCCCAAGCAAGCAAGGAAGCGTTACAGCTTTCTTTCTGAAAATGATAAGAAATCTTACACTTTGAAAGAAAGAATACGATGTTCTGAGAATAGGGTGAAAACGAATTCGGTCTTGAAAAGAAAAGTCAAAATTCAAGTAGTGAAGTTAGCCCGTCAAGTTCGGGTTCAAGCTATCTATCATACCTTTGTGCTTTCAAGCCTTTATGCTGTCAGTCTCTATGTAAGCATGAAGTCAGCATTAACAGAAAATAGTAATAGTCATTGCATGGTTAATTACGTATATAAAGAAAGGGCTTGAACTGCCGTAAAAGAGTACATCCATAGTTAGTCTTTTCCATAGTCTAAAGGGAGTGAAGGGATCCGAGGGCTGACGCGGGTAGAGGCTCAACCGATAGGGCAGAGAAGTTGTCTGGTTTGATAGAACCAGGGGCGATGGCTGTTCAAGTAAGTTTCTAAGGTAGAAGCGTCTCGTAAGGTTAAGGGGAAGGCTTTCTTTTTTCTAAAAAGAGAGGATCCTACTAGAAAACCTTCGGAGATTGCCAACAAGATAAGAGTTGCTTTGAAGGACCCCGAGGCAGATGAGAAGAGCTTCAGAAGGCAAGAGGAGTACTCCATCAAAGCGAGCTTTCATTTTAGCGTGTATTTGAAAGAGTTGAAAAAGGCAGGAACACGAGTCTGGTGGTATCGTATATAAGAAGAAGGCTTCATTTAGGGCTTTTCATCTAACTCAAAATCTCGTCTAAAGAAGAAAGTCACTTATTAGCCCAAAAACTCCCATTTCTTTCTTGGTTGGATTTTTTCCGGCAATTTCCGATTCTAACAAGAGAATAAGCTTTTCTTTCTTCTTAAAAAGAACAAGAAGCTATCCTACTTCTTTGTTCAATTTCCCATGGATCAATATATTTCTGATCACATAACTTCTTTTGGTTTTGGAGTGGTTGTCATTCTTTCAGTGGCCGCCCTTTTGACATCTTTGAAAGCTGGCCAACTTATGGAACGAAATAATATTTTAGATAGTATCCATAAGTGCAGACTGTACCATACGAGAAAGGCGCTCGATAAAATCAAATTGAAAACTTCACATAAAGTTTGTCTCCTTTATAAAGAGGAATATGGAAATAACCCTGTCCCTGATACTAAAAATTGACTATCAATTTTTGAAAAGTGTGTTAGTATAGACGAGACTTTTCCCGATAAGATTTTGGGGCTAAACCAAATCTATTTGGATCTTGTGGAACATGGGAGCCGAAGTGAATACTTTGTCCAAGTTCTACAATTTATGTTCGGGTAGTCTGAACCTTTCTCCCTTTTTCTACTTTTGCTTTTGACTTCATGCCATAGTCCTTTTGGTAAGCGTAAGCAGAAAAAACGTTATATTTCACTCCCGGTATCAGTTACAATGCTCACTATTACGGATCTCACGACGACAGCTCCCGCTTTTGCAATTGTTGCTGCTCCAGTAGCGTCATTACCTATCCGCTATAGAAGTATCAGGCATGTTGTGGCGGACTTAAATAAACCTTAGTTGAAAATCAAAATTCTTGGGGAACCAGAAAGAAATTATTGACCTTGATATAACCTTTTTTTTAGACCGGAGTAAATTCAGACTCAACGAATGGCACGCACGAAGAAGCCTACTCAGAGTAGGAATCCCGCACATTCTTTGAAAAGGAAAATGGACCTGCAACTACCTGTTACTTTGACGTTGGAAGATTGCAAATAAGAGCTGATCCTATAATTGTAATAGCAAGATTAGGATCCCGACTCATCTGTAAATCGTTAGCATATCATATAAGGTAAATACATAGATAACGGTAAACTTACGTATACTATACCTATACGGCTATCCTTTTCTCTAACAGGAAAACTACGGGATAGCTATGCCGCATCAAAGTAAAAAAGGCAGATTTATGGATATGTACTAAGCCAGCTCTTTATACTAAGGCATATCAAAGAATAGGGTTTGATATAGGGAGTCTTTGCTCTTTACTCTTCTATTTACCTTTACCCAACATAAAGAACTGTGCCATAAATTCATAAGAACTTCTATTTTCTTTTCTTCTATAGCTTCGAGCCCTTTAGTTCGTTATCAAGCGTATAGCTGCAAGGGTGATCGCTGGTTTTTTTCTTGCAAGAGTCAGCTATTTGTTCACTGGAAAGCATTCGTTCCCCACGTTCGAGCTAGTCGAATCAGTACTTCTTGTTAGACCGTTCGTGCCCCGTTAAGCCACTTAACTCGCTTTCAATAAAAAAAAATCCTGCGTCACGAAAAGATTGATTCTATCTGAAATGAAAACTTTTCTTCATGTTATGGAGGGTTTCAAAGTCATCGGTGCTGGAACTGCTACAATTGCTTTAGCTGGAGCTGCTGTCGGTATTGGAAAGATAGACAGTTCGTTGATCCATTCATTAGCACGGAGTCCGGAATTGGATACGTCATTGTTTGGTTATGCTATTTTAGGCTTTGCTCTAACCGAAGCTATTGCCTTGTTTG